TTATAGAGATACTTATAGTTTTGTTATCTATAAACCTAAATCAGAATTTTTTTTTATCTTATTAATTTTATCCCTTTTTAGGAAATCTGGATATTTTATCAATTAGGTTTTTTATAACTATTTTATTATATATAAATTCATATATTTATAGCTGGTTAGTTATATTATCTTTTTTATATAAAAGGTACTACAAAAATTACTAATAAAGGATTAAGTACTAAATTATCTTATCTTATCTTATTATTAGGGTTAACTAAACCCAACCCTATGAAACATCAAGATTATTAATCTTAATTTTTTATCTTTTCTTTTCTTTTCTTTTTATTATTTATATAAAGATATTCTTATAACTTAACTGGTAACACTTAAATTATTAAAAAAAGTTTTATTAAAATATAAAATTATAAATTTTTTCTTACAAGTGTATATAATAAATTAATGCTTATAAATGATGCTTAGGAGCCGGGAAGATGTATTCTTGGGGATCAATAACCCCGCCCGTAGGGCGGGGATGATATTGGGTATCACCCTAAAATCTGGGGTAAAACCCTAGATTAACCCCCCCGCAAAGCGGGGGTTGAACCATCGAAAATTTCATTCTTAAATTTGATATGATTCATTTATTTATTTTATTTCTTTGGTGTTAAACCCCTCATATATGTTCTATTATCTCATTTATTTTACCTAAATTTATATACTATTTAGGTTGGTAAATAATATAAAAGTCGAGATAAAATAAAAATATCCCCGCCCTACTTAGGGATGTTTAATACCTATTTAATATCTGGAGATATTCTTGGTATTTATCCCTTAATATATAGATGTTTTACATATATTTATATATATATATTTAATATTTAATAATATTGTTTATAGTTTGCAATAAAGGGAGATATAACTTATATTTTTCATTATATAAGCCACCTATTCTCTCTCTCCTCCCACTACGTGGGAGGCTTTTATTTATAAAAATTATTATAAAGTCGAATGAAAATTTTTATTTAAGTACTAACATTTTTACTTTAATTAATTTATTATATATATAACAAATATCCCCATTTTATCTTATTATTTTAACAATTTTATTTTTATAATAAATTAAAACTATTTGCCAACTCCTATTAGTTCTTTATTTCCTCGTCGCTACAATGTTTTAGGTTGAATTTTCAGATAAATAAAACCCCCCCCGCATAGCGGGGGGTTTTGTTTTAATTTTAGGTTTTTATTTAGGTTGGGGTATGTTGAGGTATATTCCTTAGATCTTCTTATTTATTAGTATATACTCCTTCAGTATTTTTATTATTTTTATTATTTTTATTAGGTGGATTTACTTCTTTAGTTAGTGGTTTAATAGCTATAGTATCTAATCATATGATATAAAAAGAGTTATTTATAAGATAAGATTATATAAATTATTTTTTTATTGATATTATCCCGGCACCTATGTTTGATTTGGGGAAAACCCCATAATTAAGATATTAATAAAACTAAATACGAAAAATAATATTATTATTTGTAAATAATAAAAACTTATATATCTATATTTATTTATACTAATTAAATTTTTTTATATTTTTATGTTTTACATACGTACTATATAAAATTTTTTATTAACAAATTAAGTATTTTATTAATAATTAGTTAGTTGGAATTACATAGACCATACATTTGATATTAAAATCATATAAATCAAATCATTATTATAACAAATAGTTAAACATCTCATATATATAATATATAATGGCGATACTGGCCTACTTAGGCATTATATTCTCCGATTTATTTGGGGTTTCACCCCATGATCAATGATTAATAATTTATATTAATAGATAAATTTAGTAAATAATCTCAAATTTAAGAATGAAATTTTCGATGGTTCAAGGGGTTTGGTTACCCAAAAATAATTTTAAATATAATTCATGGGTTTGGTTTTATTTTACCCTAAAAATATCAAGATGTTTCATACCGATAAAATATCCCTAAGTAGGGCGGGATGTTTCAGATAAAATAATAGAAAATATAGAAATTATATAAATCGATATAAATTTTAGAATAAACCCGCCCGTAGGGCGGGTATGATTCATGGGGTTTAGTTTTGTTTTATTTAGTTTAACCCAAAAATAATTTAATATATAATATCCGGCATATAAAGATATATCTACTTAGATACATATATTCCTTAAATATATATTTTAATAAAATTATATAAGTAGGGTATATATATATTTTAATTTTAATTAAAATTAAACAACACCACACCGAATAAGAATAAGAATAATATAATTAAATCCCCCCCACGTAGTGGGGGGGATTGTATTTATCTGAAAATAAAATATAATTATTGATTTTATTTGCGGGTAAACCTCATCAATAAAATAGATTTGATTATAGATAAAATAAAATCATAATTAATATCAATATGTATATTATAAATATCTAAACAATTAGTTATAAATTATATGGTATATAAATATCCTTAAAATAATAAGTTATAATAAAAATATGCCTATTTGATAAATAAGTAAAGCTAATATGTAAAATACATACCCCATAGTGAGAGTTATAATTTTGTCAGTATATTTCTATAATTAAAAATATATATAAAAATAAAATACCTATAATATAATAAAATGCTATATAAAATTATATTATAAATTTGTAAATAATATAATATAAATTCAACCTTAAATTAGGTTGTATTAATCAGAAAAATTAAATCCCCCCCACTACGTGGGGGGTTGTATTTATCCGAAAATTAAACCCCCCGCTTCGCGGGGGGGGGGTTGTATTAATCCCCGCTCCGCGGGGAAAATTAAATATAATTATAAGTAATAGATAATAAAAATAAAAATTAAAATATAATTATCTATAAATGATCCTATTTATCATAAAAATATATATTTATAGATATATTATACTATATATATAAATGCCCACCTTCGGTGGGGCATTTATAACCATTATTTTATTAATTTATTTATATTTCCCACTAAACCAAAAAATAAAAAATATATTATTATTTTATTATATAAATAATAAAATTAAAAATAATTAAATTTAACTATAACATTAATAAAGTAAAAAAAATTTATTTAATACCTGTATAATACAAAGATACCGGTAAATTTAACCATAAATAGGTTAAGATAAATAGATAAGGATCATAACCAAATTTAAGATTTATGTTTTACATAAATGATAACCAAAGAAATAGCCGTAGGCAAAATAATAGAGTATTGTAAAAGATCTAAAATAAATATAATATTTATTTCTGGCCACCTTAGGCAACTTATAATATTTAATTTATTAATGAGGTTAAGTTAACCCAAAAATAGAATCGAACTTTATTAGAAAATAAATTAATAATAAAAGGAATGTTAGAATTAAGTTAATGATACAAACATATTTAATAGGTGTAAAATATAAATAAAAATATATATAATAATTAAAATCAAACCCCCCGCTTTGCGGGGGGGTTGTATTAATCGGGGGAAAATTAAAATTATGAAGATAAAATAGGAATTATAATCAAGATAAAAATAGGATATGGGCTAAGAAGGGGATTTAATAGCCCCCCCACGTAGTGGGGGGATTTAAGCATTGTTATTAAACAATCTATAACAATTATATAAGAATTATCTTTTCTATAAACAATCTATAACAATTATATAAGAATTATCTTATCTATATAAAATACTTTTTACAAAGATATTATAATTAATAAATTTATAAATATCATATAATTATATCCAGTTAAAAAAAATATGAGGGCAAAATATCCTAAAGATTAATATAACTTAATTAGCTAAGTAAAAATAATAAATAAAAAATATATATGGGGGACTATATCATAAAGAATGAAAAAATTTATGATAAAAGATCCTAAGCGGGGGGAAGATTAATCATAAAATTGAATTATGAGAATATGCAATGAAGATATCCCGCCCTACGGGCGGGGTTGATTAGGGGTTAAACCCAAAAATCATCTATTAGATGATTTTGGGATAAAAGAAGATCAATTTTCTTATTAATATGGGAAAATAAAACCCCAAATTAATTTATATATAAATTTATATCTATTTAGTTATTATTTTAATATATATTAAATTATGACCATTTATCTTTATTATTTATGAGTGTAAAATAATATTATATATGATATTAAAAATATAAAAAATTATATGGATATTATTAGTACTTAAATCTATTTGAAAATCTAATATATATATAAATTAAGGTTATAATATAGCAAATACAATAATAATGATAATAATATTATTAAACACATATTAATGATTTATACTTAAGGAAAAGTAGCTATAACTCTAATATAAGTAAATGCAAATACGTAAGTATAAAAATAAAATTTAAAATTATAACCTATATGTATCATCACCAAAAAATAAAATATGTATCATACCCCGCTTAGCGGGGGATAAAATAAAAGTTAATGTAGATAAGATAGCACACTCCGCAACATAACCTATAAATAATAAAATTGATAATAGGAATAATGGAATAAATAATCAGATAGATGATAATAATTAAACATATCTAGATAAATAAAAACTATCAGCTAATAATATATATATTAAATAAAACAATAGTTGTTAAACTAATTTATTGAGCTGTATAACGTATATAACCTAATAAAAAATATAAACTATAAGCTAAGAATAAAGTAAAAAATGTCAGAAATATTCTTACACTACTTATAGTTAATATTAATCTCAAATAATGATATTAAATAGTTAAAATAAAACCAGATCCAAAAGATATAAAATTATAAATAAAAATATAAAAAATATTATATAACTTATAAATAATATAAATTTATAAGCATGTGTAGGTATAATTATTAATTAAAATAAGAAATATTTACCTAAATTAGGGGTTAAACCCCATGATAAATCCCCGCTTCGCGGGGATCAATAACCCCGCCCGTAGGGCGGGGATGATTAATAGGGTTTGGTTAAATATCTTATCCAAAATTTGCAGCATCAGCAATAATCATATAAATAACATAATATATATTTCTTTGTTATATGATACAAATACTTATTGATTAATTTAAGGTATATGGTTAGATAAATTGTTATGTTATAAAATGTTATATGCTAATCGGGGGTATATTATTCTTAAATAGTAATTTTATACGAACTTTAAAATAAGAGCATAAAATAAATTTATCTCCCCCGCGTAGCGGGGGGATTGATCAACCCCGCCCGTAGGGCGGGGTTTATTTATCTCAAATTTAATTAAAAAATTATATTTTACGCTAAGCTATGTGAAAATTTTAGCCAAATAGGAAAATTTATAGTTATAAATGAATAATAACATAAATATTTATATTATATAAGGTCTAATAATATATTAAGTATATAAATACTTATTAAAGGAAATAAAAATCGAGGGGAATAAAACCAATAACCAAATATAGGAAATTACAGGGAATATATAAAATAAATAAAATCGATTAGATAATTGGAAAATAAAAAATTAAGGTGGAATATAATTAAAAATATCTAAATAACCCCGCCCGTAGGGCGGGGATGATAAATTAGAAATAATAGGAATTTTGCTTTGCTTTGCTGCGGATTGTCTAATTAATATATCCAGATATATAAATTAATAATAAGAATGAAGATAAGCATTAAGAAAATAAGCGAGGATTAAGAAGAGAACCAAAAAATAAATAAAAATAACCAATAATGAATACCTGGGGGGAAAATTGAGGATGAATTAACCCTGAGACATAAAAAATTAATTTAAGGTAAGGTAAGATTAGTTACGTTTAAATTTGGAATTGAACCAAAATCGATGTATTAACAGTACATTGCTTTACCATTAAGCTATATAAACAAATAAAAAGTAAATATATAATAAAATATATGAATATATAATAAGAATTAATCTGTTTCAGCTAATCATTGGATAAAATCGTTTATAGGAACACATTCAATTTTAATAGGCATTAAAGAATGGTTAACACCACATAATTCACTACATTGACCGTAATAAACACCAGTTCTTTGAATTAAAGCACTAACTTGATTTAAACGACCAGGTGTAGCATCAATTTTAATACCTAAAGAAGGAATAGCAAAAGAATGTAAAACATCATTAGCAGTAACAATAAATCTAACATGAGTATCAACAGGTAATATAATAGATGTATCAGTATCTAATAATCTTAATTGACCATCTTCTAACATATCATCAGGTATAATATATGATTCATATTCAATAGTTTCTCCTTTTTCATTTACAAAATCTGAATATTCATATTTTCAATATCATTGTAATCCTATAACTTTAATAGTCATAGCTGGAGTTAAAACTTCATCACATAAATATAATAATATAAAACTAGGAAAGGCTATTAATAATAATATAACAGCTGGAAATATAGTTCATATAATTTCTATTGTTTGTCCATGTTTTAAATATTTATATCCTATTTTATTATTTTTATAATCTATTATTATTTTATATAATATATAAGATACTAATCCTAATATTAATACTAAATAAAACATAATATGATCATATAATTCATGTATACCTTCTTGATTAGGTGTTGCTGAATCTTGTAATCTTATACCTCATGGTGTAGGTACATCTAATCTTATCATTTTTATTTTTTTTTATTTTATATATTTTTATAAATACAAATAATTAAATATGGAATTAATCGGAATTGAACCGATAATTTTTACATGCAAAGTAAAGGATTTACCAAATTAATCTATAATCCCATAAAATATATTTTAGGTATATGTTTTTTTTTTTTATTTTAATTAGATTTTATTTAAATCTTATATTAAATTTATTATAATTTTATTAATTTAAATTAACTATAACATTATAGTCTATAATGTATAAACTTATCTTAAGGATTTAATATTTGATATGCATTCAATATGTAAACACAACATTCTTAGCTTATTAATTAAATAACAAACAAAACCATAGGTTAGGTTAATTAGATAAAAATGAACCATAGGAATGTATCTTAATATCCTTGCGTACACTTAAGATAAAAGATAAGTAAAAAATCCATAGATGATAAAATCATTACTGACTCACGTCGTAATTAACCCATCTCAAGTGACTCCTTAGAGGACGAACAGTCCTACCCTACCTAGTTGCTGCGACCAGGAGGACGAGTCTAGACGACATCGAGGTGGCAAACACCGCTGACGATATCAACTCTCACGCGGTATTACCCTGTTCAATTTTGTTATCGTTGTTCTTTTTATTACAACTTCTATATATCACTATATAGTTCAGACTATGTCTTTACCTTAATTCAATTTTATCTATCTTAATATTATAACTTTATTTAGATTTCACTCTAATCTTATACCCGCCCGAAGGGCGGGTTTTATTTATTCCCTTTCCTCCTTACCGTCTTAATTCCTTTATCCCTTTTTTTATTATAAGTTTTTATTTATTATAATTAATTTACTAATAAGGATAAAAACAGAATAAATATCATAATATTTAATTTTATTAAAATTTTTTTTTAGATTGATTATTTATAAGGTATTGGGAGCTCGTGGTAATTTTATTGTTAGTTTACTCAATTACTAGTCGTTGAACGTACATATAACTATATTTAATACCCGTCCTAAGGACGGGGATTTTAATTTTTATTAGATTTTTAATCTTTAACATTTTTATATTAAAAAACATTAATTATCTTATTTAATAATTTATAATATTGGTATCCATTCTAATATGAATATTATATGACATTTAATTTAAATTAAGATTAAGATTAAGATATATTATTAAGATTAAAATTTCCTGCTAGGATTTACCGACCTATTTAGGGTATTAAATAAACTATTAAATATGTTTCGCTACAAATTATCTTTAAAAATAAATTAAAAAGAATTTTTTGTAATTCACCCAATTTATATCAATTATTAAGAAAAAATAAATAAGAACCCCGACCTTAGGTCGGGGAAATTAATTAAAATTTTTTAAATAAGAGTATCTCACTATAGCGGAGATAATATATATTACTATATAAAGGGACTAACAATTAATCCCTAGCGTAACTTTAATTCGTTATCGACATCCATACCATTTGTTTATGCCTGTTCACTACACTCTACGTAAGTACTAATTCCACTTGTTAGTGTTATTATCATCGCACAATTAAGTTGTTATCCTATTATTATTATTATCTATTTACCATATAGATTTATTGTACGTTATTTACTATTAAATAAAAAATTTAATTAAACATTAATGTCTTTAAATTAAAGATCAAAGTTATTAGACACATCAGATGCTTTCGCTGATGTCGACGCCCCATCGAAACTAACCTCTTTACTCTTTCTTAAATATTAGTTATATGCTTTAATATAAGCATTAATATAACATTTTTAATTAGATTATTTTTTCATTTATATAGGTATCTCATTTTATTTAAAATATAAATATTACCTAATCTACTGAAATAAATGAAAAAATGCTAAACATAAATTAATTATGATTATAAATCAAAATAAAGATATAGTAAAGCTGCATAGGGTCTTTTTGTCAATCTACGGATATACGGCATCTTCCAATTCTGATTAAATTAAGTAGGTTTGACCTACAAAGGTTTTCTTACTTAAGTACTAATAAGTTGTGCTAATATTATCGCACATCTATCACCTCTATATATTTTTATTTTCTTATTATATTTTATATAACTTAAAATTATATATTCCCTTAGGGAGATATATCTCCCGCCCGTAGGCGGCCATATATTACAGAATTCGACTGTACATTTAGACAGACATCTCAGTCTAACCTCGGTGAACCAGTCTGTAGCGACATATACAACTGCCGACGGTCTTTAACTTAGTTGTCATTGACCGTTTTCACCTTTTTATTTATAGTGATTTCTTAAACTACATATTGCCTTTATGTAATTTACCCTCTCTCAAGGTTTAAGTATTATTCGATTGTATTCTTTCACTTTTTTATTTTTGTATGAATTTTTCATACTCATTAATACTCATCTGTCTTTTATTAAAAAAAAAAACATTTAATTTTTTATTTTTTTATCTCTTTAAATACTAACTTTCATTCTTTTCTTTTTATTTATTTCTTATTATTTCTTATTTATCATTTTATTTTTTCTTTATTTTTTGTTTATTATTAATATTTATTTTATTATTTTATTAATATTATTATTATATTTATTAATTATTTTATTAGTTATTTAAAATTTTAAACTTTCTTAATTTTAATTACTTATATTATTACCCCCCCACGTAGTGGGGGGCATATTAATTATTTTTATTTAATATATTTTTTACTATCGTAAAAATCTAAATACTTCATATATTTCCATATATTTTATCCCCCGCAATGCGGGGTATGAAACATACCCGCCCGTAGGGCGGGTATATTTTATTTTATCTTTAAATTTTTTATCTAGATTAATAATATTGATGTTTCATACCCATAAAATAAAATTAAAGAATACTAATATCTTTTTATGTTAAAATTAATAATACCTAAATAAAATTTAATTATAGATAAGATTTATCCGAAATAAAAATAGTATTTAATCAAATAAATAATTTTAATTATCCCCCCACGTCATCGACGTGGGGGGGGGTATACTTAATAGCTATTCTTTATTAAAAAAGTTAGATTTTCCATCTAATAATATAATTCTTTTTATCTTTTTTTTTTATTTGATTAATTATAACCTATTTAAGGTAAAATTTTAGGGGTAAACCCCATAAATATAACCTAATTTATTTAGGTTTTATTTATATAAAGTATATAATTTAATGATAAAATAAGTTATTATATATAAAAAATAAATAATTAAGGTTAGGTTAGGATTTTTTTTTTATTTTAGATATTTTTAGGGTAAACCCTATGAAACATCCCCGCCCTACGGGCGGGGATATTTAATAAAAAATTAAAACTATAAAGTTGGATTTACACCAACCCGGCGAATAATATTTTATATTATAGTACTAAAATCACCGCAATTGCTATTTCACTGAGTCTACTTTGGATACAGTTATCGCATCGTATATTCATTCATGCAGGACGTCAATTATACGTCAATGAATTTGTTAGGATAGGTAGGCCCTCACGAGCTTTCCCCCCTCGAGAACCGTACGTGCAACTTTCACTGCATACGGCTCAAACTATTGAAAACGGTCTATCCTAAAATAGATCGCCATGAATTTCATCATTCTAATATATCAAAAAGATTACTCTAACCATTAGTTTTGAAATAAAGTTTAACAGTATTTAAATGGTATACTATCTTAGTAGCTTGTATATCATATAGTTTTACCTTTTTTCCTTGATAATATAAATAATATAGATATAACTCTTTCGAATCCTTATCTATACTTTTTTTTTAATATTTATCATATACAGTTTTATTAGATTTGGTTAGTAACCTTTTCTTACCTAATTTTAATAAACCTTCATGTATGCTCATATGTACCTTATTAAAAGTAGTATAAGCTGAGCAACCATTGTAATAATTAGCTCAACCCAGTAATACAGGGTTAAGTTTTGTTATTATCTCTTTAGGAGTGTTGCAACCTTTGATAATGTCAAGTACTTTATTAATAAATATTTTAACTTTATCTAGATCAGGTATTATTAATGTTTTAGTATTCTGATTAGTTCTTATAATATAAAAACCTAGATAATCTAACCTATCTTTCGACAAATCAACTATCATTGTTTTATATAAATTTAGACTTAGACCTATTACTACCAGAAAGTCTTAGCTATGTTAAGACATCTATCAGCAACCCACTTATGAGGATATATAATTACAAAATAGTCAGCATATCTAATAATACGTGTCTTATAGATCAAGGTATTATAAATATCTTTCTTTTTAAGACTTTTTTTTATGTAAGCTTATAATGCATCTAGAGTAATATTAGCAATCATAGGTAAAATTATTCCACCTTGTGGTACTCCTAAATCTGTATATTGTATTTATCAATAGCCCGCTTCTAAGAAACCAGCTTTAATCTATTGTTATAATACTTTCTTTCAATAGGTATATTCTCTAGTATGAATTCATGAGAGATGTAATCAAAGAAACCCTTGATATTTGCATCTAACACTCAATTTACTTTAGGAAGCATATTATTTTTAATGTATTGACTTTTATATAAATTTTATATAACATCATTTGTCTATCTATTTGGTCTAAATCCATAAAAAATATAGTCAGCTTTTATATCAGCATATGGTAATAATGCAATAAACTTTGCATGCATCTATCTTGGATAGTGGGTATACCTAGAGGTCTTGTTTACCATTTCCTTTTGGTATTTACACTTTTTTGACAGATAACCCTTCATACTTATTAATTTGTTTCAAATTTTCATATAAATGATCTTTATCATCATAATTTTTGACTATAAAGCCATCAATTTCGGGTGTTTTACTTCCTTTTGAAGATAATACATTATTTATAGCTAGTAATCTAGCAATATGAGTTCTTACTAATGTTTTTTGTTATTCCTTTACTTTTTTTAAGTCTTCCCAATAATTAGTTGTTACAATCTTTAATTGTTACTTATCGACTTGAGCTTTTATTTGCTTTCTGTCGATTTAATTGTGTTCATAGTTTTCTTCATTTATTAAAAATATATAGTTTTTTTTAAGTTATTTATAACTCAAAAGATATATTTTAATTAAAATATTGTAAATCTAGGTCTACGTTTTTTGTCTAGGGATAGACTTTATAAAATACGTAGAGATTTAACGCGACTACTTACACATATATTTCAATTCAATAGCTTTATATATAAGTCAGCATCTTTTCAGATTAAGTATTACTCTATACCCAACATTACATTAGGTCATTTGCTTATTATATTTATCCTTTACCTTCTATCTTTTATAATCATATCCATTAAATGCTAATTTAATTTTATAGATTACTTCTTATATTTACCCTGAAATCGGTAGATATAAGGAGATATAAGGCTTACCAAGTTTCCGTAATAGGACCTTTATGAACAATTTAGGTTATAGCTATATCCCGGTGATTATATTTTATTTTTATCATATAGATATTTACGTAGCGTCAAAATATCCCCAATCACATAGTAACTAAGCTGATCATGTTACTTTTCTCTAACGAGATTTTAAATACCACTATTTCGAAAAACTAACCATGTTGTTCTAACCTAGCCTAATTCACTTATATCAGCTAAAGTTTATAGTCGTTGTCCTTTGAGCTTCACACAAAAAGATTACTCTTTATGCATGTCAAAGTAGGTTAATTAAATATGATTGTTAATTGTGTTCTTTCAACACATTCCTATTACGAGTATCTTGTCGCACCGCTACTTTTAGATCCTCACAATAAGACCGCCGTTTACTAGTTTTTTATAATTTTATCTTTTTAATAAATTTTATTTATTTTACTAACACTGGGCAGATATCACTTATTATACTTACTATTACTAGTTTGCAATAAGCTATGTTTTTGGTAAACAGTCGCACGATTTATTTTGCCGAGTTCATTCAAAGTAGTTATCTCATTCCCTTCTTATCATACCTGTGTCGGTTTACAGTACGGTTCTTTCTTCTTTTCTTGTTCTTTCACCCATCAATTTTATATTTCTATATCCTCTTAGGGACCGTTCGTTTATAGTAAAACCTTATGAATAAGGGGATAATCTTATATTATCTATCGTTACTCAAGCCAGCAATCTCTTTATAATTTTTCATTATATATTCTGCTACCATATAAAAATTTTATTTTTTTTTCATCTTTTTATATCTATAATTCTGTTATTAATTTAGACCCGATATATTTTCTCTATAATTAATCTAATAAACTTTAAATACCATAAGTAAATTTAAGTTTATATATAAAATTAGTGCATTGTTACATGTTCATTAAAAGTTGATTATTGTCAAACCCACTTACTAATTGTCTAGAATTTAAAAAAAAGTTTTACCCATGTAGTTAATTACGTGGCTTTTTATAGATTTTATTCACTTAATTAATATTTGGGACATTCATTTTATAGTCTCGGTTGTTTCCTTTTTGACTTACTACCTTATCGCAATAAGTCTGACTCCTTATATTTTTTGTTAACTGATTTCGAGGTTTAAATATTTTGATAAAATTATATTCTAATTCCCCAAAGTTATTTAAGTGCTGTACCAGTTTAAAAATTTTATAAAGGCTATACTAAAATATATTTCGCAGAAAACCAGCTATCTGCAAACCAGATTTGTCTGTCACAACTACACACATCTCTTTAGAAATTATTGCTACAATTACCTATTGAGTCATATATTAATTTTTTTTATTAATATATACTTGGACATATGTAGATCGTTTGCTTTCGGGCCTATAAATTTTAATTTTTTCTATTTTTATATATTATTTTTTATTTTCACTAAAATTTATAACTCACTGGCCCATTATACAAAAGGTACGTTATACTATAACTGCTCTCTATTATTCTATTTTCTTACTTTCCCTTACGGTACTTTATTTTAATTTTATTTTTTATTTTCTTAGTAGTTGGTCTACTCTTTTCTTACCTTATGGTAATACTTTTTGATCATTCTTTACTTTCACTCACCGTTACTCATATTTTCCCTGTTGGTTTTTTTACAAGTTACTCAGATGTTTCATTCCACTTGCTCTTTCTTTACATTTTCATGTTTTGATCGATTCCTTTCTTTTTATCTTTAATAAAATTAATTCGTAATCCTTAAAATAATATTCTTTTACATATACCTTTTTTCAATATATCTCCTTTCTTTTCCCTACTTTAATTATTATTTACCCTTATTTTACTTACATTTCTTTATCTTTATTTTTTATTTTATCCCCCGCTATGCGGGGTTTAAAACATCCCCGCCCGTAGGGCGGGGATATTCTCTTATATTCCTTTTCTTTATTTTTTTTCTTTCTTTATTTTATTATCACTGCTATAAAATAAGTGTTTAATTCATTTTTATTTTTATACCTTAGTTTCCCATATCCTTTTTATTTTCGCGTTAACTTAACCCCATAAAAAACCTCCTTATTTTTTTTATTCCCCCACCAAAGGTCCCCCATATTTCTTTTTTATCTCTATATTACTTTATATCTTTGATATTTTTTACTATTTATTATTTATATTAGATTTATAAATATATTCCTATATTTCCATATTTTATTTTTATATACCTGCTATTCCTCCTTGTTTATTTTTTTTTACTACTTCATATTACAAAACTATTTCCTACTTTAACTATTATTATAATCTTTTTATTACTAATTTTTGTTTAGTTTAGTTTAGTTTAAATTTTCCCCGCTCAGCGGGTATTTATACTACCGTTAATTTAGTTTAGTATTTTTTTTTTACTTATAAGTTTGGTTTATGTCCCTATTTGGAATATTTTTATTGATTTCTATTATATTTTTATTAAATTTTTTATTATTATATATGTCCTTCGAGGCCCCCCGCGTAGGAAATCATTTCCCCCTGATATTTATTGGGTTAACCTACCCCATTTATCATTCCTTAAGTAGATAATATTTTCTTTTTTCATCTTTATTTATTTTTTTAGGTTAAACTAATTTTAACTTAACTAAACCCCATTTATCATACCTATTTATAGGTTTGATTTTTATTTCGGTTAACCCCTATTTATCATGGGTAATCCTAAATTTAAAGGATCTTTTATTTAATTGAATAATTAATTTTTATTTTTTAAGATTTATTTATCCCCCGCGAAGCGGGGTATTTATCATACCTATTTCCCTGAAATCTTTTATATTATTTATTATTTATCTCATATCTTTATTTTTATCCTTATATTTTTTATTTATTTTTATGTTTAAATTTTTCTATATTTTTTATTTAAGTAATTTATTTTTCTATTAATTATTATCAAAATATTGTATTCTCTCCTTGGATATTATATGCCTTCGATATTATATTATATTTTTATCTATAGTTTATTTATTTATCTATTAATATATATTATTAATCATGGATCTACCCCGCCCTACGGGCGGGGTTTATTTATCCCTAATTGATCTTGGAAACTCACAAATAGATGTAAAACATTTATCATGGGTACCCAAAATTGATCCCGCTTCGCTGGGATTTATCATCATTTATCTAAATAGATTGGTAGGATATATAAGATTTATTTATATTTCTTTTTCCTACTTATTATATTTTTTTAGTCTTATATTTAAGTATTAAATTTTTTATTTTATTTCCCTGGTTATAGTTTAACTTTTATCGGTTAAATTAAATTTAATCGATTGTATTTATCGGCGGGGAATTAAATCAAACCCTATAAAAATAATTATTTTATTATTATTAAAGTATGGGTAAAATATATATTCCCCAAGAATATTTATGATATTAATTTTACATTTTTATTATTTTAGTTTAACCACTTAAAATACATTTTAAATTTTTTATTTTTATTTCCCACCTCCCACTACGTGGGAGGCTTTTATTTATTTATTTTATTATTCTCTCAACTTTTATTTTATCCCCCGCGAAGCGGGGTATGTAACATCCCCGCCCTACGGGCGGGGTTATTTTATTTTATTTTATTTTATTTTATTTTATTTTATTTTATTTTATTTTATTTTATTTTATTTAACCTAAAAAAAGATGATTTAATATCATTAATATAACTATAATAATAATTATAAAGTAAATACTTAAAAATAAAATAGACCTCATAGTGAGGAATAAAATAAAAAGTTTATATGAAAAAATTTTAATTATAGGGGTAAAACCCAATAATCAAATCCCCCCCCGCAATGCGGGGGGGGATTTTATAAGAATCTTTTTCTTTCCTTATTTATTTTTACCCTTTAGGCTAGACATAGTGAGTTAAACTATATTTTTACATTATATTATATAACATTAGATTACCATTACATAAAATTAACCCCAAAATAACAAATATCGATATTTTATATTTAACTTTTATTAAAAATATACATATTTTTAGGTTTAGTTAGATTTATTTATTCCCCACCTTTGATAACCTTTGATAGGTAAAATTAAATATAAAAAATACTTTTTAATTACGATTGAATTGCATTTTATAAATTTTACCCGTGTATTATTCTTAGGGTATAATAAATATTATTAAAATTTGTATAGTACTTTACGGCGGAATAATTATAATTATAATTAAAGAAATGTTATATACCCCCCCCGCTACGCGGGGGGATATACTGGATATTATTTTTTGTTAATTGGTTATTTAATTAATAATTTTATATACTCTAAAATATATATGTTATATTTCCTACCCAGTTTAAACTATTATATTTTTTATATAGATTATTAAAATTTTATATAGTTTATAAATACTATTTACATTTTATATGCTTATTATATACCCTACCTACTTATAAATTTTATTATTATTCCTTTTATGGGTAAATATTATCTTTTTTATAGCCTTTATTAGTTTTATTTAAATTATCTTTGCATAGCGAGTATGATACATCCCGCCCTACGGGCGGGGTTAAATTATACCCTTAGTTCCATTATATATATCTCTCTTAATTTTATATTTTCTCTCTCCTCCCACTACGGCTTTTTATTTTTATTTTTATTTTTATTTTTATTTTTATTTTTATCCCTTTGGTATCTATAACATATTTATATGGTTAATTATAAATTTAGAAAATAATAAGTTATATTGAGTTAATGATAATTGTTATATTTTAATTTTCCCCGCGGAGCGGGGATAAATACAACCCCCCGCGAAGCGGGGGGGTTTAATTTTCGATAAATACAATCCCCCCCACTACGTGGGGGGGATTTAAATTTTTAGATAAAATTTTAATATATATTTTTTACAGTTTTATTAAATTTAATATTAATAATCTATTTATGGATTATTATATACTATAATTATTTTAATATAAATAAAATTACCACTTAACTAAACAGAAATTGTGGCATATATTTTAGGATCTAGGGATAATATCCCCCCCGCGTAGCGGGGGGCCCCCAACCTACTTAGGCCATATAATGATAAAAATAACTAATTATATATTCCTTTGGTAGGAGTATAAATTTACATTAATATATTAAATATTAATATGATTTTATGTTATATAATAAGATTAAAATAAAGAATATAATAATTAACCAAAGATAGTAAAAATATCATATATAATTAACCTTTAGTTTAATTACCTACATAAGGAATACATTTAATAAAAATGATATTAATACCCTACCTTTGGTTCCCTTTGGAACCCTTAGTTGAAACATATATTTATATTTTAGAGTAAACCAAACCCAATTAAACATCCCCCCCGCTTCGCGGGGGTTTAATCATCTTATAGATAATTAAACTTTATACCTATATAATCTTAAATATATTTGTATTTAAAATTAATAAAAATGAAAAAGGTCATATCTAATAAATAAAATCATAAAATTTATATAGTTAATATATAATATTTTAGCTTATTAGATAGATTATAAACATAAAATATTATAAATAAAATAATAGTAAATAGGTAAATCTAATAGAAAAAAATATCAAATTACATTCTGAAATTTTATATGATTAATCACCGATAATTTCCCCGCCCGTAGGGCGGGGTTGAATCTGAGGTAAAACCTCAAATTTGTCCCGCGAAGCGGGATAAATCATCTTTTAGATAATTTTTGGGATTTATCCCATGAATCATCCCGGCGACGCCGGGATAATTTTTGGATTTTTGGATAAAATCCATGAATCATCGAAAATTTCATTCTTCAATTTTCTATAATTTTCCCCGCCCGTAGGGCGGGGTAGAATCATCCCCCCGCTTTGCGGGGGGGATAATTTGTGGGGTAAACCCCATGAATCAACCACCCCCCCGCTTTGCGGGGGATTAAATTATTCAATTTACGAAGATAAAAAAATTAAATAATAAAAAAAATAAAAAAATATAAAAAGTAGTTAAAAATGTTTATTACTTAAATTTACTTAAAATTAATAGGATGAAGATAGCCTAAAGGATATAAATAGTAAAAATTAATAAAGAAATCAACTAAAGTTTATAAAACATATAATATTTATTTAAGCAAAAATTTATCCTGAGAATATGATATAACCTAAGAAGGACGGGGATATGATAAATATATAAACTTTATAGTAAAAATATAAAAACAAATAAACCAAGCATTAAATTAAGTGAAAAAATATAAAAATATCGGAAATAGTTAACCCCCAAAAGATCCCCAGCTTAGCTGGGGATCTATACCCCTAAGTAGGGGGGCATATATTATTTAAGTATATATTATTTTATTTAACATTTTATATATTAGTTTTATATTATTTTTATCTCGACTTTTATTATCCCCCTGCTAAGCGGGGTATGAATCATCCCTAAGTTGGGCGGGAATATTTTATCTTATTTTAATAATAATTAAAATTATTAATAAATTTTGTATTTTATATAATACAACAACTTTAATTATAATAAACATAAGAATATTTTATCATATGTGATATTTTATTAGATAACCTAAGTATAATTTATTATCCCCGTTATTAGATATACCCGCTACGCGGGAAATTAGAGTAAAATATATATGTAAAATTATTTCTAATATATGCCCCACATAGTATTTACTTTATATAAACAAAGGTTTGATTATATTATTTTAAGTCAATTATAAATTAATAAACAGATAATAAAATATTAAATACCCTACTTTAAATTTAATAATTATATAATATAATTATAGGTTGAATTTTGGGGGTTAACCCCATAAATACAACCCCCCGCTTCGCGGGGGGTTTAATTTACCCGCGAAGCGGGGATAAATACAGGTTTAAATTTTATCGGATAAATCAAACAATTTTAATAACTTTTATTTAATAACTTTTATTTCATTTTTGTATTTTCTTTACGCTACGGGGACAAGCATTATAAATATATACCGGATAGATCCCCCGCCCGTAGGGCGGGGCATATATTTTTCTATATGCCCTTTCTTTTCTAATACATTTGAATATTTTTTAGATTATATATAAATTCATATGATAATACTGATTTACCCTATTTGACTTAAATTAACTTAATTTTATTTTTAATTAAAAATAAATATGTAGTTTTAATATAATATAATAAATAAATATGGGTAAGTTATTATAATAAATAATAAAAGTTAATATAAAAAATCTGATAAATAGATAGATATAAATCAATAAAAATATATAAAAAATCTGATAAATAGATATAAAAAATCAATAAAAATATAAATATATGGGTTATGCCCACCTAATATATCACAAATTTAACCCCCCGCTTTGCGGGGGGGTTCTTATTTATCCTAATAAAAATGTGAAATAAGTATAAACTAAACAACTTAATAATATCTTAAAAGAATATACAACCTAAAAGGTGTATACCGGAACTAAAACTACATGGGGAGAGAGAAATATGAAAATAAAAATTTATAAATAAGTTTTATTTTTATCTTATAAAAAAAATAGATTTTATTTTTAATTAATATGGGGTTGGGTTAACCACACTTTATCTATTTAATAAGTAATTTAGAATATATATAAGTTAAAATATAAGGCTACTTTAGGTTTAGTAGGGTAAAGATAATAAAGATGATAAATATTAAATTAAATTATGACGATGTGGGAAATATATAATAACAATATAAATAGTAAAATAATAAGCAAATAAGTAGGAAATCTAAATATCTTTAGTTTTCTTTAGATTAAGTAATATAAAATTTTATCTAAATTAATATAAATATCATTAAAATTTTAATTTAACTCTTAAGTTAAGTAAAGTTAATTGAAAATAATTAAAGATTCTAAAATAAAAAATCTTGATGTTTGAGATTAAATATCTTTATGTTTCATAGGGTTAGGTTAACCCTAAAAATAAAAATAAAATAGATATATATCTTTAAAATTTTTAATCCCTCATACTAATACTAATATTAATAGTAATACTCATAGCTGGGTTATAATAATTAAATTATATTTTTTCTAATAAGCAAACAAAAAAATAAATGATTAATCAAGATAAATGATCCCTAGGATGATAAAGAAAAATACCTATTTAGTTAAGTATTTTAATTAACATAAAATATAAAGCTAATTATAATACTATTAATTAATGCATTAAATTTTATTATATTACGACAGAGCGGAATATCGGAATATTATATTATATTATACTTTACCTAACTCAAAGGTTTAATTATATATTATATAAATAATAAAAAATATGTTATGATATATTATGTTATATTATATGCCCTCCGGGGCCCCCCCGCTACGCGGGGGGATATTATGTTATGTTTAAGATAATATATCCCATGTTTAATACCCCGCTTTGCGGGAAATAATATAAAACAAAACAATACAATACAATACAAAATTATAGACACACTTATAAATATAAGTTATTAATTCAGGGGTTTTTATATATAATTAATAAATTAATATTAATATAGTATAAATTTATTTTAATAAGATTAGATAATTTTATTATTTTTAATTTTATAAGTTGGAGTAGGGATATCGGGAATAATTAGGATAATAAATAAAAATAAGTATATAATAAAAATAAAATAAATACTATAAAATATATATGAATCAACCCGCCCTTCGGGCGGGTAAATTAATAAGGGTTAAGGGAAGGTATTGATTAGGTTAATTAACTAAAACCTGTATAGAGGAATGTCCCACCGAAGAAACCTAAAAATAAAAATAAAACGTTGTATAAATCAGAAAATGAAATAGAATAAATAAAAAATCTAATAGAATATTATATAAAATCTAATAGAATATTATATAAAATTAGAATATAATAATCCCATACCAGGATCCCCCAGTCCTACGGGGGGTATTAAATGAAACCCTATAAAGTAGTAGTCGGTAAAATTCAACGATACCCATTTAAGTTTTTAATAAATATAGCCTAGTTAACTCTATGATATAACTAAATATCGAAATTATAAAAATATAATAAATATTGATAGATATATTTATACTTATAAACTAAACTATATAAATAATTATAGATAAATGAAGATAAATAAATTAATATATCATATCCTAATTATCTTATATAATAAAAAAATAATAAAATATTAATTTTTACTATGTTATAGATTTTCAGGGGCCCCCCGCGTAGCGGGGGGATATGCCGTTATTATATTATTCCCTTATTTTTTATTCACTATCATTAAATTATATCCATATTTATTATTTTTATTCTTATTATTTGTATAATTATATCTAATATTATGTCTTAGTTGGCTAGATAGAATATTTAAACTTTATAAATATAATGCCATAATGCTATACCCATACTAAGAATACAATACCACGAATATTACGTAATAAAATATTACCCTATAGATAATATAGCCCATATAAGGCAGACCCATATTTCTTATTATTATATAATAAATTACACTATGCGGGGTTTATCAGAAATTTAAATTTTATTTTGATGTTAAACAAAACTAAATCCCATTAATCTCCTTTTAGATAATATATCGGAAAATTGAAGAATGAAATTTTCCTATTGATCATCCCCCCGCTAAGCGGGGGGGATAATATATGGGGGGTGAAACCCCCCATGAATCATCTTTTAGATAATATATCCCCGCCCTACGGGCGGGGTTATTTTTATATATCATCCGGGATAATTAATCATAAATATTTTATGCGTATTTAAATTTGATTTGATTTGATTTGATTTGATTTGATTTGATTTGATTTGATTTAATTTCCAGATACCCGTCTTAAGGACTGGCATTTATTTTATCACCCCACCAAATATAATCATATATATCATTATTTTATTATAATATCCATAAGCCATAATTAATTATATTAACTATAATAATTATAAAAATAATAATAAGGATTAATAATCTAAAAATTTATGGGTTAAACAAACCCATGAAAGATAAAAAATTATAATAAATATAAAACAAAACTATATACAATAAGTAAGACAAGGGGAGGCAGACAGCGACAATAATTTAATAAATAAAGAAAATATCCTAAAATATATTTATTCTTTATTTATATTTTTTTATTATTAATTTTATACCCTAAATAGGGGGGAAGATTCTAAGGACGGAAATTTAATTAAATTAAGTAAGAAATATGATATTAATAAATTTATTAATCTAATAGAATTATGGAAAATCCAAAATTGATGTAAACCCCGCCCTACGGGCGGGGATCATAGGAATTTTACCCAGAGGTAATAAATAATATGATTTATTTATTTATAAGGTAATAAAAAATATGATTTATTTATTTATAAAGTAATAAATATATAAAGTAAGTAATAAATAAAATTATACCTTAAATAAGTGAACTAAGGTAATTAATATCAAAATATAACGTTTGATAAAACGGATAATAATCAAACCTATAATTAACCCCCCCGCAAAGCGGGGGGGGTTGTATTAATTTGAATAATTAGGTTTGATTTATGTTAACCCCATAAATTTTATAATAAGTAAAATAAACTATTTATAGAATTAAAATTAAAGCAAATAAATAAAAGTATTAACTATATTTATCAATATATCTTTGCCTAGCCTATTATGAACAAATAATAACTATTAATATAAACTTATTTTATTATATCCTAATCTAAATAATAAATATGTGATATAATCTAAAGAAGATAAACTAAGGAGGAATAAGATTATTTGGGGATATAACCCATAAATCATCCCCGCCCGTAGGGCGGGGATATCTTCATTGGAATAATTCAATTATTCAATTTCCCTATTAATCATTAGTAATATTAATTTTTCAATAAATTGTGGCATATTATATGGTTATTATCTCTCCTTTGGTTAGGTCGGATTTTTTTATTTTTTTTACCCCTTATTATCTGTTTAAGGGTATTTTATCATATTCCCCTGAGAACATATAATATCATATTATATCAATATTTTCAGTGATATCATATCACTTGTAAACTATATTATTCCATATTTATCTTAATTTATTATATTACTAAGTTGGATATTTATATCTATAAAATATATACATGTTAACTTAAATTATATAAATTAGATATTAATCTATGAAAAATATGTTAAGATGAGGATTACGTAAATGATCCCGCCCGTAGGGCGGGGATATATTAGGATTATACCTCTAAATTTTCATATTTTAATTATCTAAAGATGATGAATGGGATTTATCCAAAAATTATATAAAATTTCATTCAGAAATTTTCTATGATTCAACCCCGCCCGTAGGGCGGGGTAATTATCTAAAAGATGATACATGTTTTACATCAATTTGAGGTTTTACCTCAGATTCATGTTTTACATCAATTATCCCTTATAATTTTTTACCAAATATTATTAGCATAAATTAATAATAATTAAAGTTAAATTAATAAGTACTGAACTAACTTAAAATTATAATTGTAAAATATATCTAATTATTATTATATTCTTAGCTTAGAATAAATTTATTTATTAATGACATATTTATTATATAAACTTTTAATCAAATCTATAATTAGATTTTATAGATTAAAAATAAAATAAAAAATCAAGATAAAAAATCAAGATAAAAAATCAAGATGTTTCATACCGATAAAATATCCCGCCCTACGGGCGGGATGTTTCAGATAAAATAAAAGAAAAGAAAAAATAAAAGGATAAAAATAATAGGAGGGCATATATAAATAAAATTATATACTTAGATTAAATTTTGTTTTAAATGATAATATTTAACCTCAAAAATTGATTAATTATCAATAATATGATAAATTCGGATGATTAATAGGAAAATTGAAGAATGAAATTTTCCGATATATTTGTGGGTTCTTATGATGAATCATAAATTCTTTACACAAATAAGATAAGATAATATGCCCTCGATTAAATTAAATCCCCCGCTTCGCGGGGGATTGTATTTGGAAAATTAAATTAAATCATATAATATCGGTATATATTACTTAAATTATTACAATATTTAGGTATTATGCGTTTATTATTTTATTTATGATAATAATAAGTAATAAATACTTTTAAAATATATATTATTTATAAATCTTATAAATATATAACCAGTATTTGTATTTGTATTTGTATTTATATTTGTATTTGTATTTATCTTTTCTTTATCTTTATTTATATTAATAAACTAATAAATTAAATATGCTTAAATAGATTTACTAAATATAAATTAATAAATAATTACGAAACCCCGTTTTTAAGATAGGGATTATTAAAATAATATATTTTACCTTAAAACATATTATATTAACTTTTAAATAAGATATTTATTATACCGATAAAAAAGATATAAGTTAGATATAAGATAAGAGAATATGGAGATATTAGATAAGATAAGATAATATGCCCTAGATAAGATAAGTTATAATTACCACATAGTGAGTGAGTTAGTTAGTCTAACAATATTAATAATACTGTAAATCCAACTTTTAATTTACCCCAACGTAGTTTTAGAGATAGCCATTATGTTATTATATATATTATTTTTATGGTATTCTATTATCCTTTTATTTTATCGGTATGAAACATTCCGCCCTATTTAGGGGTATTTTAACTTTAATAAAATAAATTATTGACGTAGTTTTAGTATTAGTTTAAATGGGAAAATATAAATATATTAACTATATAAAATATATTTAACAATTTTAAAAATTTAAATTTACGGTAAACTTAGATTTTGTTATATTATGTTATATGTCCTCTGTGGGTATGTTATTTATTTTTATTTAATTCCGGGGATCCAGAAAAATTATATAAAGTTATATGATATTAATAACTATATACCTGACCTGACTTTGTTATATATTTATAAATAATAAATAAAATATTAACTCTATGTAAATAAGTAATATTAATGATTAATAATAATGTAAATAAGTAATATTAATGAATAATAATAATAATAAAAAATAGAATATAAACTATTAAGGATATGTCATAAATAACCTTAAGTATATATATATAGAATTAAGGATAAAGATAATTATAGATAATGAAGATGAAAAATAAAATATCCTAATAGGTATAGACAAAGAAATAAATAAAAGTAAGTAAGAAAAAATTAAATGAAATCCTATAGGAGTTAAAATTAATATATGATTCTGGATGATTTAGGGTAAAACTCATAAATCAGGGGTTTTTTATTTATGTAAAACATGAATCATCGGAAAATTATGAGATAAAATAAAACCAAACCCATGAATCATCTTATAGATGATTTATCATAAATTTTATAATTTTGGGGTTAACCCATGTATCATCCCCCCCGCTTTGCGGGGGGGATTATTTCTCCTGCTTTCCGGGGATTAATTTATTATTTAAAATATAAGAATGAAATGTTTTTATAAATGTAAACAGAAATAAATAATAAAATGTTAGATATAAAGATAAAATATAAGCTGAAATATATCTATTTAATATTCCAACTTAATATTTAATTTATCATAGATAATGGGAACCCAACCCCCAAATTAATTTAACTATATACATATAAATATACATATATTTTAATATATAAAAATTATAATAAAAAGATATTTATAAATATCTCTCCCATATAATATAAAATAATAAAAAAGTAATATAAAATATAACTAAGGTATAAAATAATATTAGTGAATATAAAAAATAATACGATAAAGGAATTATTTATCCCCCCAGGAATTGGATTAATTATCCCCGCCCGTAGGGCGGGGATCATTTATAAAAATATGCCATTGGTTAAGTATTTATTTAATTTATTTATATTAAATAATCAGATGATTCATGGATTTTATCCCAAAATTTATCTTAAATTTAAAAATGAAATTTTAGATGATTCATAAATTAGAAATTATAAATAAATAATTAGACATAAATAAGAATTATGGGAAATTCCAAATTATTTCTGTATCATTTTATAGATCATTTTTTTATTTATCAAGTTAATTATATAAAATATTATCACGAAAGGGATAATATCAATAAAGCCATATTTATTATATCTTTAACTTAAAATTATTTAATATAATATCCAGGGCTTAGAAATAGTATTAATATTTTCTTACTAATAGATTCTCTTAATATTTAAACTTGTAAATTTTATTATCTGTTTTTTGTAGTTACTTTAGATTTGCTATTAAAAATTAATAATAATAATAAAAATAAAAATAATAATAATAATAATAATAATATGTATAAAACAAAACTCGTATTAATAGTATAATTATCCTAAGATAATACATGGGGTTTAACCCCATAATAATTTATAGTAATGTTAAAATATTAATTTTTAATAATGTTAATATATTAATTTTTAATGTTATATTATATGCCCTCCGGGGCCCCCCCGCGTAGCGGGGGGGATATTATGTTATGTAATGTTATGTAATGTTATGTAATGTTATGTTATATTATGTAATGTAATGTAATGTTATTATGTTAATAAGGATATATATAAAAGAATAGATAAAATAAGACTAACTTATAAATGAGAATCTTATATAATAGTTATAAAATGTATTAAGATAATGGTATAGATGATATGAAATAAAATAAAAAAATTAATTACTAATTAGGATATGACATAATTATGAATATTAAACTGAAGATTAAAAAAGTATAAAAATAAGAATTAGAAATAAAATATTTTAGGGGGAAATTTCATATTTAGGAATGCCCGACCTACGGTCGGGCATTTCCCAGCTGAGGGTGGAAATACCCTAAAAAAGGATTTAAATTATACTTAACTTAATCCTTTCCTTTTATTATTAATTTATAATACCATAAAATATCTAAAATAAGTTTAATATATTTTATATAACTATTAAAATAATATACATAATAATTAATTTAAAAAGGGCATATTTATTATCAATATATGGTAATTGAATTTCCTAGATTTGTATACTACATTTTACTACTACACGGGGTATAACCGTTATAAGTTAGGGAATAAAAATAAAAATATGAAAAATAAAAAAATAAGATGATAAATCCCGCTTTTGGGAAATAATTTAGAATTTTTCATGATTCAGATTCATGGGTTTGGTTTTATTATATTTTATCCCCCGGGGGTATGAAACATCCCGCCCTACTTAGGGATATTTAATTTAATTTAATTTAATTTAATCCCAAAATGATCAATAAGATTATTCAGAGGAAAATTTCATTCTTCAATTTTCCTCTATATTTGGGGTTTTACCCCTTGATAAATCCCCGCCCTACGGGCGGGTATATATTATCCAGCGTAGATATCCCAAAAGAAGGGAGACATTATAAGTTTATAATTAACAATATATGCCCTTAGTATAAATAGGGTGGGCCATATTTTTATTATTTAACTAAGTATAGTATAATATTATTTTATATAATAATTAGTATAAATTAATAATAATCATAGGAAGCAGAATATAAGTTAAACAAAATGAACATAAAAATTATATAAATAATAAATAAGGAGATTATATAATTATGCCATGTCTACTATAACTAGGGAATTTAGATTAATGATCTAAATAATTTAATAATATAAAGTCCGATACCCTTGCAATACGAGGGTAATTATAAACCAATTTAGTATAAAATAAGATAAGATAAAAAAAATTATATAGATTAGATAAATTAGGGTAAACCGGAATAAAAATCAAACCCCCCGCTTTGCGGGGGGTTTGATTAATCAGATAAAAATAAAATCTATAATTAGATTAGATAAATGGGGGAGAAATTTTAGGTTTTACCTAAGATTTATGGGTTATATTATATTATATTATATCCCTAAAATATAAAATTATAGAAAATTTCATTCAGAAATTTTCTATGATTCACTCCGGAGGAGAAAATTATCCTCGGATGATTCATGGGATTAATTCCAAAAATTATCCCGGCGACGCCGGGATGATTCATCCCCGCCCGTAGGGCGGGGAAAATTATAGGAACCCCAAATAAAAATAAATAAAAAAAAAAAGGAATTAATGTAAACATACTTTATTAAATTAAAGACATAGTGGTAGTATGGAAAATAATACTTTAAAATTTATATTCTAGGTTAGATTTAAGTTAATTAATTTATAATAATAGATAATAAGTAAGAATATAACAATAATAAAAAATAAGTAAGAATATAACAATGAGAATAAAAATTTTTAATATAAAAATAAAATCGAATTATAGATTATATTTATTAAAATAAAATCCCCCGCTTTGCGGGGGTTCTTATTAATCCCCGCTCCGCGGGGATAATTAAAAATGAATATAAAAAAGAAAAGATAAAATGAATAAACTATCCCAAAGTAAGTCAACAAGGATAAAAAAAAAATAAAATATGAACCTAATAGGTTTATTAAAATATTTGTAAAATGAATAAAAAGATACAAAAAATAGGAAATAAAAAATAGGAAATAATAACCCCCCCACGTAGTGGGGGGGGAATTAATTAATTAAAATTAATAATCTTAAATATTTGTAAAGTTATTTACATTATATATGAATTTAATATAAAATTAACAAAAATTAAAATAAGATTAATAAATAAAAATAATAAAAAATTGAAGTAGGGTAAAATATAGATAATAATCATAAATAAGAGATCAAAATTAATAATATAGAAGTTAGATAAAATAAAAAATAAGGGAATAAATATGAAAGGAAATAAAAGATAAAAATAAAAATATGAGTTAAGGTAGGGTAAGGGGGGGAATAAAAGGAAAAAATAAGTAAGGAAGGGAAAATATAGGAGATGTTATTTACATCATGATTAACAATATTAGTATTTTCAACTTTTAAAGAAGGAACAAATAATAAAATAAGAACTCTAATAATAAATAGATTAGGAGTAATAATATTAAGTTATATAATAATATTAATAATAAATTCAATAAAAATAATAATATTAAAACCAGGAATAACGATATATAATAGTTGATTAAGTTTAACGATATATAAATTACCAATAATGTTAATAATAATAATGATAATAATAGGGATATTAATATATAAATGTATAAATGAAAGGAAAAGAGAAGAATCAAGTAATTATCTAATATTAATATTAGGGAATAGTATAGGTTTAATATTATTACCTTTAGCTAATGATTTATTAACATTATATATAATAATAGAATTACAAAGTTATTCATTATATTTATTAACAGGAATAGATAATAAATCATATAATGCATCAAGAGCATCAATATTATATTTTTTAATGGGAGGAGTAGCTTCAGCAATAATATTATTATCAATATATTTTATATATAATTTAACAGGTACAACAAATTTATCAGATATTTATATATTTAATAATTATAAAAATACTTACCCTTATTTTGATATATTATTAATAGCTTTATTTTTTAAAATGGGTTTAGCTCCTTTACATCGTTGAAGTATAGCTGTATATAATTATACTCCAACTTATATAACAGCATATATAAGTATAGTAGCTAAATTATCAATAATTTCTTGAATATTTTATTATTCTTATTTATTTAATAATTATATTTTTATAATATTTTATTATATATCATTATTTATAGGTTCTTATAAACCATTATTACAAATAAATATAAAAACAATATTAGGATATAGTGGAATATTAAATTTCGGATATTTATTATTAACTATAATAACTTTAGATTCATCATTTTATATATTTATAATACAATATACAATAACTCATTTATTAATATTTATAATTATATTAAGTAGTAGTAATTATATAATAAATCCAATATCTAAATGATCTCCTTTAATATATATAAATCAATTAAATTTACCTAATTATACATTATCAATATGTATGGTAATAGGAATATTATCATTAATAGGAATACCACCATTACCAGGTTTTTATGCAAAATTTAATATATTAATAAGTGCTTTAGAAGATAATTATATTTTAGAATCATTAATATTAATAATTTGTAGTGTATTAGCAACTTATTATTATGCAAATTTAATAAAAATATTAATAAGAAGTAAAACAATATCTCATACTTATAATATAAATTTATCATTAGCTTATTTAATAGCAACTTTAACAGTAATATTAATAAGTTTTAATATATATTTACCTTATATATCGGAAGGTATATATTTAATAATAATTTAAAATGTTTTATTATTTTTTAATTTTAGCACCTATAATAGCCTCATTATTAATAATTATTAATTATTTATTATCAAATAATAATACTTTTATAGAAAAATCAGGTCCATTTGAATGTGGTTTCACTTCTTATCAACAATCTAGATCCGCATTTAGTGTTTCTTTCATTTTAGTCGCTATCCTTTTCTTACCTTTTGATTTAGAAATATCTTCTATCTTACCTTATGTTATTAGTTCTTATTATAATAATTTATATGGTTTATCTATTTTATTAATTTTCTTATTCTCCCTTGTTTTAGCTTTTATTTATGAAATTAATTTAAATGCTTTAACTTTAAAAAAACAATTTATTAATAAAATTAAAGAATTAAAAACTTCTTTATATATTCATTTATTATTTATTTACTTCCCTATTTACATATAAAATATCTAATATAAGTATATTTATATTAATCAATAAATATCCAAATCCTATTTAATATATAAATTAACTTAAATAATATATATATAATACCCTAAGTAGATATAATATAAGAATAAATATTATAAAAATGGAAAATATATGAATAAATTAATTAATATAGCGATATAAATTAAAAGCCCACAGCTTAGCAGGGGGCATATAAAAAATATTATTTATAATTAATAAAAAAAGATTATTAATGGATAAGAATCATAAACCCGCCGCTTCGCGGGGGGGTTTTTATAAATCGAATAAGAATCAAAACCTAATTTTAGGTTATGATTTATGAAGTTTTGTTTAACCTTAAAATAATTTAATGTAAATAAATAGCATCTTTTAAATAACCACTAAATAAAATACAAAAAACATAAGCTTGAATAATAGCTATAGCGAATTCTAAAATAGTAATAGCTATAACACCAGCAATAGGAATAAATCCACCTAAAAATCCTAAAATAGAAGAACTCATTAAATTAAAAATTAATGAACCTAAAATTAACATTAATAAATGTCCAGACAATCAAAAAAAATAAAAAATCATTAAAATAAATAGAAAATAAAAATAATCTATAAAATTACCAATTTCTTGGCGATTAGAGTATACCTTATAATATCTTTATATTTTATCCCCCGCTTAGCGGGGTTTGAAACATCAAAATTATTAATCTTGATATTAATAAAAAAAAACCTCAGCGAAAGTAAAAAAAAATGAGAAAAGATATTAAAAAACCATCTACTCGTTGCTCTTTTACATAAAATAAAAATCTCTAATTATGGGAAATAAGGATTAGCAAATTTACCCAATATTTTATGATTTAGATCCGCGATAACCCATTAGATAAAAAATCAAATCTTTAATGATATTACCATACCTTGAGGAATTAATCAAGTGATTATAACGAATAAGAGAGTAAGTTATAAATAGGTTATTAAAGTTTTAGGGCTTCCCCGGAATTTGGTTTTTAAACACATTGTAAATATGTCCCCCGCGTAGCGGGGGAATATGAGATATTATATGTTAGCTGATAAACGTAAACCTAAAGAAATAGCTTTAGAACTATAAGATAAAGTTTCAATTAAAACTAAAATAGGTACTAAAGCTAAAGGAGTACCTGTAGGAACAAATAAAGAAAAGAAATGTAAACCATGATTAAATAAACCAATAATAGTTAAACCTAATCATAAAGTTAGGCTTAAAGATATTATAGCTATAATTTGTGCAGATATAGCAAAAGAATAAGGAATCATAGAAAGAATATTAGCTAATAATATAAAATTAAATAAAGTAAATATTAAAGGAAAATATATTCCTCCTTTATTTCCTATTTGACTTTTAACCATATTTAATATTGTATCATATATAGCTAATAAACTTAATCCTCATCTATTTGATCCTAATTTATTATATCCTAATAATTTATTATAATTAATAATAATAATTAAAACTATTAATATATATATAACATAATTAGTAATATGTAAATTAAAAATATCACCTAAAATATTAGTATTTAAACTAATTAATGATTTAATTTCAAATTGATCTAATGGAGATATAAACATTATATCTAAAAAATATTTATCCTTAATAAATATAAGGACTAAGTAAAATAAAATAAATTTATTTTAATTAAAGGGGTAACCAAACCCAATGAAACATCAAGATATTTAAGGGTAAACCTCAAGGATTCATCCCCGCCCTACGGGCGGGGATATTTAAGGATAAATCCCATAAAACATATAGATATTATAGGGTAATTTAAATAGAAATTTAATTTATATAAAAATATGAAACATAAAAATATAAAAAAAAATTAAAATTTATAATTTAATAATAATAAATCTAGCAATTAATAATTTTAAAATATTAGGTAAAATAAATTTAGATAAAAAAAAAATTAAGAAAGTGAAAGATAAAATACCAAAAGTTAATAAGTGTAAAAAATAAAAAGGGATTAATTGAGGCATAAAAATAAAAGAATAAAAATAAAGTAAATAATCCCAACAAAGTGTGTAGGGAGAGAAATAAAAATTATCAGATTGAAGGGATTTGAACCCCCATAAATATACACCCAATGTATATACGTTACCAATTACGCAACAATCTGAAGAGGAATCAAGATTAAGTAAAATTAAAATGAAGAGAAAGAGAGGGAATAAGAGTAAAAAAAATAAACTTGAAATCAAAAAGAACATTGAGGGAATTGAACCCTAAAAGAACTAATTTGCAATTAGAATATTCAACCATGAATAACAATGTTCAATAAAGATATGACAAACGTGACTTGAACACGTATAATAGTATTGGAAGTACCATAGTTTAACCAAATTAACTTATTGTCACGAATAACTACAATGGGATTTGAACCCATATAAATACTGTGAAGTAGTATTATCATAACCAATTAGATCATATAGTCAAATATCGTATTGAGGAATTGAACCCCACACCTTCCGATTACAAAACGGACGCTATACCTGGTTAGCTTATACGACAAAGCTTAAGAAAGGAATTGAACCTATATTAAATGCATATGAGGCAAAAGTTTTACCATTAAACTACCTAAGCAAGGATAACTACTGAGAATTGAACTCAGATAAATTGCGCCACATACAAATGTTCTTCCTTTGAACTATAGTTATCTTTTGAGGAGAGACTGAATCGAACAGTCGCAGCTTTAAGCACTAAAGTTACAATTTAGCTCTAATTACCTACATTAGAATCTCCCCCTTTTACAGTTAACCTTTTATTTTTCCGTATAAAACATACCCTTAAAAATATTTTACTGTTATTTTATTTTACGGTTAGTAGGAGTCGAACCTACACGATATTAATCCAAACATTTTAAGTGTTTTATGTCTACCTTTTCATCATAACCGCTATATTTTCATGTAGTCATGGACTTTTAATTTAGTCTAATGAGAATTGAACTCATATTTATCGATTATCAATCAATCTCTCTACCATTGAGATATAGACTAATATAAATCAACGTAATTAATTACGAGATGTATTATTATTATATGAATAAATATATAAATCCCGATCAGGTTCCCCTAACCGAACCGTATTTCAACTTACAGCAAGTCCTTTTTTTTTAAAACTCAATAAGTAAAATAAAAATTTCTTGCTGTTGATGAGTGGTTAGTACGAAGTAGCAAAGAATTTCACCGTAACACTCTAGTTTACGATTACTAGCAATTCCTCCTTTATGTAACCGAATTTCAGATTACAATCCATAAAAGAAAAAAATCATATTCTTAATATTTAATAACCCCCCACTAGGTGGGGGGTATTTATTAATTTATTAAATTAAATTTAATTGTTATTAATATTGTAACACGTCTATAGCCCATCTCATAAGGGTCATCATGATTAGTCTTCTACCTCTACTTCCTATAATTTTACAATTATACTTATATAAATAAAAGGGTTACGTTCATTCAATAACTTAATATTAAACCTCACGGCATGAACTGACGACAACGATGTAACGCCTGTTGAGAATTAATTCAAGAGATGGTAAGGTTTTTGGAGGATCATCCAATTAAATGACATGTTCCACTGCTTGGGACTACAACCGTCTAATGTCTTGTATTTCACCCTTGCGAGCGTACTAGTCAGGCGGAATACTTCTCATTTTCATTTATCTTTCATTGTATTCATCGTTAACTGCTATGACTAAATGGGTATCAAATCCATGTCGCTACCATAGCCTTCATCTCACAACGTCAATAATTCTTAGTAACCTCTTTATAGTCTTAAAGTTTTCCTCATATTTTATCTCTCTAACTTTAATTCTTATTACCTTCATCTTTTTTATTTAAAGATTCTCATTATTCTATCTTTTTTAGTCGTTCTACAGATCCTTTAAGCCTTTCTGATCAATGCTTGCCCTCTATGTCTAATTAGGATAGGTAGGTCCTCACAAACTTTCCCCCCTTTAGAACCGTACATACAACTTTCATCGTATACGGCTCACGCATTATCTTTATAACACCCTTATCTTAAGTCTGCACTCTTTCAAGTTAATCTTTCGATCTATCAATAACATTACATTATCGCTTTTGCTTTTTAAGAAGTCTTTTACCTTCTATTTGATATTATTATTTTTATTTTTTTTATATTATTAATAACCTCTATGTTTTACCATAGTAAATATAAGGCTTACCAAGTTTTATTATTTATACTATTTTTACCTTAGGTTCTACTCTTTATCTCTGTCAATTTTAACGTTTATAACAAGATAAAATATACGATGAATTTATCTAAACTCTTGACTTATTTTTATCCATATCTAAAATATGGGTTATCACCTTATAAAGACCTCTACAAGTAGTTGATTTTCATTAACCATAGTAAATTTACCTAGCCCCTAAACTTGTGATTTTAGTTTAGGTTACATTGTCTCTACAGCTTCATACCTAATAATTACTTATAACGCATGTGTAGATAGGTACATATTTGTTACTAATATGTCAATTTATTCCCCCACATTTTTACTACATTGGGGGCTTTATTGAATTATAAATAATAACTTTCTTGTCGCACACCGCAGCTGCTGGCACATATTTTAGTTAGGACTTTTTTATAATTAGTATCATTATTACTATTATTTAGAAGTTTATAGTTTATCTATTATTATTATTTTTTTTATTAATTTCCTTCTTGTAGATAACTTGATCAGTCGTTAGACCATTGTCAAAAATTCCCCACTGCTGCTCTATATAAGAGTTGAAATTAATCAATGTGACCGTTGTGACCCTAATCGTCGGTTCCAGTTCTATGGCTAGATTTTTTCTAATACCTACATCTGTATAAGATTTTTTTTTATCTTATTTCACTCACCTTAACGCTATAAATTATTTTTATAACTTGCATGTGTTATGTCTCTACATAGCATTTGATCTGAACCAACATCATGTTCTCAAATATATATTATTTATTTTTTTTTAAATTACTCAGAATTGAACTGAGATACATCCATTATGAGTGGAATGCTCTACCATTGAGCTATAATTTAATTTGTTAATTTTATGCAGTAGATAGATTTGAACTACCATAATAAAGACATGAGCTTTAAATGTTACCAATTACATTATACTGCTTACCTATAAAATGACATAGTAAGAATTGAACTTACACTATATTATCCGTAATAATATACACTGACCATTATGTTATATGTCATATAAAAACGGATAGCCAGCGATTTGAACGCTGATAGCTAAAAAGCAACTACGTAGCAAGTAGATTAGTTTACCAATACAAAGCTATCCTTATTCCGCATCGCATCAGATTCGAACTGACATCTCTTATAGTGACATTATAAGGCTTTACCTTTAAGCTACCAATGCTTCTGAGTCGACATGATTCGAACATATATTTTCCTAGCTCAAATCTAGGTGACTTGCCTATTAGTCTACGACTCATTCTTCTTTATTATCCCATTTATTTTATTCTCTCCTTTCTTATCCTTATTTTTTTTTTTTCTTAATTTTTAACAAAACATACTTAATAATTTCTCTATTTTTATCTCTTTCCTACATCCTTATGGATGAAGGCCTTAATTTTTATCTTTCCTTAACTTTTATTTTTTATTTATTATTTATATAATCAGATATTTTCCTTTTATCATTAAATCTATAATTTTCCCCGCCCGTAGGGCGGGGATGAATCATCCTCCCCCCGCGTAGCGGGGGGAGGATAATTTTGGGTTAAAACAAAAACAAAAACAAAAACAAAACCAAAACCCTTAAATATGAGGTTAAACCTCATATTTCTCCTTTATCTAAATTCCCTACCTTCTTAGATTTCTTTATTCCCCCTTATCCCTCCTAACTTCCCTATTTTTTATCCTTTCCTTCTTTTTATTATTAACTACATTTTTTATTCTTTTATCTCTTTATTTTTCCTTTTTACACTTCTTTAATTTTGGATAAATACAACCCCCCGCGAAGCGGGGGGGTTTAATTTTTATATTTTATCCTTATTTAGATTTTATATTTTCCTATCTCATATATATAACTTTATATATATAGTTATTTACCTTTTTATTTATTCCCTTCTACTTAGTAATTTTTTTATTTTGTAATTCTTTATCTTTATATTTAATTATCCCCGCGGAGCGGGGATTTATAATAACCCGATTTTATTTTTAATTTATCAAACCTTTTTATAGGTTTGATTTTTATCCGTTTAATCTTATTATTGATTTTATTATTCTATATTTATCCCATTTTTTTTATTTAACTTATCTTTGTTAACATTTTATCTTATATATATCTTTAGTTTTATAATTATAAACTTTAATTGATATTAAGTTGGCATATTTATTTTTATACTGACTTATATAGCCCGACTGTAGGTCGGGCATCATTTATTTATTTTAAATATTATTTTATGTTATACTTAATATTTTTATTATCTTTATTTAACTATAATTAATTATTTTATATCTCCATATCTTTTTAATTATTAATAAGGAATATAATATTATATCTAGGGCATATAATATCCCCCCGCGTAGCGGGGGGCATATAATCCCCTCCTTCTTACCCTATTATTATTCCTATATATATTATCTATTTTATGTATTATTCCATTTTTATATTTTTATTATCTTATCTTTTATTTTTTATATTTATAGTTAATATAATATCATTTTATTTATGAGGTTATATTTCTTATTTTTATTTTAGATGATATATCCCCCTTAATCTTAATTTATCTATTAATGAAATAAATTTATTAATATAACCATTAAAATAATCCCGCCCTACGGGCGGATGATGAATGGGGTAAACTAAACCCCAAAATTATCATAAAATAATAAAAAATAACCTAATATATATTTTTTTTATATATTAGATTTTAACATATATAATCCCCGCCCTATGGGCGGGGTAAATTAATTCTATTAATTTATTTTTATTTTGTAATTAATGTTTATTTATAGTTGTTATTGGTTATATTAAAATTTTAATTTTTATATTTAAACTTTTTTAAATTAAATAACAAAATATACTATTTTATACTATAATTTACAATACTATTTTTATAATAAAGTTAAATGTTGGGTTTATATTTATTATTAAAATAAAAAATAACTTAAAATATTTTTTAATATTTACCTCTTATTTTCATTTATAAAAAAATTAAATAACTCCGCCCGTAGGGCGGGGATGATGAATCCCTCATTAATTATATAAATTATTAAATACTAATATATGTTAATATATAAATCTATAGGTTTAAAGTATACATGACAAATAAATATATATAAATACCCTAAGTAGGCCGTAAATACGTAAATTAACCTCCCCCCGCGTAGCGGGGGGAGGATGATTCATGGGATAAATCCCAAAATTATCCTATACAATCAAATCCAATCAAATCCAATCCCATCAAATAGAATAAAATCCAATCCGGAAATTATATGCCCCCGCGTAGCGGGGGGAATATTAAAATAGTTTATTTATTTTATACCTTTCTATTTATTATTTTTACTTATATATATGATATTTTTCATAAATATTTATCTTTTTTTATATTATCTAAGGTATTATCTAAGGTGTGGGAAAATATATATAAATATGGTTTTATTAAAAATGGGATATTATATTATATTATATTGCCCTTGAAATAATATGCCCCCCGCGTAGCGGGGGGGATTTATATATATATAAGGGGCTCTATATCTAAATTTATATATATATATATGCCCTAAATTGGAATTTAAAGATAAATAGTTTATGTAGTTACCTTACCCTGAATTTTGTTTTCATGTTTATGTCCTATTATGACTATGACATATTTCAAATATTATATTTTTATATTTTTTTAATACCATTAAAAATTAAATTTTGAAAATAATCAAATCCCCCGCTTAGCGGGGGATTTTATTTTAGATATATCTAGTTTTAATTTATTTTATTGGTAATTTATTTATATAAAAAATTTTATAAATAATTCTAGGATGATTTGAGGGTAAAAACCCCATAAATCATCGATGATTAATCCCCGCCCTACGGGCGGGGTTATTTATCAGTATCAAATGATCTTATAGATCATTTAACTTTTTATAATTATTATTTATATTAATACTAAATAAGTATAATATTATTGATTAATATAAATAAAATAGGATTAGATAAATTAGATAAAAATAAAATCAATAATTATATTTGATAAAAGGGGTTAGGTTAACCGGAAAATAAAATCAATAATTATATTAGATAAATTAGATAAAAATAAAATCAATAATTATATTTGATAAATGGAATTTACCCTAAAAATAAAATCCCCCCCCGCCTAGCGGGGTGGGATTGTATTAATTTATTAAATTAAAGAAATAAAGAAAAAAGATATATGAATAAATAATTAAGAACCTCATCAATAACAAATAATGTATATAAATAATCATAAGATATCTAAAACATGTAAGTATAAAACGGTCATTTCAGCAAAAACATGAGAATTATTAGTAAAATCATAATTAAAAATTCTTCAAGAAGAGATAGCTAACATAGCGATTAAAGAGTTCATATGGAAAAAGTGAACACCAGTTAAAGAATAAAAAGTAGAACCATAAACACCATCAGTAATAGTAAAGTTAGAAAATAAATATTCAAAATATTGTAAAATAACAAAAATAATGATTAATAAAGTTGTAAAAATGAAACCGTATAAAGCATCATTTCTATTACCATTAATTAAAGCATGATGTCCCATAGTTATAGTAACACCAGAAGCTAATAAAATAATAGTATTTAATAATGGTAATTCGATAGGTGAAATAGCTTCAATACCAGCTGGAGGTCATGTCATACCAATATCCATAGTAGGATTAATAGAAGAATGTAAATAAGCTCAAAATAATGAAGCAAAAATTAAAATTTCACTAACTACAAATAAATAAAAACCTTGAATTAAACCTTTTTTAACAGCTTTAGTATGATTACCTAAATAACTACTTTCAGCTATTATATCTTTAAATCATAATGTTAATACATATATTACACTTATTATATTTATTAATATATATATATTTTTTATTCCTCATAATCCTGATATATAATTATGTGCTGTTAAACCTATACTTAATGCTAAATTCATTAATGTAAATGATGTATATATAGGTCATGGTGAAGGATTTACTAAATGAAAAGGATGTAATTGAATATAACCTCTTATTGAATTTGTCATTTTTTCTCTTTTTTATATTGATTTATAAATTTTTGGGTTTAATTGAGTTAAATTGGAATTGAACCAATATATATTACTTAAAAGGTAATAATCTTAACCATTAGATAATTAACTCTTTTTTTACTTTTTATTTATTTTTAACCTATATTTATTATTCTTCTACTATAAATCTTTATTTTTACCCTTTAAAAATCTTAATTTCAATTTTAACTTATTTGTCATTATTAGATTTTTTTATTTTTATCTTTATTTTATCCCCCGCGAAGCGGGGTATGTAACATCCCGCCCTACGGGCGGGATATTTTATATTTTTTATATCTTTATTATATATTTAGACTTCCCTTTAATTTTTAGTCTTATTATATAATATTTTCTTAATAAATTTATTATTTTCATATTTTTATATTATATTATTCCTTATTAATATTGTTATTTTATTTTTAGTTAAATATATTATATTTATCTACCTAATTATATAATTATTAATTATATATATCTAATATAATAATTGATTATATTTATCCTATATATCTACTATTATAAATTAATCAACAATTTTTCAAATAAATGTAGATCAATTCTGATTTATTAATTTAATAATAATTTATATTTATTTTTCTTTAATTAGAAAAACAATAATAGGGATAAATCCTCCCAAATATAAATATATAGACAAAATACGATAAAATAATTAATGGAAGAAAAATAAAATAATAAATATCTTTCTATTACAGCTAGAAAAAAGTAAAAAATGTAGTGGTGTTAAAATATATAACTATATCAACTTTTTCTTACTCATGTTGATATTCTTTTATTATTAAATTGTTCTGTTATTTCTAAATTCTTATCTCTATATGCTCTTATTATTTGTTTATTTATTAATTATTCTTTTGGTTATTGTATCTTAGTTATACATTTGGTTCTTTTTTGGATTATTTACTAATTAATGACTATTTATATATGTCTTTAGTTTATACTTTCTTTTATTAAATTTTATATAATTATCTTCATTATATTTTATCTTATAATTATAAGATTTTATCTAAAATTTAATTTAATTGATTTAATCATATTTTATTTTATCTTTATTCTAATAATAAACTTCCGAATAAATATTTAGCTTTATTTAAAAACATATTTATTATAAATGATGTAAATTTTCATAGTGTTCTTTATTCTATTATGTTCCTTTTCTTAATTAATTATTTGAATATCTATTGTTAATCTTATCTTTTTTTTTAGACCCTGATTATATTCTTAATATTAGTCTTGTTCATAAGTTTAAAAGTTAATATATTAAAGATTTTTAGTATCTAAATAAACATTTTAATTTTTATATAACTAATTTACCTATATTATACCTCCTAATCCTATTAATTAATTATACAATTTAAAATAGTTATTACTGTGATTTTTATTAAATGAAAAATATATGTTAATCATTTATTTTATACCTAACCTAATTAAAAATTTTAAAATATAATTATAGTAATTTCACTTATACTTAATTGTATTAATTATATAATGCTTACAGGTTATTCTATAAATAAACCTATGTTAGTATTTATAAAATAAAAATAATAATAGTGAATATTATTTTTATTTATCTTATCAGATTAAAATTATCCCGCAGAGCGGGGATAAATAAGAACCCCCCCGCATAGCGGGGGGGGATTTAATATTTTATAAACTTAGTTCTTATCTTAAATTATTTAATACTAAACAAAGTTGTAGTGAATTAGCTTCTTTATAAAGTAAATATAAATTAGATTGTATGGTTATTAATATAGCACGTTTATATAGTGAGATTAAAGCCTTTTATTTTTTATTAATAATGGATTTAAGTGGTCGTATTAATAGTGAAATAACTACATTATCTTTTCAAGGTACCCCTTTAGCTAAAAGTTTATTAGAATATTCTAATTGTTCTATTGTTAAATTTATAAATTCTGTATTTATTTATTATTTTAAACTTTATGGAGCTATAACTTATGGTAATAATAAATAATCAATAAGATGATTCAACCCCCGCGAAGCGGGGATCTATAACCCCGCCCTACGGGCGGGGATTATTAATGTTTTACATCTATTTGAGGTTTTATCCCATGATACATAGGAAAATTGAAGAATTCAATTTTCCGATTAATTTTCCCCGCCCTACGGGCGGGGATAAATACAACCCCCCGCGAAGCGGGGGGTTTAATTTTTGGGATAAATCCCATGTATCAACCTCAGATTAATTTTCCCGTGATTTATGTTTTACATCTATTTTCTTATTTATATTTTACATCTATTTTCTTATTTATGTTTTACATATATTTGATTTTATTGATTTTTATTTATAATATTCAAAATATTATGATGCTTTAATAAATAATAAAGATACTTATTATTCAAATTTTATTATTACTTTAGAAGCTACTTCTAATGGTTTTCAACAAATAGGTTTATTATTAAATGATGCTGATATGTGTTTTTAATTTAATTTAATTCAATCCCCCGCGAAGCGGGGGGTTGTTTTTATCGGCGGAAAATTTAAATTTTATCGGTTAAATTTTAATTATATTAATGATAATAATTTACCTAATCATTGATTTCTTTATATTACTTCTTATGTTCAACAATATTTAAATACTCTTGATAATCCTTAATTTTAATATCTTGTTTCTATTACTATTCATTTATATTTGATTAATAATTATATTATGATTATACCTTATAATGCTTCTTCTAAAACTCAAGTCAGTGAGGTTCTAATATTGTTTACTCAATTACCTTTAAATTTTTATTATAATAATAATAATATTAATATAAATAATTATAATAATAATAATAATAATACTTTAGAAGATAAATATATAACTTATAATTATGAATATATAAATGATAAAAATATAAAATTAAGATTTAAGGAAATATTTTTTTTAATTAAAACTATACAATTTGTAATTATAAAGAAATATACATTAATTAAGAAGTTTATAAATAATTTAAGACAAATAGCTAGAATATGTAATACTTAAAATATTCCTACACCTTGAGTTTTACCTAGTGGATAAATTATTAATCATTATTATATGGATTAGAATATTTATAGAATACATAAATCTTCTTATTATAAAAATTCTTATTCAGTTAAATTTATACCATTAATCATAACCCCCCGCAAAGCGGGGGGTTCAGATTCTTATCCCTTTAATCATAACCTATTTAAGGTTATTATTCTTATCTATTATTTTTTCTATTTATCATTACCTAATTTTATATTCTTATTTTTGGGGTTAATCCCCATTTATCATAATCTAATAAAAGTTTAAATAATTTAGTTTTTATCCCTAATTTTATTAATTCATTAGATGCTAATAGTCTATTAATGTTAATAGATAGATAATATAATATTAATAGTTTTAGTAAAAATTTTACATCTATTTATGATTGTTTTGGTACATCTATATCTAATATATCAATATAAAAAAAATATTTTAACTTATTAATACATAGATCTATATAGTAATTCTAATTTTTTAGTTACTTTTAATTATGATATTATATCTAAATAAGGGGTTTTTCCCCCTAATCATCCCCCCCGCTATGCGGGGGGATTTTATTTTTAAATGATTAAAATTTTATAACTATGAATAATAAACATATAATTTAATTATAATTATAATAATTATTATTAAACAAATTACTTTACGGAAATTATCATATATTAATATATGAATAAATATTATAAAATTTTTATAGATAATTCCCCCGCCCTACGGGCGGGGTTGAATCATAGAAAATTGAAAATTGTAATTTTAGATGATTTTTATAAAACATGAATCTGAGGTTAAACCTAAAATTCTAATTAATTTATGATAGGATATTTAATATATATTTTTTATATTTAATTTATTTAATAAAACTATTAATTTAAATAAATAAGTTTAGTATTAACTCATATAGAATCCAATTTTTAAAGATTTTAACATAAAAATATGAGAATAAAACCGGTAGTATTTATGGGGTTTAGTTAACCCCCAAAATTCAACTTATGAAGTTTGAGAAGTAACAGAAGCATTAATTAAAAATTAAATATAGGATATTTTAATACCAATAACACAATAACCATTATAAAATAGATAAAATAGATTTAAGGATAATAGATCCTGCTTTGGGGGATGAATAATCCTAGGGATCATTTTGGGATTAACCCATTTATCATCCCCCCCGCTTCGCGGGGGGATAATTTATTAGATATACTTTTATTAACAACTTTAATATTATTAGAATCAATATAAAAAGATATATTATAAGGGTTATAAAATACCAAACTTAGTTTAATATCAATAATTAAAATTGATCTATAACATCATCTATATATTATTCTGATAAGGAACTATTAATAACTATACTATATGTATCCCAATATTATACATAAATACAATAGTTATCAGTTAATTTAAGTATTAAATTTAATAAAACTAATCTAGCTCTAGGATAAATAATTATAGGAATTAATATAGATTGTTCATCAATATAGTTATAAGATTTATAATTATTAATAATATCATTATAATGAGAATCATAACAATATTTATTTATATTATGAGACTTAATTTTTTCATGATTAAAATCTTTAGATATAGTAGTTAATTGGTTATCACTATTAAGTCGTTTAATATTAGATACTTAATGTCCTATAAGAATTTTATTATAATCATAATTATTAAATAATAATGTTAAACCTTTGTCATTATTAATCCAAATATACCTATTAAGTTATTAAATAAAGATAAAAATAATGAACGTTAAAATCCATAACTTACTTTTTTATTATTGTACATAAATTGTACATAATTTTAAAATATATCTAATGATTAAAATAGGGAATAATAAAGTACTAAATATAGGAATAAAAAAATCACTTTATAAAGCATAATCAAATTCAATATTTGTTAATGAACCATACAAAGTACCTTACCGAATATATAACTTTATTATAAATTCTAACTGGTAATATAAGATATTTTTATGAAGTAGGTATATGAACTAATACAGAATAACTCCCTTTAAATCCAGGGATCTTATTTATCTGAAAATATAATCTATAGGTTTACCTTCATATTAATGGGGTAAACCCCTTGAAACATCAATATTAATTATAAAAAATATTAACCAGTAGGAAAATAATCTAATCCACAAGTTGAATAATGAAAATTTATATCATAATAATTAATATAATTTGAGGTTTTACCTCTGATTCATGGGGGGTGAAACCCCCCCCAAATTATCTATAGGTTTAAATACTTGAGTATTTCCATCTAATAAAGTCTCTTTCAAGTAATTATATACAGTTTTATTTTTAATAAATGGTATTTGTTTATAATTATCTTAATATCTATTTTTTTTATGTATGCAATGTTAATTTAGATATAGTTGTCATTTTAACTAAATTAATCGGTTGATTCATCCCCGCCCGTAGGGCGGGGATAATTTATAGAGGTTGATTCATGGATTTTATCCAATAATTAATATCCCCCCGCGTAGCGGGGGGAGGTTGATTCATCCCCGCCCTACGGGCGGGGAAAAATTAATATCAAAATATAAATTCAATTTATTACTAAACTGTTAACATATAAATAATAATGCTATAATATCTGTTTTCATATTAATAAAAAAAAAATTAACCGGAAAATAAAATCTCTAATTAGATTATATTTATTAAAATAAAATCCCCCGCGTAGCGGGGGGTAGTATTGATCGGGTTAACTTAACCCCAAAATAAAATATATAATAGGGATACTTAATAAGTCAATTATTAATAAATTTAACTTATTTTTCAGTAATTTTATGATTTATCATGGGTAAAACCAAAACCAAAACCAAAACCAAAACCAAAACCAAAACCCCAAATAAATCTCAATCTATATATTTATATGGATTAAATCTTTTATAAATTTATGTACTTTCAGTTATAAACTTAAATAATTATTTTATTATCATTTAAAGATAACTTAAATAAATCGATCTAATTATAGGGATAAACCCCATAAATCAAATCTATAATTAGATTTTATTTTCATTAATACAATCAGGATTTAATTTTCCCCGCTACGCGGGGAATTAATACAATCCCCCCCCACTACGTGGGGGGGGATTTAATTTATAAGAAAATAAAATATATAAATTCTTTAAAGATGTCTTTAAAAATTAACCCCCCGCTTCGCGGGGGTTGAATCAGAGGTAAAACCTAAAATTTTGGGATTTATTCCATGAATCATCTTTAGATAATTTATCCCCGCCCGTAGGGCGGGGTTGAATCATCCCCCCCCCGCTTTGCGGGGGGGATAATTTATCCCGCTTCGCGGGATGAATCATCTTTTAGATAATTTAGGGATAGAACCCATTCATCATCAAAATTTATACTGAAATTTTAAATAATAAATGTTTAACATTAATTATCTTTTAAATAATTAATTACTATCTAAAAATGTTATTTTATGTGTAATATCATTAAATTTATATTTTTATACAATTTTTATTATAGATTTATAATAATTAAAGATTTTTATATCTATTAAATCGATTGTATTTATTAAAAATATAAAAACATATAGCACTTAATATATATATAGAAAAAATAACTCAAATTATAAGCAAAATAAATATAATTATTACATACTTTAAACATATTAAATATTAAATCAATTAACATAATATAACCACCATTTTAATAATGTTTTTTTATAAAATCTTAACAATTATAATTATTAAAATAGTCAAATAAAAGATCAAGATTAATAATCAGGATGTTACATACCCCCGGAGGATAAAATAAGATAAGATTAAAGGGTAAACCCCATAAATAAAATCAGGATTTGATTTTTCAAAATAAGATTTATATATAATCAAAGATTAATCAAAATCTAAAGATACTTTACGCATATTATTATAATTAGAATAAAAGATAGCATATACAGGAAAAGAGGAATGACATCAGATAATCCAGTTATAATAAAAAAAACTAAATCTTAAATCACTATTACTATTTTTGCTAATAACTTTTTACATCAGTAAAAATATCTTTTAAAGTACTATAATATCTTTTTTGTAATAAATTACCATTACCATAATAATAAATATTTATATAACCTTTAACATTTACATTAACATTAGCATCTAAAAAATTAGGTATTATACTAATTTTATCTGAATCAATAGGAGTATATATATCATTAGAAAGATGAGAGTCATTAAAATAAGAAACTATACTCTTTAATAATATAGTACCTTTATTAAAAGTAGATAAATAAAAATAATAAAAATTATCCCCCCCGCAAAGCGGGGGGATGATTCATCCCGCTACGCGGGAAAAATTAGGGGGTGAAACCCCATGATTCATGGGTTTTATTTTATCCCAAAATTATTGATAAGTAAAATGTTATTATTAATCTTAAATCAATAAATATAATTAGATACTATAATTAAATAAAATAATCAATATAAATAATATTATTTTACCTAATTTAAATAAAAAGTAAACAGCAAGTTATGAATTATTAATTGAAAAAATAACAAAACTTTGATAAAAACTACGATTATTAAGGAAACTTGATCTAATAAAAAACATATATTTATGAAAGTCAGTAATATCTATTAAATTAAATTCTATAATCATTATAAATTTGATTTATGGGGTAAATAAATCTTATTTTATCCCCCGCGTAGCGGGGTATGAAACATACCTAAATAGGGTGGGATATTTTATTTTAAATTTATAATAATAACCTTTTTGATCTAAAAATAAAAGTTTTATATTCTTATAAGGTAATTAAAAACTATAATCTTTCAATTTAAATAAGATGAATAATAACTTTTTTTAGGTTAAATTTGGGGGTGAAACCCCATGATTCAACCCCGCGAAGCGGGGGTTAAATTTTAGATGTTGAATGGGTTTTATTTTATCGGTATTAAACATCAATAATTAATCTTGATCTTTTATTTTATTTTATCCCTAAATTTTTAATTAATCCAACCTAATTATTAGGAATTAATACAACCTAATTATAGGGGTTTATTCCCTATAAATACAACATTAAATTTTTGGGGTAAACCCCATAAATACAACCCCCCGCTTCGCGGGGGGGTTTAATTTTTGGATAAATACAACATTAAATTTTTGGATAAATACAACCCCCCCCGCTTCGCGGGGGGGTTTAAAATTTTCTTGGTTTTAAAACATAATCATCATAATTATCTAATTTATATATAATAGTATATAATTTATCAATAATAGTATTCGATTAATCATATTTATCAATAATTGATTTATTATATTAATCAATAATAGTATGAAATTAATAATAAAATTTATCAAGGAAGTCATATACAAAATAATTAGGAATTAAAGTAAATAATAATTTATAGACAGAAAAGATTGACAAAATAAGAGACTAAAACATTAACATTAGTACAATAATAATCATGAGAGAGATAAGGATAATCAAGAAGAAAAAAAATAAATGGGAAAGATAAAACAGAACAGCAAAAATAATCCCCGCCCTACGGGCGGGGATATTAATCTGAATCATCCCTAGGATATCTTTATCGGTTTATTGAAGAATGAAATTTTTTGCAGATTTAAAAATTTAAATTATAAATTTAAAATTTAAATTTATCTATTTATTATACCGCCGTATCCGGGTTAAATTATCTAAAAACTCATAATAATATATTAAAAAGAAGTCAGAATGAATAAGAAAGCTATCAAGATTAAAATTTAAAAACGATAAAAAAATAATTACCGAAATAAACAATAACATAATGACGGGAATAATAGATAGGACGATATAAATAATGAGGAAGATAAGAACGAAAAGTATCAAATAAAGAAGAACAAATTAAACGAGAAGAATGAAGAAGAAGTTAAATAACATAAAAATGTGGAGAGGAAGGGATAGTAAGAGAAAAAATATGAAAAACAATAAAGTGTAAAGTCCACCCAAATAAAGAGATATAGACGGAAATACGGTAAAATAATAAGAACCCCGCTTCGCGGGATTTATCTTAAATTTTATATTAATTATGAGTTTAGTTAACCCTTAATGTTTAATGAAAAATTATATATTTATGATATTTGATAATATTGCCTTCGGCTATATCATCTCATCTTTTTTTTATTATTTATTAATTAATGTTTTACGAGTTTAATTAGGATGATTTGGGGGGAAACCCCATAATCATCCTATGATTCATGGGGGGTGAAACCCCCCCCATTAATTTTTGGGGTAAACCCCATAAATACAACCCCCCGCGAAGCGGGGGGGTTTAATTTTCCCCGCGGAGCGGGGATAAATACAACCTAATTTTATTTAGGTTTAATTTTCCCCCCCGCATAGCGGGGGGGATAAATACAACCCCCCGCGAAGCGGGGGGGTTTAATTTTATTGATTATTATTATTATAATTTTAATAACTTAATGCTTTTAATTAATAAATCCTAATTAAATAATATAATTTAACTTATATTAATGACTATTATGGTATTAGTATAGTATTAAAAATATTAGTTTAAAATATTATATTTTACTTAATTTTATATGTTCTGGGATATTATATGCCATAGATATTATTTCCCCATAGCGGGAAAATTCTTTATTCTCATAATCTTTTCCTTTCAATTCCATACTTCCACATATTTGTACTTCTTTAATTATTGATTTTAATTATTTACTTAAATATTTATCTATTTTATATAACTGGTTTAAGTATAATTTTCCCCGCCCGTAGGGCGGGGATGAATCATCCTCCCCCCGCGTAGCGGGGGGAGTATAATTTTAATTTTAATTATATTTATCTTATTAATAATTATACTCATCTTATTTTATCTCTTAAATTTTTCATCATTTTTATTAATTGTTTACTTTTTTTATTTTTAATCTTCTTTTATTATATCTATTTATTTTATTATATATATAATAATTATTATTATATTATCTTTTTTTTTATCTGTTGGTTAAATTTTATATAATGTATAGTATGGGCAATACCTATCTACCTATTTCCATTATTGATAATTATATTCTTAGTTATTTATTATACTATTTATGTTAATAATAAATTTATGATTTATATATATTTTATATTATTTTTAGTTGAAATCTATTATTTATGGATTTTTTATTTATCATTCTTTATTTTTACTTTATTTAAGAGGGTTAATTAATACTTTTAAAGTAACTTAAATATAAATAAATTTTTATAGATAGATAGATCCTAAACAAAATTTATATATACCTAATTATTGTTAATATTTATCCCCTAAGAAGGATGGAAATATGACATTAATATATTAATAATATATCCTTTATAGTTTAACATTATCTTAAGGTATATCTTTTATATTTTTATTTCGTTTAAGTTTATTATTTAAATATCTACTATTCCCTAATAAAACCCCCCGCTATGCGGGGGGGATTTTTTTTATAAATCTAATCTATAATTATATTTTATTTTATTATTTATCTATAATTATATTTTATTGATGGGGTTTAGTTTACCCATAAATACAACCTAAATAATTTTGGGGGGATAATTTTTGGATAAAATCCATGAATCATCGAAAATTTCATTTTGAAATTTTCTATAATTTTTCCCGCGTAGCGGGATGAATCATCTTTTAGATTATTTTTGGATAAAATCCATGAATCATGGGGTTTCACCCCCTAATTTTTCCCGCGAAGCGGGATGAATCATCCCCCCGCTTTGCGGGGGGATAATTTTTATTATTTTTATACTTATTTTAAGTTATTATTTAAATTTTTACTTATTTTATAATTTCTTATATATTTTACATATTAATAACCAACTAATTTTATAAGCATTTATTATTATCCTATTTTTATATTTTTTATTTATAGCCTACTTATTATTTTATTATCTGTTAAATTTTAGGATGATTCAACCCCGCGAAGCGGGGGTTAAATTTTAGGATGATTCATGGGTTTTAGTTTTATTTTATCCCTAAATAAAAATTTTATCCATAAAATTTATCTTTATAATTTTATGGTTTACTTTCTACTTATACTTAGGGTATAAATTCATAATATACATAATAATTAATGATTATATACATATGCCCTCCTTTTATTTTTTTCCTTGATTTAACTTTTAAATCCCCTCAATATAATATAATATAATATAATATAATATAATATAATATAATATAATATACCCTAGATATAATTATTGATTAATCCTATATTAATTTTGATTAATCGGATAAGAATCAAATCTAAAATTAAGTTTGATATATCCAAAAAGAATCAAACCCCCCGCTTCGCGGGGGGTTTGATTTATCCTATATTATTTTTTATTAATTTATTTCTCCGGGTAATTTATCCATATATTAGGATTTACATATATTTATTATTGTATTTTTAATTTCTCATCTTTTCTTTATTTATACTTAATAATCATTTTATTATCCCTCTTTCCCCTTACATTCTTTTATCTATTTATTATTAATTTCTCCCCGAATAACGCCCATTTTAAATATATTAATCATAATAAACATATGCCCCCCGCGTAGCGGGGGGAATATTTAACTTTTTATATATTTTAATCATATTAACTATTATATTTTTAATATTTTTAATAAAGTAATTAAGAGATAAATGCTATACCAGAAATTATTAAATAAAATAATCCGGATTTAATTTTCCCCGCTACGCGGGGAATTAATACAATCCCCCCCACTACGTGGGGGGGGATTTAATTAAGGTGTAATGGTATTAATTTAACTAAGGCATCAATTTGCTATTAATAAAAAAATAAATGTAAAACATAAATAAGAAAATAGATGTAAAACATATTCATCCCCGCCCTACGGGCGGGGTTATTTTCATAGTAAATTTTTATCTTAAAATTTCCTATTTATCATCCCCCGTTAAGGATCATTTATTTTAATTATTAATTTTTAGGTAGGATTAGATATTTATCTTACTTGGGTAATTTAAAATTTTATTATTTTATTATATATATAATTTTTATAATATAATATCCCCCCGCGTAGCGGGGGGCATATAATCGAGGGCATATAATCCTTTTTATTCATTATATATTTTTATGTTTTATGATATAATAGGAGGACATATAATCTAATAATACTTAAAGAAGTTTAATAAATTATTTAATTATCCGGATGATTAGGGGTAAAACCCCATAATCATCGATGATACATCACCGCCCATAGGGCGGGGGGAATTAACCACATAAATGATAACCTATTTAAGGTAAAATTAAAACCCTATAAATCTAACTTAAATTTAGGTTATATATTAATATACCTTATTATATATATTAATATTAATATATTTAGTTATACTAGTTGTAAGTTATTTGTAGTTAAAAATTTTACACCTTATAAAAATTAAAAATAAGGAAATATCTATTATGTTAATAAATTAAATCCGGGGTTATTATTAATCCCCGCTCCGCGGGGATAAATTAACCGATTAATGGGGTTAACCCCCCAAATTAATAAAAATAAATTTAAGGTATGATAAGTATATATTCCGCGTAGGTCAGGTCTACGAGTGCATAGGAAAAATAAACAGATATAAAGTTAAAAATTAAGTTAATATAATTTATTTATGTATAAGGGATAATAGATCCCCCGCATAGCGGGGGATGTATAATCTTAGGGATCATTAATTATTAAATAGAATGAATCATCCCGCCCGTAGGGCGGGGTTATTGATCCTTGATACATCCCCTAAGTAGATTTTTATTTTATATCACATCATAATATTTTTGAGTCACTTTATTTTATTATTTTTGTCCTTTGTTATTCTTATAGTGTTAATTTATATAAAGTTAGATATTAATAATTTCACCTTTTTTAAGTATCTAGTATTATTTTTTATAATTATATAATTATTATATCCTATATTATCTTCAGTTATATCTTAATTAATATTTAATTGCTTAAAGTTATAAACATCTCAAGTTAAAGACTTATCTTATCCCTTTATAGTTTATATTAATTATAATTTATATAAGGTATGGTATATAAAAGTATTTATCTGTTTTAATAAATAATAATTGAATTTATAAACCTAAACCATAATGTTAAATATTTTTAATGGATAGATAATATAACATTTATATTTATCTTTTTCTCCATTATTTTTATGTATTTTTTACACGATTATTTAACCTAAAGATATAATTATCTTTAAATTATAGTTTAATTTTTATTTTTAAGATTATTTAACATTTTTTTTACTTATTATCTATATCCCTACTTTTTATAATTAATTTATAATTACCCATGATTTATCCCATAAATCATGGGGTTGAACCCCACTTTATCCCCCGCTATGCGGGTATTTATTATTTTACTATTCTACTGTATTTTAACTAAACCTAAAGTTAGACATAGTTTTTTTTTTATTATTACATATTTTTAATTCCCCCGCTTAGATTAATATTATATTTATTTTTAATTAAATAAAAAAACCCCCTTGTATCATCTTAGGGATCTTTTTTACCCGCCCTACGGGCGGGTATTATTATCTTAGGGATCTTTCCCTTAATCATTGATTTTTTATTTTTTCATTTCATTATTATCTTTTATATTGTTATTTTTTAACTCCTATTTTATTTTCCTGATAAATAAAATCTATTTTATTTTATTAATTATTCTAATCTATAATTATATTTTATTTTTGGGTTAACTTTAACCCCATAAATAAGATTTCAAATTAAATAAATGAGGTAAACCCCATTAATCAAATCCCCCGCTTTGCGGGGGATTTTATTTATCATTTAGTTTATATCTACAATTATGCTATACCTATGCTGGAAATATTTTTTATATTTATTTATTAATTTATAAAATTATTATTAATGATAAATCAAATACCCACCCACCGTAAATAATATCATCTTTGATTATATGCAAATTATATTATATCCCCTCGATTAAATTATATAATATGGCCTACAGCTATAACTTAAAAATAACATATTTAATAATATTATTAAATAAAAAAAATATATATATATTTTATAAATATAAAAATAGTAAGGTTTTATAGTTAATTATTAAGAATAAAGGTAAATAGTAAAATATGTATAGTTAAGGATAAAATAAGAAAATATAAAAAAGTGAAAAATAAATGAAATAAGAAAATATAAAAAGTGTAAAATAAATGATATTTAATGTATAAAACCGATGATAAAATGATTACGACATTTAGGGATGATAAATAGGGGAATAAAATCCCCCCCGCTATGCGGGGGGGATTTTATCTAAGGGGTTTACCCCCCAAATAAAATCTTTAAATTTTCCTAAGTAGGGCAAAAAAATTTAATATATATTTATATAAATTTATTTTTAAACCTATCCTTTATATACACTTTTATTATTATACAATGTATTAATATAATACTTAAATATAGAATAGAATTATGTTTTTCATATTTAATACTACTTCAGTTATAAATAAAATAACCTACCGGATATATAATACCTAATTAATAATTAAAAAATAAGTAATATATAATATTAAAAATAAATTTCTACTGTTGCTTTATATATTTATAATAAGAATTATCAACATTTTTAAAATATAAATTATAATATACATAAAATTGTCTTAGGGGATATGATATCAACCCTTGATAATATTGCCACCGGGGATATAATCTCCTTAATATTTTTAATAACCTAACCTAACTTAACCTTACCAATTGGTAACTTACGTAAAGCACAAAAAGGGTAGTGCTAGTTTATGTCATATAAATCATAATTTTTAGGTTTATTATTTTTAATTTAACTATAACCACCATATAAAGCTTTTTTTATCTAATTATAATATTAATTATTATAATAAGTGGTATTTTATCTAATTTCTTTCTATAATTATCCGGATGATTAGGGGTAAAACCCCTTGAATCATCGATTATTCATCCCCGCCCGTAGGGGCGGGGATATATTATCTATAAATTTTTATATTATTTTATATATACTTATAAAGCTAATTTATATTTTATATATAACTTATATAGATATATTTCAATGATAAATAAATTTAAAATATCTAAATCTTTTAATAATAACCCCCGCTACGCGGGGGGCATATAAGATATATTGAATTATATTTTATCCCCCGCTACGCGGGGTATTAAACATACCCGCCCGTAGGGCGGGGATATTTTCCTAAAATATTTCTACATATTTAGCATATTTTATTATATAATTGGATATAATATAATATAATATAATAGTGGTAATTTAACAATAATGTATATTTAAATTATTATAATTATCATTATTTTTATTATTTTTTATAATCATTATAATAATTTTGGGGATAAATCCCATGAATCATCTTTTAGATAATTTTCCCCGCCCGTAGGGCGGGGATGAATCATCCTCCCCCCGCGTAGCGGGGGGAGGATAATTTAACAGGTATATATTTTTTATTAATGTTTGTTCTTAGGACGGATATCTGAAATTTAATTTACGATGATTAATATAAATGATCAATAAGATTATTCATTTAATATTTAAATCAATGATGCCTAGGAAGATGAATTTCCCGCGAAGCGGGGTTTGTAACATCCCGCCCTAATTAGGGATATTTAATAAGGAAAAATAGATTGAGGTAGATAAAATAATTATGTTAATAAATCCGGGATTGATAAACCCGCCCTACGGGCGGGGTTTATTTAATTTATTTAAAGATGTTTTAAATATTATATAATATAATTTCCCCTACTTAGGTAATGTTTCATAGGGTTTATTTTATTTCTACCCCAAAAATATTTTATTACTATTTCTTTATTTATCCCGGCTACGCCGGGATGATTTATCTAAATATCTTATTTATGTTTTACATCTATTTTATTAAATTTTTTATTATTATATATGCCCTCCTATTATATTTTATTTCTTAAATTAATATTTCAAATATTTTTTAAGTTAAAATAAACTCTTATATAGCATTTTATTTATAATGGACATTATAATAACTAGGATATATATATACATATACCTGGGGGTTAATTAATCAATTAATATAAATTAGGATGATTAATGTTTTACATCAATTTGAGGTTTTACCTCAGATTCATCCCCGCCCTACGGGCGGGGAAATTATCTAAAAGATGATTCATCCCGCTTCGCGGGATAAATTTTAGGTTGTATTTATCTGAAAATTAATAAATAATATAGGTATTAGTTAATGGTTATAATATAAGCCATAATAGTTTTTAATAAATAATATTTAAATATAACTTCTATAGCTAATTAATAAACAATATAAATCTTACTTAAATAAATTAAAAAATAAAGGAAAATGAATTATTTAAAATTTAACATTATAAATAATAACAATATAATATCAGTTTTAAAATAATTAACAAATTTTATAGATTTATTTTTCAAATTATAACCATTAATTTCTTTAAACAGTATAAATTAAGAAAAACTATTGAAAAAATAACTTTTAGGAATTAGACCTTTTATAAAATATATTATAAATATAATAAAATTTATATTAATCTTAAATAATTAAGCTAAATTTAACAGAATAAATTATACCAGCTTAGTGGGTATGATTTCTTATATTAAGATTTTAGTATTAAGTAACTATCATTAAAAATAATAGTATGTTTATTACCATCTATATACAAATAAATATTTATACTGATTATATAAATTATATAAAAAATCAATAAATGGGGTTTATCCCAAGATAGAATAGGACGATATTAGAAAATAATTAAATAATAAATGGGTAATTATAAAATTAATGAAAATAATAATCATATTAATAATAATAATAAAATAATTAAAAGAAATATAATGATAATATAAAATTAATATATCCCCGCCCGTAGGGCGGGGATGAATAATCGGAAGTAAATTTATGAATCTAATCATGGGGAATTCCAAGTTTTTCTCCCCACCGAAGGTGGGGGATTTATAAAAACAATCAATATAACTTAAATATTTTATCCCCGCCCGTAGGGCGGGATTAATCATGGGGTTTCACCCCCAAATTTCATAAAAAACAAAACATATAATATCCATATAACTTTATTTTTAAATTATTTAATTAATAATAGGATCAAGGTTTATAAAAAATAAATAAAATAATAAAATAATAACTATTTTATCAATTTTGTTAACATTAAAATTAATGTAAAACATGAATCATCTAAAATTTAATAAAAAATAAAATCATTAGATTATTAATAACAATAGAGATTATATTATTAACAGTTAAATTAATATATAAAGGTAATATATGATAAAATAGAAGCAACAATATTTGCTTTATTTAGCTGTAGCATAATCAGCTATAGGTTAAAGTTTATAAGTTTTATACTTTAGATATATAGGTAAAGTTATTTATTATTTATTCCCTAAGTAGGGCAGTGATATATTATCCAGATCATTTATAATTAATAAAATTAAAATTTTAATTTTACTATATATATATATAGATTATGTATATAATTAGGTAATATTAATATAAATAATTTAATCAATGATAAATTAAAAATAAGGATTTAGGGGAAAAAATCCTTGTGGGATCTATAATGGTTTTTAAATTTATCCTTTATCTAAGATAGTTATGGTACCTATAGGGATAGTATATATGGCAGTTTTATTTTATATAATAGATAATATGAAATATAATCCTAATTGTTATTTTTTTCAATATTATATAATATTAAGTACTTTTGTTTTATTTATGACTATAAAAATTATAAGTGAAAATAAGATGTATATAGGTAGATAATAGATTACCGAAGTAGGGGATATATCAGGGGAAAATAAACCCCAAATAAGAAATTATAGATGTAAAATATAAATAATCCCCGCCCTACGGGCGGGGTTATTGATCCCCGCTTTGCGGGATTTATCATTCTAGGGATAATTGATGTAAAACATGAATCTGAGGTAAAACCTCAAATTGATAAATTAATTTCTTACTTATTAATATCTTACTAATATACATGTGTAACTGTTATGTAATCAGCTTTATCTGGAATATATTTTAATATAAAGGGTCATGCTTTATTTTTATTTTATACTTTAGATTTTTATACTTTTTTATTATTTACTCCAAATACTTATATTTTTTATTTATTAGCTATAATGTTATTAATTGCTGCTATAGCTAAATCTTCTTAATATCTATAAAATTTATGATAATTAGTAAAAAAAATCTAAATAACAGATTTTTTATATCACTTTTTTTTTTTTATTTTTTATATATCTGCTGCTTTACTGAAAATTTAACCCCCGCGTAGCGGGGTTTGAATCTCCCCTTCTTAGGTTTGGTTAAATTTATATTTGGTAAATATTCATATAATTATATATTAGTTACATACTTTTATTAAAAAATTTAATTTCAGTTATTTTACGTAAAATTATTTATAATAGCTTATAAAATAAGTTATAATCTATATAATATACATATTAATCCCCCGCTTTGCGGGGGATGAATCATGGGGTTTGGTTACCCTTAATTAACCTTATTTATAATTTTACATATTTATAATTTATATATTTATTTTTACATTTATTTCCTTTTGCAAATAACTTATAACTTAATATCCATAATATTTATATATATTAACCTTTATAATTATTATATAATTTATATATATTTTACAATTATATTTAAATTTAATATGTTAATCATATTTATGGTCAAAAATACTCTGCTTTAATCTCCTTTATAAATTAACCCGCCCTTCGGGCGGGCTGATACATATAAATTTGGTTAGATTTATTTGGCGTTTTTAATTTAACCTTAAATAGGTTTTGATTTATCGTAAAATTTGTGGGGTCTCACCCCTTAAATCCTACCCCGCCCTTAGGGCGGGGTTATTTTCTCCTCCAAAATCTATTTATATATCTCTGATATTTATGGTGTTTGGTTTATTCCATAATATCTTCATATTAATTTCTTGATATAAATATCTTAATATTAATTTCTTGATATAAATATCTTGATGTTTCATAGCGTTTGGTTAACCCTAATAATATAAAAATTATAATATTATGTTAAATATAGGGTTAGGTTAACCCTAATAATATAAATATGTATCAAGGGGTTTAAATAAAACAAATTTAAAGAATATTTATATGAAGTTTATTTAATATGAGAATGTCTAAAAAGTTTAATTTATGGGGTAAACCCCATAAATACAACCCCCCGCGAAGCGGGGGGTTTAATTAAATAAAAATAATGAAGGATACGGGGAATATAGCTTAAATAGGGAATAAAAACCTAAAAAGGAGATATTATTAAATATTAAAATATATATAGTGGAAGGTATTAACATATTAACTCTATATATATAAATAATAAAAGGAATAATAAATTTATAACAGTGGAAAATTATAAGATATAATAATGGGGTAAATCAAACGATTATAATTATGGGGTTAACGTTAACCCCCCAAATCAAACCAAAATATAAAAATTACTTAAATGTCCCCCACTTAATACAAATATGTATGTAAAATATAATATCCCCCCGCTACGCGGGGGGCATATAATATGCCAGGACATAGTATATCCATAATTATTTACTCCTTATTAATATCCATATTTTTATTTATTATACTCATATTTTATACAGTATCCTTTTTAGGTAATATAGTATATTTTAAGAACATTTTATTTCTTATTTTATTTATATTTTTTATATGTTAATATTAACATTTAAATATATAGTTAAATTTTAACCTTTTTAAAAAAAAAATAAAAGATAGGATTATATATTTGTAAAAATAAATAGGGGAATTCAAACCCGAACCTCCCGGGGTGCGGGAGAATTATAAAATTCCTTAAGAAGGACGAACATTTAAATTCCAGATCCCCGTCCTTAGGACGGGGATTTAATATCAGGGGCGAGGAATAAATAAGGGTTAAACTATATCTAAAATAAATAAAATAAAATCTAATTATAGATTTGATTTATGGGGTTTACCCCAAAAATAAAATCCCCCCCCACTACGTGGGGGGATTGTATTTATCTGAAAATTAAATTTATATGTAATTTGCAAAATTTTATTAAACAATCTATTCTTTAACTTATTTTATTATAACTATACCTAAATAAAAATATTGATACTTGTATTAATTATATCTATTAAATTCCCCCTGCTATGCAGGGGGAAGTTTAAAATACTTAAAAAATATATATATGAATTTTATTTATATATATATATAATATACTATAATGGATATTTTAAATTAATAAATAAATAAATAAATAAATAAAAAATAAAGGTTATAGAAGAATAAAAAGAATTAAACATAACCTAAATAAATAATAAAATAAGAAATATTAATCTATTAGGGGAAATAAAATCTAATTATAGATTAGATTAATGGGGTTAGGTTAACCCTCAAAATAAAATTAGGATAGTATAAATAAAATAAAATCAGGATAGTATTAATAAGAAAATAAAATATATATGAATAGATAAAAAATAAAGGGAGGAAAGGTAAAAAATAACTTAGGGAAGTGTGAATTATAAATAAAATAGTCCAACTTAGGGATGATAAAAGGGGAAAATGATTTTTAAATATACGATAAGATATCCCCGCCCTACGGGCGGGGATGATAAATACGGAACAATTATGAGATTTATCTTCTAAAGCTAGGTTCAAATTTCCGATTAAAATATTCCATAATTAATAAATTAATTAAATTTATTATAAATAATATGATATAGGGGAAAACCCGATAAATGATGTATGATTAATGTATTATATAAAATATAATGGCTTTTTAGGGATGATAGACTCCGAAGGAGTAAATTAAATTAGAAGATTCAAAAATAATATTTAATAAAAAATTAGGGAATAAACCGAAGAAGATAGTAGGGATAATTAGGGATAATAATAAGAAATGTTCTCTAAAAGTACAATCAGAAGTTAAAGAGATGTAAGGGGATTTTAAACCACCAGTTAATCTATTAGTTAATTTCATTTGATAACAAGCAGATAAAAGGACAGAGAGAGTAGCTAAAGAACCTAAGATAGGAGAATTATTTAAAGTACCGGATAAAGATAATAATTCACCAATAAAGTTTAAAGATAAAGGAGTACCAGTATTACAGAAACTTAAAATAATTAAATAAGTAGCTAAAAGAGGCATATAACTTAATAAACCTTGAAAATAATGAATTAATCTATTATGATATCTATCATATAAAATACCACCAACTATAATAAATAAAGCTGGAGAAACTAAACCATGAGCTAAAGATAAAATTAAACTACCTGAAATACCAGTTAAATAATTAGAGAATATACCTAAAATAGTTATAGCCATATGAGATATTGAACTATAAGCTATAATAACTTTTAAATCTGTTTGTCTTAATGTTATTAAAGATGTATATATTATAGTTATTAAACATAAAATATATATTAATGGTGTATATAATAATGAAGCATCTGATAATGTAGGTAATATTAATCTAATTATAGCATAAACTGCTAATTTTAATATAACTCCAGCTAATAATATTGATCCAGCTAAAGGTGATTCTGAATGTACTACTGGTAATCAAGTATGTAAAGGAGCTAATGGTGTTTTAACAATTATACCTATTGATAAAGCTAAAAATAAAATACATTGTAAATCTAAAGATAAAACTAATAAACTTGTTGATAAATAATCTGTATTATTTATTAATAATTCATATATTGCGATACCTAATAACATAAATAAAGATGAAAATAATGTATATATTAATATATAATCTGCTGCTTTATTTTTATTTTTAGCTCCATATAAACTTATTATTATAAATAAGGGTATTAATGATACTTCAAAATATATATAAAATGATATCATATCTTGACACATAAAATTTATTATTAATATTATTCCTAATATTAATATTAATTCATAATATAATATATTTTTTATATTATTTCAATTAGATATTATTGATATCGGTAATAAATATCCTGTTAATAATATTAATATATCCCCTATCCCATCTGTTGTATAATATACATTTAATTCATTTCAATCATATAATGTTGGTATTATTATTATTCCACTTGATATTAATATTATTTGTTTTGATATCTTTTTACTTTTCCTAGATATTATTGATGTTATTGTTGTTATATAAATAAATATTAATGTCATTTTTTTATTTTTATTTCTTTTATCTTTAATATGACTAAAGGGAATTGAACCCTTAAATTTTTAGACCTAAACTAAATGTGTTTACCTATTTCACCATAGTCATAATTCGGATGCAACATGATTCGAACATGTGGACTTTTACTGTCTTAATATCTCAAATATTATGCTTTAAACCTCTCAGCCATACATCCTTACCTTTATATTCCATTTTATCTATTTTTTTTCTTTTCTTATTCTCGTTAATATCTTATATTTATCTTATTTACTAATCATACTCCTATTTTTATCCTTATTTATATATTTGGTTTAATCACTATTCTTAATTATAATTTATTTACCCCTTGATCTATTTAAATTTTTTAAACTTTAACTTCAATTTATAATATTTTATTCTATTGATTTAATCCTTGATCTTTTCTGTAAATAATATCTATAATTATTATTAAATTTTATAATCTTAAATTCTTACTAATAGTCTAAATTCCTATTTTAGTATTCCATATTTATATTTATAAACTTAGTAATATTCGTTATTATAATTTTATTATTGCTTTAGGTTTTTATGTATTTTAATAATTTTTTTTAGTAAAATGTATTGATAATCTAATATCTTTTTATTATCATAACGTTGATATATAGTTATTTAGTATATTTCATAATATTTATAAATATAATGATTTTATTAATTCGATAAATATAAAATCCCCCGCTAAGCGGGGGATTTGATTAATTCGATAAATATCTAATCCTATTTTATTATTATTATAATAATTTAGCCTTTCTTATTATTATTAACCCTATTCTTTTTTATTAATTAATTACTGGGATTTGATTTAACCACATAATTGATCTAAAATATTTATTATCTTTTAGATTATTTTTGTAAAACATTTTTCATCTTTTAGATTTATTCATCGGAATATTGAAGAATTTTATTTCCCTATTTATCATCTTAATTTATCATATTACTTATATTTGTTGTATATAGATTAAAATAAATAATAGTAAAAATATTTCTATAACTATATTTATGATATTTTGGGGATTTATCTAACTAAACCAAACCCTATAAATAATTATCCCGATTTAACATATCCTGTAGGGCGAGTTATTTTATTTATTAATCATAATTTTCCCTTAAATTTATATTTCTATCAATTTATTCTAAATAACTTATAGTATTATTTTTTATATTTGTTAATATATATTTTATCTTAATTTTTTTTATCTTATTAATTATATTAAAAGTAGATATATAAATATCTTTAGTTTCAGTTATTTATTTACTTACATTATATATTATATCATCAAAATATCTATATATTTATTTTATTTTATTTATGTCTTAGCTTTGTTATTTTATTATTTAATTTTATAATATATTACATTTATTATTTATCTGGGAATAATAATCCCCGCCCGTAGGGCGGGGTTATTTATTTTTATTATATTTATTTTATTTTATTTATTATTTATTATATTCTACAAATCCTACAATATCCTGCATTTTCTATTTTATTTTTATTTTTTTTTTTAATAACAAAATATTTAACTTAATAAAGATAGATAAATATATTTTAATAAAATATTTATTCTTATTCCCCGCGAAGCGGGGTATTAATACTGTTTGATTCTTATTGGGGTAAACCCCAAATTAATACTGTTTGATTCTTATTGGGGTAAACCCCAAATTAATACAATCTATTTTTTATAGATTAACTTAACAAATACCAAAGTTTTTAGTTATCTATATTTTATAAGCATAATATTACCCTTCAAAGTTAACTAAATGTGGAGTAAATAAATATATAAAATAGAGTTTAATATTATAAATAAGCTTGTTTACTTTTTTTTTTATTATTTTATCAATTTATGTTTATATTAAATTTATTTTCCCCGCGGAGCGGGGATAAATAAAATCCCCCCGCAATGCGGGGGAATTTTATTTAAATAAATACAACCCCCCGCGAAGCGGGGGGGGGTTGAATTTTCTGATTTATCTAATCTATAATTATATTTTATTTTAATAAATACAATCCCCCGCGAAGCGGGGGATTTAATTCGTCGGGTTTACCCCATTAATCTAATCTATAATTAGATTTTATTTTTCTCTATTAACACTAAAACTAAAACTAAAATTATGTGGCCCACTACAGCATTTTATTCCTCATATAACCTCTTAGTAGATTCGAATAAAATTAATAACATTAAATTTGGGGGTTTCACCCCATGATTTATGGGTTTTACCCATAATTTTCTTGTTAAATAGTTATATATAACTTAATTTAATTAATTTTAAATATATATGGCATTATAATTCTTATAGATATAATATCCTATATAATTTCCCCGCCCGTAGGGCGGGGTTGAATCATCGAAAATTTCAGAATGAAATTTTCTATAATTTTTGGGGTAACCCCATGAATCATCCCGGCGTCGCCGGGATAATTTTTCCCGCGAAGCGGGATAAATCATCTTTTAGATAATTTTCCCCGCCCGTAGGGCGGGGTAGAATCATCCCCCCGCTTTGCGGGGGGGATAATTTTATTTTTTTTCTCTCTAAGATAGAAATTATAAAAGTATATACAATATAAGATATACATAATTAAGTTATCTTTATATATTAAGCTGTATTAATAACTTACTATAATTTCCCCGCCCTACGGGCGGGGTTGAATCATACCCCCCGCTTTGCGGGGGGATAATTTATATAAAACATGAATCTGAGGTTTTACCTAAAATTAATATTTATAGGCAATTAAATATTGATATTAATTACCACAAAATATCTATATGTTTCATGAGGTTTGGTTTTGTAATATATCACTCCCCTAAAATATAATAATAATAACCTAATTTTAGGTTATGATTAATAGGAAATTGAAGAATGAAATTTACCAATGAAGATATCCCCGCCCGTAGGGCGGGGGATGATTTAGGGTTTACCCAAAAATCAGGGGTAAAATCCCCGATAAATCCCCCGCGAAGCGGGGGATAATTATTATAAAATAAAAGTTAAAATTATGTTCTGTTATTTAAAGTAAAGTATAAAAAAATGTTCATATATCCCATCTAATCTAAAATTTTTTATTATCATTATCATTATCATTATCATTATCATTAAGAAATTTATAAGGATAAATAGGTGATAATATCTATATATAATTTTTATCTGAACCTATAGAGGGTAAAATGATAACAAAATAAGTAACCTAATTATTTATCAGAATCATCCCCGCCCTACGGGCGGGGTTATTTCTCTGATTCATCTTATTCATCATTTTGGAGTAAAATAAAACCAAATCCATGAATCTGAGGTAAAACCTAAAATACAACCTAAAATTAGGTTGTATTAATCAGAAAAATTAAACCCCCCGCGAAGCGGGGGGTTGTATTTATCCCCGCTCCGCGGGAAAAATTCAACCTAAATAAATGATTTATGGGTTTTACCCAAAAATTTTTAAGAAAAACCCCCATTATTTTTTATTAATCTAGATATAAAATTTAATTATTTAAATGTGGGATTTATAGATTATTAATTATCCCTATATATTTTATATTAATTATATATTGGATTGGATTTATAAATTATTTATATACCTGACGGAAATAAAATAAGAATCAAACCGTATTAATTCCTAAGAATTAGGTTTTATTTATTCTAATAATTATATTTTATTGATGGGGTTTGGTAAGGTTAACCCAAAAATAAAAATTTAAGATCATAGATATAAAATTTATAATCTTATAAATTCTATTATTATTATTATTATAAATATAGAGTTTATTAACCTAGAGATAAAACTTGTATATAAAAAATATATAAAAATTAATAGTACAAAAATTTAAGTAAGAAACGCACTATATTATTAACAAATAAATATAAACTATGATTTAATTATCCCCCCCCGCATAGCGGGGGGGGATTTAATTTATGATATCTGTCCATAGAACGGGCATTTAATATCCGCATTAAATTTAACATTATATAAATATAAATAAGAATATAATATATATCTATACAATTAAATAGTTAAATAATCTATAAGATGATTAAACCCCCGCTAAGCGGGGGATTAATTAATAAAGTATAAAAATATAAAAAATAATGTTCTAAGAAGGTTATGGAATAATTAATTTATTATTTATAATTAGTTATTTAAAATATAATATAATATAGAGTTAATAGAGTTATAATTTAAACTATAGCATAACTATAAATGCATAATAAACCTAAATATGTAATAATAACATAATAAACCTAAATATGTAATAATAACATAAACTTTATAAAATTTAAGTCGAGATAAAAATATAAATAAAATAAAAATAAAAAAGGTTAAATAGTTAATTATATATCTAAAGGTATTATGTCGATTATAAAATTAATTATCCTCGCATAGCGATTATGATTCATGTTTTTCATCCCGCCCTACGGGCGGGGATTTATCATCGGGTAAAACCCCTAATTTCTATAATTTTCCCCGCCCGTAGGGCGGGGATAAATCATCCTCCCCCCGCGTAGCGGGGGGAGGGTAATTTATATTTATAGATAAATAAATTGTTAATTTTACAATTATATTTATAATTTCCGATATTCTATTATATCCTATCCCCGCATTTATATATATATTATAAAATTTTTAATTAAATATTTTATCCCCGCTTTGCAGGTATTAAACATCAAGATAATATATATAGATATTTTATATTAAATTAAATACTTAAGGTTATTTAATCTCTATATCTGTCAGTAAATTTGTTAATAGTTTACTAATATTCTTTTTATATATTTAAATTTATATTATTATTTATAATAGTTATTATTTCATTTTTCTTTACAGTTACCTATCTATTTATATGTTAAAAAAATATCTTAAACTTATTATATATAAATAATCCCCGCGGAGCGGGGATAAATACAACCCCCCCCCCGCATAGCGGGGGGGGTTTAATTTGTAGGTTCCCATAATCAATCCTGGATTTATTAATTATATATAAAATTTTATGTTATTAAATATAAATTACCCTTGAGGATGATTAATGGATTATATCCAAAAATTACCCGGATGATAAATGGGGTTTACCCCCAAAATTACCCTTAATAATAATAATATTATTAATAAAATTAAATAATAGAGTTTATAAAAAATAAATCAAATATCCCATATAATTACCCCGCCCTACGGGCGGGGTTGAATCATACCCCCCGCTTTGCGGGGGGTATAATTATTAGTAAAAAGATCTATAAGATGATTAAAGGGGTATTACCCCAAAATGATCCCCCCGCGTCGCGGGGGTAAAATGATTATATAAAGGGCTTATATATGCTCCTATTTAAGTTTTTAATTTATAAATTAATTGTAAGAAAGATAAATAATTTGATAATTTCTGTATAACATGAATCATCCTAGGATAATAAATTTGGTATTTCCCATGATAAATCCAATAAATTTTATAAATTAAGATTAATCGTATAAATTTTATAAATTAAGATTTATAGGTATAAATTTATATTATTGTATAAATTTTATCTGTGGTAAGATTAATTATTAAAAAAGATTAAATAAGGGGTTTCACCCCATTAAATCCGTAGCGAGGTATAAATATATATAAAATAAAATGTATTTATGTTATAAATAAACCCCGCCCGTAGGGCGGGGAGGGTAATTTTATCCAATTTATAATTTGTATAAACATTATTTTTTAATTTTTATTTTTATATTATCATATATATTAATTATATATAAAAATGAATAAATTTTATAGTACTTAAATAAAATCCCCGTCCTAAGGACGGGGATATGCTAATTATCACGGACCTGAATCCCCCGCCCTACTTAGAGTATTTAATGAATTTTGGATATATTTATAAACTAATAAGGTAATTTATACTATTTGTTAATTTTAATTTATGAGTTAAGTTAAATTTAAGCCTTTAATAAATATATAAGGTTAAGATAAATAAAATCCCTTTAGTATTTAGTTTTTAATTATCTTATAATATATCCTGATTTATAGGGTTTATCCCCAAATAACAATTTATTTAAGATTATCTTAAAGGAGGCAATTATATAAATTTATACCCTTTCTTTATTATACACCTATTTAATTATATATTAACCTAATAAATATTTATATATTTGTTAAATTTAATTTCGTATTTTATTTTCATTAATTTTTATTTTATTATTTATATCTATAATTTAATTATAGGTTAGATTCATATTTAATTTTTTTTAATAACAATAACAGAGAAAAATATAAAAATATATAAGTAACTATTAAAACTTATGCCCACTTAAATGTAATATAATGAAATGTAAAGGTAATATATTACATATTAGTTTTTATTTTTTTTTCCTCCTTTTATAAATAATATACAATAATATTTACTTACTTATCTATTTATATACTATAAATTACCACAGATTTATGGGTTTATTTTAACCCATATTTACCTAAGTTTAAAATTTATGCAGATATATATATTTGTTAAAATAAATAAATCGGATTTTATTTTTCTGATTAATACAACCCTAATTTAAATTTTGGGGTATACCCCATAAATCTAATCTATAATTATATTTTATATTTAATAATTGAGGATATATTATTTAATAATAGGTTTAAAATAATAATACTTACATTTATTTAAATATTAAATTTCAGATTAATAGGAAAATTTTAAATCTAAATTTATAATCTACGGAAAATTGAATTATTAAATTACCGATAAAGATATCCTAGGGAAGATTAATCCCGCTCCGCGGGGAAAAATTTTATGTTTATTTGTTTTATTGCCTATGTCAGATTTATCATTATTAAAGAAAGTTTAAAATTTTACATTTTTCTATTAATTATCTAAGGATATTTAAATTAATTATAAATAATATCCCCCCGCGAAGCGGGGGCCCCGGAGGGCATATAAGGATATATATTATAATAAAATAACTAATATACTATTTTATCTTAAATAAGGTTGGAAACCTAAGGTGGAAAAACCTTCTTTTTCCTTTTGTTTTTTTCTTTTTCTTTATTTGGATTTTTACTTATTTATCTTTATTTTTATTCCTCCCTTCCTTTATTTCATATTTAATTATAAACTTACTTATACTTTTTATTTTTACTAAATATTTCCCCCTAAGAAACTATAAACCATATATCATTAACTATAAACCATATATCATTAACTATAAACCATATATTATTAACTATAAACCATAAATCATTAACTAAAAACCTTTAGATGGAAATATAAAATTAACTATTTTATTTTTATTATAATTTTTGAATCTGAGATAAAACCTAAAATTTAACCCCCGCCCGTAGGGCGGGGGTTGAATCATCCCCCCCGCTTCGCGGGGGGGAAAATTTATTTATTATAAGATAAATAATTATATATCTATATTAATAATCTTGATATTTTATGAGGTTTACCCCTTAAATATAATATAAGTATTGAATAATATAAATTCCGTAAATAGGTGGAAAATATAGATTAGGATATGGATTTATTTATAGCTAATTAATTAAAAATTATTAGGGTATATAATTCTTTTATTTTTATAGATAAATATAATAACATATATATTATTATATTAACTTTTAAATATAATTTTATTTTAATAATTTATTAAAATTATAACATAATATCAATATTTTTAGATTTAAACAATTTTATATTAGGGTTAACAAGACCCGATAAATACAATCCCCCCCGCATAGCGGGGGGGGATTTAATTAAAAAAATAGAATCTTATTTTATCCCCCGGGGGTATGAAACATCCCGCCCTACGGGCGGGATATTTTATTTTATTTTATGATTAATACAACCGATAAAATTATAATAAGATAAATATTCTTATATAATTATTTGATATTTATTCCCTATATTTTTATATAGTTTTTCTTATTACCTTTTATTTATCCATAAATTCTCCTAATATACATTTTTAACCTTCTTTAAATTAATTCTTTTATTAATAAATATCTATTTTTTTTTTATGTTATATCATCCCTATTTATTTATACTCATTATTATCTTAAATTTAATAATTTCAGGGTTAAGTTAAGTTAAGTTAAGTTAAGTAAAAATTATAGGTAGATAATTAGATAAATATAAATAAGATATCCCCGCCCTACGGGCGGGGATATTTAAGAATAAAATATAATTAAAATTTAAATAATTTAATAATAGATGTAAAACATGAATCATCATCGAAAATTCAATGGTATTGAGTTAGATTTATAAAAAAAATATGAGGTAAACTAGAATATTGTATACTTTAATAAAATTTATCACATAATTAATTATTGATAAATATTTTCATCCTACTTAAGGTATAATATTATAATATAAAAATTAGTGTATAATAAATCTATATACATAATTTTAATTAAATAGGAATTAATAAATACTTATTTTATAATTAGCTTATGCTATTTATATAAAAAAGTTAAACAAAAAATAATTAAATATAAAAAAGGGGAAATAAAAGATCCCCGCCCTACGGGCGGGATGTTTAAGACCCCGCTTTGGGGGGATAAAATAAAATCGAATAAGGAATTAATCCTTAACTTTATATACTTTCTAGTATCTTTCTTAGGTAAGGTATAAAAATGGCAATAAAAAAATAATAGAATAGATAAAATTTACTTTATAATATTATTAGGGTAAACCAAACCCTATGAAACATTATGCCCAACTTAGGGTATATATTATTATATAAAATTTGAACATTATTGCTCAACTTAGAGGATATAAAAATTATATTTATTAAAGATAACATATAGAATGAAAAATATAAATTTATACTTAGCGAGGGATAAAGTAGGGTAAACCCTAAATTAATTAAACCCGCCCGTAGGGCGGGTATGATATATACCCGGGGAAATTTCTTTGGGGTTTTACCCCATGATACAATGGGGGTTTCACTCCCCATTTATTATCGATGATATATTTCCGCCCAACTTAGGGAATCAATAATCAAAAAATGATAATAATATTAGAGGTAAAATAAAACTACATGAAGATTATTAAATTAGTGGGTGAAATAAACTCTATTTATCATCCCCGCCCTACGGGCGGGGATATTTATCATATATTTTAACTTTTAGATAAAAATTACCCGATAAAATATAGACCCAAATATATATTATAAACCTAAACCAAAGGAAGGGTATATTTAAACTATATCTTAATAAATATTACAATAATTTATAAAAAGATATAAACTAAAAATATTAATATAATAAAATATATTGTATAATATTGAGGGATATGCCCCCCGCGTAGCGGGGGGCATTCCCATTAAATACCGAAATATATATATTAATTATTAATAATATATAAATTTTATATAAGATATTTTAAATTCTTAATTATTAAATTTATATTAATTTAGTATTTGTTAAATATATGCTTTAAATAAAATAAATAAATAAATAAAAATAATAAAAAATATTAAATATATAAATATTGATAATAGGTATAATAAACTATGTAATTAAAAATTTATATAAATGGGGATAATAAAATTAAATTAAAAACAAATTAATATGACAATTAGGTAAAAGTTATTAATATATGATATATAGTTATAATAAAAATAAAGAGTTAAATAAAATAAACCTAAAAATTTAAACCCCCCGCTAAGCGGGGGGTTGTATTAAAGAGGTAAACCCCATAAATTTAATATATAGGAAATAATATCGCATATTTATAATACCAGTCTGCATAGCGGAAAAGGAATACCGGAAATGCCTTATAAAAGGGCATACCTAAATAAGAATATATAAAATGGGGGACATCTTATATAACTTACATTTATCCTAGGGAGATTCTTATTTTTTATTTATCTTCCTTATCCTTTGTTACTTTTTCTTATTTATGGGCTGGCTTTACCCTATAATGATTTTTAATTTATCCCTAAATATTTATGTTGATATTCCTCAGATTATAATTTACTCCTATATTAAATACATTAATAATAATAATAAAATAGTCTAATAAATATATATATTAATAATTAATAAAATAAATGGAATATAGAATGTTAAATATGCCTACGGTGGGAAAAGATAAGTTTATATTTTAGTTCCATCTTAAATTTTTCGATTAATATAATAAAATCCGATTTAATTTTAATAAATAAAATCTATAATTAGATTTTATTTTCATTAATACAATCCCCCCCCCACGTAGTGGGGGGGGGATTTAATTTTTAGATTTTATTTTACTTATTATTACTCCTTAAACATTAAACCTAATAGCTGATATTGTATTTATTATATATAATTAAAAATAAATTAATAATTTTATATTATAAATATCCCCGCCCGTAGGGCGGGGATGATAAATAGGGTAATTTCATTCTTCAATTTTCCATGATTCAATTAATTTTAAAAATTTCATTTTCTTATTTACTAATTATAATAAAGGCGGACATTTTATTTATGATTAAGTGGGGTTTACCCATAATTAATTCTATTAATTTATCTATAAGATGATTATACCCCCGCAAAGCGGGGGGTTAAATTAGTAAAAATTATATATAGCTATATAACATAAAATATAAGATTATATATATTATTTAATATTAAAAATAAGATAAAATATCATATTAAATATTAAAAATAAGATTATATATTATATTAAATATGTGTAGTTAATAAAATAAGGTATAAAATAATGATATAAATAAATAAAAAAACTAATATGTATAAGATATAAAATAAGAATAATAAAGATATAAATATAAGAAGTATATAACCAAAAAAAAATAACCTAAAAAATAAAAAAAGATAAAAGGAAATAAGATAAGATAAAAGAGAATAATGTCCGGGGGATATTGGTTAATTTTTAATAAAATATCCCTAAGTTGGGTGGTATGTTTCATTCCCCCGCGAAGCGGGGGATTTTATTTATCGGGTTTAGTTTAGTTTAGTTTAGTTAACCCGAAAATAAAAAGGGTAATAGATATTTTATTTTCCCCTTACATTGTGGTTTTTATTATTTTTATATAAATATGATAAGATAATGTTCCAAATATTCATATCATATCATATCAGATTAAATTTATTATTAATAAATTAATATTTGGGTTAATGATTAATAGGGAAATTTGTGGGGTTTTACCCCTTAAATCTTAATTTAAGGATAAATTGGAGGTTTTATTTACCCCTGATAAATCCCGCCCTACGGGCGGGATCTATTATAAAGATATATTTTAATTATATATCTTTTAATTAGTTTAATATTTTTTATTTAATATAATATAAATTATTATAATTTAATCCCCCCTGCATAGCGGGGGGGGATTTTATTGATTAGGGTTAACCCCCAAATAAAATGGATTTTTTTAATTGATTATATTTTAAAAATAAAATGGATTTTTTTTTATCTATTAGATTAGAAAAATCTAATTAATTAAAATTTTTATGTCTAAGTATATTATAAATAATATTTATAAATATAAATAATAATAATATGGTTAAGTAAAATTAAGTCGACAATATAAAAAGATAAATATATATCTATAACACTAGGAAAATTAGATTAAGATATTGTATATTATAAAGATTTTTTGTAAAATTTACCGTATAATAAATAAATCTCATAAAAGGTATATACTTATTTTTTTTTTTAGTGTAATTAATTATTTTTAAGTGGTAAATATATAAATTAAGCATATATTTATTAATAAAATTATCTAAAAGATGATTCATCCCGCTACGCGGGAAAAATTATCCCCCCCCGCAAAGCGGGGGGAGGATGATTCATGGGATTTATCCCAAAAATTTTCCAAAATAAAGTAAAATAAACTAAATTTAATAGTAGGTATTTAAAGTTATATAAAATAAAGACAATATAAAATAATAAATATAAAAATAAATATATATTATAACATATAATAAAAATTTACAGATATAGTATTATCTAAATAATATATGGATGTAAATATTAGGGAAGATTTAATAAAAAAAATAAAAAATAAAATAAAGCCCCCCACTACGTGGGGGGAAAATTTAATCCCCCCACTACGTGGGGGGTATGATATAATTACATATCATATCATATGATATCATATGATACCTATTAATTTTTTTAATTCTTTAGGTTTTATTTATTATAATGAATATAATAAATTAATGAAAAGTGGTAAAAATAAAAACTAAAATAATAAATAACATTAAAGTTATTTAAAATATATTTTAAGTTAAAATATTAAAAGTAATATAAATATAGTTTATCTAACCATAGAATATAAAAAGATATAAAAGAGATTAAATCTTAAGAGTTTAAATTGTAAAATCAAACCCCCCGCTTTGCGGGGGGGTTGTATTTATGGGGTTTACCCCAAAAATTCAACCTTAAATTAGGTTGTTTTAATTATTAAAATTTAACTATTTTCTTATAGGAAATATGCTAATAAAAATTGTTATATTTAATACTTATTTATAAAACCCTCCTTCAATTTGGGATTTTCCATGATTCAACCCCCGCTACGCGGGGGATAAAAAATATAAAAGATGATTCATAGGGGTTTAACCCTAATTATTATAATTAATTATATATATAGGTATATATAATTTTATATTATATAATACAAAAAAAATAGAATAAATATAACCCCCCGCTATGCGGGGGGGAATAAATATAATAGGTAATATAAAAATATATCAATAAAATAGTTATAAAAATAAGAAAATAAAATTCTTTAGTAATACGTAGAATAAATAAAATAAGTGAATTAATAATTTGTTACAATATTTCTAAGTATATAAATTTATAAGTTATAAATTTAGGGATATCACCCGATGATAAATAGGAAAATTTCATTCTTCAATTTCCCCATGTAGATATCCCCGCCCGTAGGGCGGGGATGATTCATGTTTTTCATCTATGATCCCTAGGATTATTCAACCTAATTAAAAATCTTAAGTTAGTTTATTTTAATCTTTTATTAAAATAAGACATTTTTATTATATATATATTTATATGTTATATATATTAAGTTTTATAAAATTATATATATAAAGGATTAACCCCACTTAATGAGGATAAATATTAATGTAAATAAAGAGTAGTAATATTTATTAAAAATAAGCCCCATAAATGCTACTAAAATTATGTAACCCCTTAAATCCTATAAAATTTTACCTAAGTAAAAATTATATATATAAGTATTAATTGTTATATTAACATTATAAAAGAATTTTAATTATGATAAAAAATATATATAATTATAGGAATAATAAAATAAAGTAAGGTATTAATAAATATAAATAGGTAAGTAAAAATAATATAAAAATAGATAATAAAATTTATAAACAAAGAATAAAGATATTGAAAACAGTAAGATATTATTACTTAAATAAAATCCCCCGCATTGCGGGGGGGATTTTATTTATCCCCGCGGAGCGGGGAAAATAAAATAAGAGTTTAATTATCCGATAAATCCAACAAATTAAAATTAGATAAAATAACAAATAAAATCCATAATTGGATTTGATTAATTGAAAATTAAATATTAATTTTAAGATAAATACAACCCCCCCGCTTCGCGGGGGGTTTAATATTGGGGTTATATAATACATCAATTTATTTTTTATACTAAAGGGGTTATTTAATATTTATAATAATTTAATGTTTAATCTAATTAAATATATAAAATGACTAATAATTTTATAAGTAGATAGATAATATTATTGGATAAATTTATAGTAAAAATAACTATAAGATAATTAATGATATTTTATTTATATAAAAAATTATTATTCTTTAAAGGATAGGATAATATAAGAAAGAGAATATCTTTAATTAAGAAAATATACCCATATATTAATAAAAAAAATAATGTAATAAATGATATATTCAAATAATGGGGTAAACCGTAAAATTCATCCCCGCCCGTAGGGCGGGGTTATTGATCCGGATTCATCATCCCTCCCCGCTTAGGTTCTTTTATTAATTTTTAATTTATATATATAATTATTATTTATATTACCATTATATATTAATAAAATTAATATCATATATTTCTACCTACTTAATAATATATCTTTTTTAATTAAATTACCTGATTATTAAATTTTGATAATATTTTAGAATATATAGCGCCAAATTATATAAAATATAGCTCTAAAAATAAAAATTTTACTTTACTTAATAATATAAAATAAAAGATCCCCGCCCGTAGGGCGGGGATGTCTCATAGGGTTTGGTTTACCCTAATAATATAAAATTATAAATATAATGCCCCGTCCAAAGAACGGGTATATCGGTATAAATTTAAACATATATATTTTTTTATTAGGTTAGGTTAAAGTTTAAATACTATTTTATATATCTAAATTTTATCTTATTTTATATATTTAAATTTAATCTTATTTTATATTGAGGAAATTATATCACGCAATATGCCCCCCCCACCTTCGGTGGGGATAAATTTGAAGGCAATATAAAGAAAAAGATATCATATCGCTGGTGACAATATTTTCTTATCATCTAATTATATTTTTATTTTATTTAATTCTCCACGGTATCGGGTATTATTATTATTTATCTTATTTTAATTTGTTATAATATTATACCTATATCCAAGGAAAAAAGAATATATATATATATATTATTTTTCCACAGTAGTATATTTAAATTTTTATTAATATAGATATATTTATATTTTGAAACTAATGTTATTTTATTTTCTATTTAATTATGGGGTAAATCCCATTTATAAAATAGTGGGATTTGATATATAATAACTAAAAAAAAATATATATAACCTAACAGTAATAAAATTAACATAAACCCTAATTTCTTAAATATGCCCCCACCGTAGGTGGGGGAATATAAAAATTAGTTAGATAAATAAGAAATAACCCCGCCCGTAGGGCGGGGATATATTATCCTAGGATGATACATAGGAAAATTTCATTATTCAAGTAGGGCGGGGATATATTATCTATAAGATGATTTTTGTAAAACTTGAATCTGAGGTAAAACCTCAAATTAGGTTGTATTTATCCGAAAATTTATATGCCCCCACCGTAGGAGGGGGAATATTTATATAAAAAGATATGAGAATATAAATAAATATCTCTCTCTATTAGGTGTAATAAACCACGATAAGGACAATTAATACCCCACCGAAGGTGGGGGAGGATTGAAATTTAATCATAAGTTTATTATATATAATTTTACATATATATATTTTAAGATAATTAATACCTATAAATAATAATATTTTTAAATTTTATTAGGTAATAGGGTATCGGGATTTAATAATTTTAACTATAATATTTATAATTAATATTGGGCATTAAAATTAAAAGTATATTTTATTATCTAATTATTTCCTTATTTTATTATGGGGTAAACTAAACCCGATAAATACAACCCCCCCCCGCATAGCGGGGGGGGTTTAATATTACAGCTTAAGCTTGATTTAATACCCTACTCCACTAAACATAAATATAAATAAGGATTATATAAATGTTTATTAAAAATTTTATGTTACTTATTTATAAATTTTTAAGATTATATAGGGATAATAAAAAAAAAATAAAAGATTAAAAAATAAACATAATTTTTATATTATATTATATTATATGCCCCCCGCAAAGCGGGGGGTTATTATACCCTATATTTTTTGGGTTAACCCCATGAAAGATCCCTACGGGCGGGGATCTTTATTTATTTTTTCCCTTATTCTTATCTATTTATCTTTGTATTATATTAAATACCTCATTAAATTTTAAATTAGGTATATTATTTCCTAAGTATATCTAATATATAATATACTTATTGATATATATATTTATATATTAAGTAAATAGAGTATATAAATATCCAAAATATATTAGCATATAAATTAATAACCATTGGTATAGGTATGAATTAAAAAACTTATAATATAATATTTATTATTAATTTAAATAATATCTATGGTTATATTAGATAGTTTTAGGGTAAAATAAAACCAAACCCATGAATCATTCTAGGATAAATTTAGGGAAAAAATAAAACCCATTCATCATCCGTATGATTTTTATTAATTTATTGATCTATCGATTAATTTGTTGATCTATAGATTTATTAATTTTTATGGTTATTTATTATTTTTAATATTACCTAAAAAGGATATTATACAACTTAAAATTATATATTTATATATTTTAGGATTAGGTATTGTTTTATCTTATCTTATCTTAAAAGATAAATAGGACCTATAATGCCCGTCCTTAGGACGGGTATCAGAATCCTTATTAGGGTATTATATCTTATTTATATGTAAGTTAATTACTTATAAGGTATTTAATGATTTATTTATTAAAAATTTATTAAAATTTCCCCGCTCAGCGGGAATAAATTAGAACCCCCCCGCTATGCGGGGGGGGATTTTATTTGTGGGGTTTACCCCTTAAATATAATCTATAATTATATTTTATTTTATCTCCTACCATAAGATAAATTATTTTTATTATTAATTTTATCTATAATTAGGTTAGATAAATCAGATTTGAATCAAACCTATAATTAGGTTAGATAAATTAGAAATAACCCGCCCGTAGGGCGGGGATATTTTATCTATAATATGATTCATGGGGTTTAGTTTACCCCATTATTAAGTTATTATATATAGGATAAATTTTACCTTTTAATTTCATATTATTTATCCCTTATTAGGAGATATAAAATATTCATATTATTTTATCTTATATAGATATAATAATTATATCCCCTAAGAGTATAGTTCTTTGTACGGACATTATTTTTAAATATATTTATTCCTTTTTATTAGGTTATATAATTTGGTATTTTATTAGATGGGCGAGAATTTAATAAAATATAGAAGGTGGATATATTTTTATTTTAATATATGTATTTTATCATTATCTAGGTTAATTTAAATAATCTAGGTAACAAATTTAATAAATTATAAACCATTTAGTTTTAATTGTGGTTATTTAATCTTATAAAAAGATTATATTTTTCATTATATTTAAATTATAACATATTGAATTAAATATATATGCCCCCCGCTACGCGGGGGGATTTTTATTATTTTATCAAATATTATATAGGACCATATTATTATATCTAGGGTATATAATATTTATAACATATAATATCTATATCATATCGAGGGCATATCAATGGCATATTATATCTAAATATTCGGGATGATATATTAAAGTATTATATAAAAAAAGTAATTATTTATTTTATAATATGTAGACTTTTAATTATTTTAATAATATAGTTTATTATTTATAATATTTTTAGTAAAGTAAAATATCATCTAAGGTATGATAAAAAAAAAATAAAAAAAATAAAAGATCCCCGCCCTACGGGCGGGGATGTTTAAAACCCCGCGAAGCGGGGTATAAAATATAAAAAAGAAATCTTATCTATAATTGTATTTTATTTTCAATCAATAAAATAAATGAAAAAATGTAAATAACTAAAAAATAAAAAAAGTATATGGTATATTTAATTTATATTAAATCTGGGGTATTCTGATACATGGGGTTTATTTTATCGGTATGAAACATTTTGATATTATATGCCCCCCGCGTAGCGGGGGGATATTATATTTCACCCCCTAAAATATGTAGACTATAAATTTAAACAATAAAATTTAAAGTAGATAAGTATTAAAATACTATTTATTAAAAAGATATGAATTAAATAATAGATAAAATTACCGTTAAATATAAAATCATTAGTAACATTAATAGATTACTTTTAATAGGAAGGAAATTACTTAAATTAGTAATAAATAATCTATACCCATACAATTAAGGTTATAAGTTTTATTTTTAGAGTAAACCACCAATAAGAGTATTTAGATTAATAATGAAATAAAATTTAGTAATACTAATGGATAATATAATATGCCCTCGATAATTGATCTTCTAAGTAGGGAGGGGATTTATCATCCTATGGATCATTTTTCCCCTAAATAGGTTTATTTATTCATCTATTAAGTTTATAGGTTGATAAAGTTTTTGTTGACTGCTACATACTCCTTTTATTCCTTCATATTTATTTTAGTTTTAACTTTTACTATTTATATATATGTCTTTTATTTTTTATAAACCCCACCTAAGGTAAACATATCTGATTTATCTATATTTAGATAATTATATTCTAAGTAGACATTAAATAATATTTTTGTATATATTTTATAAATAATAAATAGGATTATATAACTAAATTTTTAATTAATAAATATCTTTAATTATTCCCCCCGCGGGAAATTAAGTAGACCGGGATAATTCGATAATATAATTTATATTATCTATTTTATTTTTTAATCAAATCTATTTTATTTTTTTTATGATATTTAGAATTATAATTTATAGTTTTAGAGTTTATAATCAATAATAAATATATACTTATATAAAAAATGATAGATGATTGAGTGAAATAACCCCGCCCGTAGGGCGGGGATGAATTTTCTTTTTTCTTATTTTTAGTTTATCTTTATTTTATGGTTGCTGTAGGCCGGATATATTTATATACTTTTTAACTTTTTATTTTTCAATTACGTTGGAAAGATTAAAATTTTAAGTATTGGTATTTATATTACTTTTAATATTTTTTTATTTTTGGAGACTATTATATTAATAACTTATTTATTAAATATATTTATTTAAACTTACTTTAGTTTTGTTTTGTTAAATTTAGTTAATACTATTATAATATATTTATATCTAGTTTGTAATTTATATTTTTAGATTTTATTTTATATCCTAATTATAATGCCATATCTTATTTTATCCTTAACATATTAATAATTTTTATTTAATATTCATATATTTCCCCTATAAAGTAATAATTATATATTTTAAATTTACAATTCTACTATTTTCTTATATTCTTTATTATTAATGGATATTACTTATCTATATTTAAGTTAGTTTTATAAATACAAACCAAAACTATAAAAAGTAAAATTTAAGATATAGATAATATAGATATTATTAATTTTTCTTACTAAGGGGATTTATAATATAATTTAGGTAGTTTAATAATATATGAAATGACATTAAAGTGTATATATTTTTTTAATATAAACTTAAACTAAACTTCAAAGATTAATAAACCCCGCCCGTAGGGCGGGGTTGATCCTGGAGGGGATTAATTCGTAATAATTTCATTTTAATAGAATTTATAATTCTTATTTTATACTCTAATTTATATTTTATTGTTGTATAAAAGATAATTAATAACTAATGTATATTTTATTATATACATATTTTATTATATCTTACCTTAATTTAAAACCTATTAATAATTTTAATGTTATATATATATTTAATTTTATCTAATTTAATCCCCCCCCCGCTATGCGGGGGGGGTGTATTTATTGATTTTTTTTTTATCTTGTTATATTTAATTAATTATCAAATTATGATATAATTATAAAACATATTTAGATATAGTTTTTATAAATAAAGATTATTAAATTATATATATTAATATATATCTTTTACAAAATAAGAAAAAATCTGATATCAAATTACCAACTTGGTACAACTTATATGCCCCCCGCGTAGCGGGGGATTATTCCCTTATTATATTTAGTAATCTTATTATTATATTCCCCTTATTTTTATTTTATTTTTTAATTTAATAACATATATCTATGTTTTAATTAACCCTACCTAATAAGAAATATAGTTATATATTTTAGAATATCTTTTATATTCAAATATAAATATTAAAAAATCATAAATCCAACATATAAAAATATGATAAATGATTCCTAAGATGAAAAATTATACCTACATAGCCCATAGCTGAGGGGAATTTGGGGTTTCACCCCATGATTTATGGGTTGAATTTGCGGTTTTACCCCATAATTCATATTAATAATTAAAAAATAAATACTTTTAACAAAATAATGTCTATAGATTATAAAATAATAAAAAAAAAGTATAAGTTTTATATTAATTTTAAATCAAATTCCCATCTAAGGTTCTTTTCAATTTAGTAGGGGATATAAGTTATATATGTCAAAAGATGTATATAATAAATATAAATAATTAATGAATAAATACTCTAATCCGTATATATCATTAAATTAAAAATTAAATCCCCCGCTTCGCGGGGGATTTGATTATTTTCAAAATTAAATTTAAAATTAGGTTGTATTTATCAAATTAAAATATAAATAAGTAAAAAAGATTAACTACTTTAATTAAAATATTTATAATATTAGTTATTATTATTATTATTATTAATAAATATATTTTATAATTAAAAAATAATAGTTTATTTATAAATATGAATAAAAAATTTAACAAATAAAAAATATAAATTTTACCCCCCACTACGTGGGGGGGATTTATGATTACTAAACAACAATTTTTAATAAATATGTTATAAGTTAAATTCTTAATATGTTTAATTATTTATATGCTTATAATTAAAAGTTATTAATAAATATAACGGGTAAAAATCATAATTTTACATTTATGCCCCACCGAAGGGTACCTTCGGTGGGGATTTTTAGTTTAATTTTTCCATAAATACAACCCCCCGCTTCGCGGGGGGGTTTAATTTATTATAAATTTTGGGGTTAACTTAACCCCATTAATCATCTTATTGATTATTTTATAGGTTAATTAACTATTTAACATATTTATCTTTATTATCTCTATTTTAGTTAATTTGGTATATAAATTTATATAGGTATTTATGTATTATATATTTACATATTTATTTATATATATAATATTGATGAGATATTTAAAGAATAAAATATTTATCATTCCCCCCACCTTAGGGGTTATTATCTCCATTTATATTTTTCCGTTTATTAATTTTATCAGCTATAACTTAATTTGATTAATATATATTTAATTAATATTTCACTATTTAGCATTTTATAATTAAATATAGCTATATTTTAAATATAACATATATTTTTTATATTTTTATCCCTAAGTTGGGTGGGTAAATTCATACTAATATTAATTGTTATATCTTATTTCCAAATAATTATATAATAATATAATAATATTACTATAATACTTTTATTCCACTTATTATATATTTTATACCTTTGGTATTGTTTTTTTAATAAATATATATATTTAGTATACTATGAGATATAATTACATTAAAAATTTTAAGTTAATAGATAAATATAAACTATATAAAAATAAAAATATAATTATAAATATATTAAATATTTTTAAAGTATTTTTGCATATTAGGGGAAATATACCTTGACTATGAGATATAAAAATTAAAGATGAAATAAGATAAAATCATTAAGATAAAATAATCCCATAAATACACCCCCCCCGCATAGCGGGGGGGGATTAAATTAGATAAAATTAAATATATATATATAAATAAGATATTTTAATATAAATTATTTTAGGTTAATAATAAAGAAAAGATAAAATGTATTAAATATTAATTCCCCGCCTACGGCGGGGATATATGTTATCAACCTATTTAATAAGTTTAAATTCCCTTAGATTATTTATTCTATAAATCTGTAATTTTATCCCCTAAGTATAAAATGTATCATAACCCATTTAAGGTTATTAATAACCTATATTCTTAAATTTATACATAATTAATAACATAAAAATATGTTAAATATATTTCCCCCCGCCCTACGGGCGGGGGCATAAATTCCCATATATTGTTTTTAGTTAATTTTTGGGGTAAACCCCATTAATCAACCTCCCCGCCCTACGGGCGGGGAGGTTAATTTTTCCCCGCCCTTCGGGCGGGGATGAATCATCCTCCCCCCGCTACGCGGGGGGAGGTTAATTTTTTATATTTATTATTTTTCATTAATCTGAGATATCTTTTTTCATTCTCGGTATACCCCCTAATGTTGGGCCTTATATTATTTAATTTATATGTGAATATATCATAATAATCATATCTTATTTTATTAAATTTATATTATCTTATTTTTAACTTAATAACATCCCAACTTAGAAAAATATTGATAATAATTATATCTTTAATATAATTAAAATTATATTAATAACATATATAAAATTTAATAGTTAAAATTGAGGTAAACCAAACCCCTTGATATATTCCATAATTATGGGGTATCCCCCCATAAATCATCCCCGCCCTACGGGCGGGGTTATTTTCTCCTCCTGAGTGAATCATAGAAAATTGAAAATTGTAATTTTAGATGATATTTATAAAACATGAATCTGAGGTAAAACCTAAAATTTCTCCCGCTACGCGGGATGAATCATCCCCCCGCAAAGCGGGGGGATAATTAATTTGGATATTTAATCCTTCGCATTTATTTATTTTATTCCCTACGTTGTGGGTATTTTTATTTTATCTCTCGACTTTTATTTTTTTATTTTGATAGTAAATAACTAATTTTAGGTATAGTTAATTAATAACTTATAATTAATTATTAATTATTAAAAGTATTTATAAGTAAAATAAATAAATATCAGATGTCAAATTCCCTACTTGGGCATCTTATCTTATTATATCTTATTTTTATTATTTAATGCCTGTTGAATTTAGGAAATTAAAATGATATATATAAATCTAAAAATAATAAATATAACAATAATTAAAAATAAAATTTGGGATCTTATTTATGGAGTTAGGTTAGGTTAACCCTACAAATTTAAGAAAGAAGAAAAAAGAGATAATACCAATAGTAAAATCAATTATTATTAAATTTAAACATATATGAAATATATTTGCCCCATTTTTGATTATTTTAGGTTAAGTGTTAAAAAAAATAAAAGATCCCCGCCCGTAGGGCGGGTATGTTTCATGGGGTTTGGTTAACCCCAACGAAAAAATATACGAAAAAAAAAAATATGATATGACATAAAATAAAATCAGAAATAAAATAATATCAGAAATAAAATAAAATAAAATAAAATCAGAAATAAAATAATATCCCCCCGCGTAGCGGGGGGCATATAATATCGAGGGCATATCATATGACCTAAATATGATAATATAATATGATCGACAGCTATATTATATATTTTAAAATAAAGTATTATAACCTTAAAATAAAAATATGGCCTATAGCTAATTTATAATAAATAAAAAGTTATATAATCTATTATAGTATATGCCATCTATTATAAAATTATGTAATGTAATGTAATGGTATAGTAGTATAATAATACATACATATATATATAAATATTATTTTCATAGATATTATAACATATTTAAGATGGGAATATTATTCCTGTGATATCATATAGTTGGAAGGAATATTATTTTCCAAGATATGATTTTATATTATAAAATATCAAATTGCAAGTAGCGATAATATATTAAAAATATGATATAATATATCAATCTTAAGTAGGGTAAAATAAAAGATAGTATAAGGACGAAGATAGGATACAGAAATAAAATAATAAAAAAGAATCTAAGAATAGTTACGATATTAATAAAACTTAAAATAATATACCCCGCGTAGCGGGTAATAAAGGAATATTAATATAAATAATAAAATTATCCTAGGATGATTCAACCCCGCCCGTAGGGCGGGGAAATTTGGGGTACCCATGATTAATGTTTTACATCAATTTGAGGTTTTACCTCAGATTCATCCCCGCCCTACGGGCGGGGAAATTATCTAAAAGATGATTCATCCCGCTACGCGGGAGAAATTAGAGGTTTTACCTCAGATACATGGATTATATCCAAAAAGTATCTAATAATTAACTAATAATATGACATATAATTATATTTATACATATATTTTTATAGAATTAAAACTAAATATAAATTTCTATCAACCTTAATTAACTTATGCCTAGTTATTTTATATACTTTCTAAATATAAAAATCAAATAGATTAGATAAATAAGAAAGAATAAAACCTATAATTAACCCCCCCCGCTTTGCGGGGGATTGTAATTATTCGAATAAGAATCCTACTGTATAAATTATAATAATTAGATATTTTTACCGGTAACCCCAATCAATAAAATCTAATTATAGATTTTATTTATTAAAATAAAATCAGGATTTTAATTATAAAATTAAGTTGTATTTCTTTGGGTTAACCCCTATAAGAATCCAATCTATAATTAACCACGTAGTGGGGGGGGATTTGATTATTTCCCCGCTCCGCGGGGAAAAATTAAATTAGATATAGATCTTAAAATGAAAAAAATATAAATATATAAAAATAAAATGAAATATTGATCTAATTTTTAAATGAAAAAATATAAAAATATAAAAATAAGAATCAACAAAGACTATGGAGAAAAAATTAGCGAACTTATATGCCCCCCGCTACGCGGGGATAATATATATAACCTTATTTTTATAATTATTAAACTAAACAAAGTATAATGTAATTTATTAATATATGGCCTATAAAAATAAATAATTAAAATATACTAAGTTAAGGGAATATAAAAAATCTAGTTTAAAACCAGAAAATATTAAAATAAAAAGAATGAAAAAACTAAAAAGGTAAATTAATAAAAAATTTAAGAAAAAGAATAAATAAATGTTTTTATTAATCAGAAAATAAAATAAAAATAAATATAAAATTTCAAATATATGTTATATATAAAATTACCAAGAAATAAAAAGAATAAAAAAAATAAATGAGGAATAAAATATGGGGAATAAGTAAAGAGAGGGTAAATAAATGAATAAATAAAGTTAAGTAAGGAGAAGGGTAAATTAAGAGATGGAGAAAGATTGAGCATCAAGAATAAATAATAAAGAGGGTAAGAAAATAGCGGAAGCGAATAAAAGGGGTAAGAAAAAGATTCAACATAAATTAATTAATTTATCAAATCTAACTCTAGGTAAAGTAGCTCTAACTCAAATATAAGAGAAAGCGAAGAAGTTAGTTTTTAAACCTAAGATAAAACCAGAACCACCACCAAAGAATAAAATAACAGTTAAAGTAGATAAGAAAAGGATAGAAGCATATTCAGATAAAAAGAATAAAACAAAAATAGAAGAAGAATATTCAGTCATATGACCAGAAACTAATTCAGATTCAGCTTCAACATTATCAAAAGGTGGTCTAGCACATTCAGCGATACAACCTATAAATCATATAATTGATAAAGGTAAAAGGGGTATAAAAAATCAAATAGATGATTGAATTTCAACATATCTTGATAAATTTAAACTACCAGCTAATAATATACATAATAATACTATAGTTGTTAATACTAATTCATAACTTATTAATTGTGCAGTTGAACGTATAGATCCTAATAATGAATATTTACTATTTGCTGATCAACCAGCTAATAATGTACCAAATACTCCTATACTACTTATAGCTAATGTTAAAATTAATCCATATGTATGATCTACTATTGTTATACCAGGTCCAAATGGTATTACTGATCAACATAATAAAGCTGATATTAATGATATTATAGGACTTATAAATAAAATTATTTTATCCGCATGTGTAGGTATTATTATTTCTTTTATTAATAATTTTACTGCATCTGCTATTGCCATTAATATTCCATAATATCCTACTGCTACTGGTCCTACACGACGTTGCATATATCCTAATGTTTTACGTTCTCCTACTGTTAAAAATGCTACAGATAATAATATTGATATTATTAATATTAATAATTCTATTATTTTTATCATTTATTTTGTTATTGTTATAGCCCCTACTACTGATATTATTAATATTATTCCTATAATTATTAATAATACACTATACTCTGTATATAATTGTTCTCCTACTACTCTTAATTCATTATATGTTTCATTTATATCTATTATTATTCCTGAATTTTCTTTATTCATATATATTAAATCTAAAGGTATAAAACTAACACATAATAATGTAATTATAAATGGTGAAATATTCCCTTGAGCTTTATATTCTATTTTTAATAATGATAATATAAATAAAAATAATATCGCTATTGCTCCTACATATATTAATATATATAATATACCTATTAATATAAAATCTTGATTATATAATGATATAGCTGTACTTACAAATAATATAATTAATCATAATATACTTTGTACTGGTGATAATAATCCCATTGCTAATAAACTTGATATTCCACTAATTAAATTCATTTATTTTTTTTTATTCATTTTTTCCCCTAAAGGGTATAAAGATATAATATATATCTATCTTTATATAAAATTATATACATATTTAGTTTAAATTTGGAATTTAACCAAAATCTATGTATTAATAATACATTGCTTTATCGTTAAGCTATATAAACTTTAAAATTGTTAGTTAGATATTTTATCCCCGCCCTACGGGCGGGGATGTTACAGATAAAATATAAAAGTTTATATATTTATATTACTATTATTATTTTTTTTATTACAAAGGTTTATAAATACCATTCTTCTTTTATTATTACCTATATTTTTTTTATGTTTTTTACATTATTTAGGTGAATTATGTCTTAAAATTCAATATTTATAACATAACTCTTCTAAAGTTATTATTTGGGTTATATAAATTTACTTACCTATGAAATAATATACATGACTAGTTTAAATCTTATTATATTTTAAGGGTTAACCTAACCCTATGAAACATAAAGATATTTTTTGGTATTAAACATCAAAATATTTTGTCTATATATTTTATTATATTTTATCCCCCGGGGGTATGAAACATACCCGCCCGTAGGGCGGGTATATTTTTGGGGTTAACCCCATTAAACATAAAGATATTTATCTTGATCTTTTATCCCCCGGGGGGATTAAACATCCCCGCCCGTAGGGCGGGGATCTTTTATTTTATCTTATATATAAATAGTAAAAAGAGATTTTTATAAATAATAAAATTTTTATATTAAATAGCCGTAGGCCATATTTTAAAGTATATAGAAGGCCATATTATGTAAAATATATTATATAATATAGGAAAAAGGCCAAAATATCCCCCGCTACTGCAACTAGGAAAATATTAATAATGCAAGGTCCTTCTAATCTAACTGTAAATATAACTATTTAAATCTTAATTATAATAATTAAAGAAATATTTTCAAATATATCAACCAATATAAGTATAATCTTATTAAAATTTAATAAACAATTATCAGTTAATACATTAAAATAAGCACGAAATACTAAAACAGGTATAATTATAAAATTATAAATTCAACCTAAAATTAGGTTGTATAAATCAGAAAATAAAAGTAAAAACATAGGTTAAATAAAAGATAAAATTAATAAAATATATAAGATAATTTTGGGGGGGTGAAACCCCCCATAAATTAATATAAATGTCGGTCTTATTTATGGTATATCCCCCGCTTCGCGGGGTATGGCCTATATCCTACACAAATGGAAATATGGAAAATATAATATAATTATAGATTTTAATTATTAAAATTTAAAATAAACCTAAAATTATTGATAAATAAATAAATTAGTTGTTATTGTAAATTCATTTTTTTTACTTCTTAAGTATTAGTATAAGGTAAATAAATATAAAAATGAAATTAAATATTATCTCAATAATAAAATAAACTAATAAAATACTATAAATAACTAATAGAGTTATAGGTATAATCATTTAATTAATTTATCTATTTGTATATAAATTAGATCTACGATTATTATATAAAGTTAAATAAAATACTCTTAAAAAATAAATAGGTATTATTGTTGCTTAAGCTTAAACTATGTAAAAACATTTTATATTCACTTAATATATAAGTACCATACTATTAATCTATCACTATATCTATTTAATAAAAACAAGTTAAACCAGGTATAGCATAGCCTTTAAAGATAATAAACCTATAACCATAGATATATAACTATAAGGTAGATATAATATTAACCTCCTTATTTATTTAATCATTGAGTATAAGACATATAACTATGAATTATTTAACCCCCAGACATAAATAATATAATATCACAAAATAATATATATATAACTAAATTATAGGCACTATAACCTATAACTAAGATAATAATAGCTAATAAAAAATATATAATACGGTATCCCATTTTATAAGATTATATATGTCTAACATATTTTTATTATATATATCTTTCTCATTTTATTTTATGATAATAAGATTCCAAATTTTATTTTCCACCGATAAATACAACCCTAATTTAATTATACCCCCGCATAGCGGGGGAGGGATAAATACAATCCTAATTTTATTTAAAATTAAACATTTTAATTTAATATCTATTTTAATTATTATTATTATTTTTATTATTCTTTATTATTTTAAGTATTTTATTCCTTAGATTATATATAATTAAATATTTAAATAAATAAAAAAAAATAATGTTAAAAATAATTATCTAATATTTGTTTTTATTTTTCTCATAAAAAAAATCCAATCCCCCGCGAAGCGGGGGATTTGATCTTGGGGGTTAACCCCATAATTAAAATCGGATAAAATTTCATTTCATTTTATATCTGGGAGAATTTTTGGGGGTATAATTTAAAGTTAAAATTATAAATCAAACCATCATAAATATTAATTAATAAATAATTATTAAATTGATAAATATTTAAATTTATTAACGGAAATTATAGATTATCAATTAATAAATTTAGTTGATAAATAAACCCCGCCCGTAGGGCGGGGTTGATCTATTAGGGGTTTTACCCCATGATTAATTAATTGAACCTTTATAAAAAGTTAAAGGTTTAGCATAAATGCAAGAAAATTAATGTTATATTTAACTTATGATTTATCCCCCGCGAAGCGGGGGATAAAGTAGGGTATTCCTCATTTTTATTTTTTAAGTTTTAATATATTTTAATGTTTGTTGACTACTCCCATTATAATCTTAATTTATATCTTAATAATAAGATTATAGCCTATAGGTTAAAAACTTTTAAGTATAAACCATAAAAAGCAAAGCCTGTTTGATATCGTTATTATAACTACTATATTTTATAATTCGTTTTTATTTTTTCATATCTTTATTTTTTTTATTTAATGTTAACTATCATAGCTAATTTTTATACTATATAAATTTTTATAAAATAAATGGATTTTTTTTTATCTATTTTATTTTGGGGGTTAACCCCTTTAATTAAATCCCCCGCGAAGCGGGGGATTGTATTTATCCCCGCTCCGCGGGGATAATTCAATAATAAAGGATAATGAAATATCTAAATCATTCCATAATTTAAAATAACAATAAAACATAAGTTTTAAGATATTTTAACAAAATTTATTAATAAATTTTAATAATAACCTAATTTTAGGTTCTGATTAATCCTGAGAATTATAACCCCCCGCAAAGCGGGGGGGGGTTTGATTAATCCCCCGCGAAGCGGGGGATAATTATAACTATTAATTTCTTTAAATTGTTTATATGAATATAAACTTAAAAAATAACTATTAGGTACTTACCATTATTAAATTTTTTATTCATAAAATAAAATTTGATTTGAAAAATAATATCGATTTTATTAAATCTTATTTATCATAATAAAATCTAGGATAATTTTTCCCCGCCCGTAGGGCGGGGTTGAATCATCCCCCCGCTTTGCGGGGGGGATAATTTTTCCCGCGAAGCGGGATAAATCATCTTTTAGATAATTTTTGGATAAAATCCATGAATCATAGAAAATTTCATTCTGAAATTTTCGATCATTTAAGTATTAAACAATAATTATTAAAGATAATAGTATGTTTATTACCATTAATATACATATAAATATTTAAAATATAATATTAATTTTATTTTTGGGGTAAACTAAACCCCATTAATACAATCCCCCCCACTACGTGGGGGGGATTTTATTTTCAAAATCTAATTCCCCGCTTCGCGGGGAACTTTATTAGATAATAATAAAAAATAAAACTGTTATTATAATAATAATCAGATAATTTATGATAATACAAAGTTAATTTTGGGTTTCACCCCCCATGAATCATCCCCCCGCTTTGCGGGGGGGATAATTAATAGATAAATACTTAAATACCCTTTAGATAAAAAAAATCATATTAAGATGATAACAAATATTGTTTCATTAATAGATAGATCATTAGAGATAAATTTATCTAGTGATAATCTTGAGTTATATTAATATAGTTATACAAATATAAAAAATTATTTACAAGATTATATTAATAGTTTTGTTATTTTTCATATTAAATTTATTTATAAATTTTATTTGTTTAAATATGTAGATGATTAAATTCAATCTATAATCTTTTCTTTTAAAGATTATATAGATGTAGATTATAAAAATAGATAAATATGATTAAATAAAAAATTATGAGTTTAAATTTTTAAATAAAACACCTAAAAATATCCCCGCCCGTAGGGCGGGGATGTTTCAGACCCCGCTTCGCGGGGGATAAAATATTTAAAATTAAATACTTTTGATTAGCTAAAGATCTAAATACCCTTTTACATATTGGGTCTTTTAATTTATAAACTTGTATTATTGGTGATGATAATTTTGTTATTCCCTTAGGTTTTTCTGTTTTTTAAGATGATTTTAAAGATGTTAGTATTTATAATGTAATATCTTAAATTTATCCCGCCCTACGGGCGGGCTGATTCATGAGTTTTATTTTATTTCAGCCCCAAAATTATGATAACGTTGATTTTAAGTTTTTTAGTATCTATGATTATATCTATAAATATCTAATTTTAATTATTATTATTATATTTTAACCTTCTATTAGTTATTAACCTTATTCTTTATATATTAAGACATTATAATGATTATACTTTTTATATTTATAATTTTAGTTATTTTCATTCTATTTATTTTTTAGATTAATTTTTGGAATAAATCCCATGAATCAACCTCCCCCCGCTACGCGGGGGGTGATTAATTTGATGATGAATGGGTTTGGTTTTATTAAACCCTAAAATTTTATTAATATTTAAATCTATATTATTTTTAACCAACATTTTATAAAGTATAGATAAAAATTTAAGGATTAAAATATGAGGACTATCATTATAACTTAAATTAACTTGAATAAATATAATATTTTATATAGAAAAATTCAACCTAAATAAATTAGGTTATATTTATGGGGTATACCCCAAAAATTAAACCCCCCGCGAAGCGGGGGGTTGTATTTATCCCCGCTCCGCGGGGAAAATTAAACCGTATTAATCCCAAAATAAAATTGTTCAATTAATTAATCATGGGGTAAAATAATACCCCAAATAGATAGGAAAATTGAAGAATGAAATTTTCCTATAAATCATACTTGCAATGCGAGAATAATTTATTTAAAGCTAGCGATATTAACATCCTTAAATAAATTGTGACAAAATGTTTGATAAAATTGATTTATATCTATAAGTTAAATATTATAAATATTTATAAATAGATTGAAACCATTAGTAGTAGTGTAATTTATTTTAAGATTAAATAAGATAAAATAAAATAACCATTAAAATACTAAAAATTCAATATGTTATTATTATTTAATAATAAATGTTTAACATGAATCATCGATAAATTAACTAAAGATTTGATATGTAAAAGAATTGAGAGTTTAAATTAACCTCCCCCCGCTACGCGGGGGGAGGTTGATTCATCCCCGCCCTACGGGCGGGGAGAATTAATGGGATGATTAATGTTTTACAAAATTTATAAAAATATCATTTAATAGTTATTAAAGATAATATTTAATGGACATAGTGTAACCTAAAAGCAATATATTAAATAAATAAGATATTCATAGATTTTTAAATTATAAGCCGTATAATTAATTTTTATTTATCTGATTCTCGGGTATATTCCCGTCCTATGGACGGGCATATCTATATTATTATTATGCTACCTATACTTAAGGTTATTTTTTATATATCCATATTTATATTTATAATTTTTTTTAATTAACCCTATCCTATAAAATATTTAATATTATCGATATATTAGATATAAAAATAATAAGATTATTAATAAGAATTCTATTTATAATTATAAACAATGGAATAATTTAGATTATGTTTATATTGGGTTATATATAATAACAATTTATAATAACTTAAAATTTATTTTCCGCTTCGCTGGTATTAATCATACCCGCTACGCGGTATTTATTAGTTTTTATCTATCATAAATTTTATTGATCTATTTGGGGTATTACCCCATTATTAATTAATAGGTTTATATTATATGGTTATTTTATAATAAAATTTATAAATCATAAATTTATTATTTATATATTAAAATAATAAATAATATACCCTAAATAGGCATTGGCCGGTTAATTTATTTGTAAGATAATTTGGGGGGTAAAACCCCATGAATCCTATTCCCCCCGCTACGCGGGGGTAAGATAATTTTACCCACGAAGCAGGATTAATCTGAGGTAAAACCTTAAATTAATTTTTATCCCTAATTTTTTATATAATTAGTAAATTTACATATAAGTTAATAATAAAAATTTTATACTTATATATATTTATAAACTTAAATTTATAATAACAAGTATTCAGATTTATATAGGAATATAAAATTATAAACTAAATGTCACTTAGTTATAGTAATAATTCTAGTGATAGTGATAGTGATAGAGGGTAAGAAAAACCTAAATAAAAATGATATAGTTATAATTATCCCCCGCTTCGCGGGGATTAATCAGAACCTAAAATTAGGTTATAATTATCAGGATAAGAATAAGAACCTAAAATTAGATATTAATTAATAAAATAAAAAAATAAATAATAAGAATGTAAAAAATTACAATTTATAAAATTATATAAATAAATTAATATAGGAAGTGGGGGAGGATGTACGGAACCTTAGATTAGGATAAATAAATAAAGAGAAGATAAGATAAAATCCATGAAATAATGATATAAATATTATACATATTAATATTAAATATAAAAATAAAAATTAACCCCCGCCCTACGGGCGGGGTTGAATCATGGGGTAAAACTAAAACCCCAAATAAAATCTAATTATAGATTTTATTTATCGGGAGAATAAGATCCCCCCACTACGTGGGGGGGATTGTATTAATGGGGTTAAGTTAACCCCCAAAATAAAATGACAAATAAAATAAATATCATGATTATAATAAGATCTAAAAATTAACCTCCCCGCCCGTAGGGCGGGGAGGTTGATTAATGGGGTTTACCCCAAAAATTAACTAAAAAAAAATAAAGAGAGGAATAAAAGCAAGAGAATAATAGGAATATTAATAGAAAAATTAATAATTTAGTAATCCACAATATGAATAACGGATATAAAAGGAGGGCATATCTATCCCCCCGCAATGCGGGGGGAATAATAAGGAACCTATTAGAACAAATAACCTTTTAAACTAAAAAGTATATATGTTTTAAATTAGTTTATTATTATTTTATAATAAAATATTTATCCTAATTGATTAACCCCCAAATTAATTTCTTTAATTAAGTAGGTATAATAAGTTATAATTTAATATGTCTTTAAAAATAGGTAATTAAAATTTTAAGTTATATAATGAATTTATTAATATTAAAGTATTAAATAGGTAAAAATGATATTATATGCCCTTGATATTATATGCCCTATATATTATATTATATTCCATAGATATTATAATATCCTCCATAAGTATAATAGATTCATATATATAATTAAATAGTTGTAAGTATAGTTAAATCTTAAAACAGAATGGTATAAATAAAAGATCAAGATAAATATTTTTATGTTTAATGGGGTTAACCCAAAAGATATACCCGCCCGTAGGGCGGGTATGTTTCAAACCCCGCTTTGCGGGATAAAATATAAGAAAATAATAAATTTATATTTTATATTATATTATTTAATTATTAATGTTAGGTTAGTTAAAATAGAATCCAATTACCTTTAATATATATAATAAAATATAAGAATAAAAAATAATATTAAAATTAATAATGAAAATATTACCTTATAATTTTTATTTATAAGTTTTTATTTATGTATTTAACTTTTATAAATTAGATATAAACCTATATTATAAAAATAAAAAAAATATAATTATATGAAACATGGGGAATCCCAAATTATTATGAATCATCCCCGCCCTACGGGCGGGGATATTTATCAGAATTATTTTATAGATCATTTAATGGTTTTCATCTTAATGATTTACATCTTAATGGTTTACATACTGAAATTTTATATAAATTTTAGATATAACCCAAGAATCTGAGGTAAACCTAAAATTTCTCCCGCGAAGCGGGATGAATCAGCCCGCCCCTAGGGCGGGATAATTATATAAGTTTATTAACTATAAGTTTATTTTCATATATATAAAGTATTTAATAATTAATTATATTATTTGTTAGTAGTGCTATATAATTATATTATATTTTATATTAATATTTATATATGTATAACATATATTATACGATTTTATTTATATTATAATTATTAAAAATAGATTAAATAAATATGTATAATCATAAATAATAACTTTATCTTGTGTATGTTATATATAATAACATAAGATTAAATATATAAAATAAAGGAGTTTTAATTAAACATAAAATTAATTAATATAAGTAGGGAATCGATTAAAAAGGGATAAACGATAAAATAAAAAATAAAAGGAATAAAATAAGTAGTAGGGGCAAAAGGGATTAAAAGGTAAATGTTATAATAATAATAATAATAATGAAAGTTATTAGGAGTAGTTATTTTTAGAGTAGGTGAACTTAGAGTGAGATAAATTAACGTATGAAATTAAAAGAATAAAGAATTAAAAATAAAGATAATGAAATAGTTTCTTAAGAATGTTGGGTCCCTTAAATTAATAATAAATATCAATATTAATTAATCCCCCTCCTGGGGTTAGATTTTGGGGTTTGGTTTTGTTTTATTTTATCCCCCGGGGGTATTAAACATCCCGCCCGTAGGGCGGGATATTTTATTATATTTTATTTCACCCCAAATTAATTATAAGATAATTTAAAACAATTTAAAGTTATAAATAAAATTAGATCATAACATTCAATAAATAATATAAAAGAGGGTTTTACTAATAAATATTAAATATTAGAATATTTTATTATTTTCTATGTATTGTTTACTTATAGTATTTATTAATTACATGTTAATCTTAATATTAAGTTTAATTAAATACCCCCCCGTAGGGCGGGGGATCCTGGTGTGGGTGAATTTACATATCCCCTAAGAAAGGTGGAAATTAAATGGGAATTAAATAGTTATTAATTTAATTTTAATTATAAGGTTTTGTTTAGTTTATTAGGATTTTTTTTTGCTTAAACAAAACCCCATTAATCATAACCTAATTTTAAGTTCTGATTCTTATCCGATTTATTATCTGATTATTTATTATAAAATAGTTATTTTGTATATTTTTATATTCTTCTTTATTTTTATTTATTCTTATTTATCTATTTTATGATTATTAGGTACTATATATACATTTATAGAATTAATTTAATATAAGATATCTTGTATAAGGTAATATATCTTTTATTATATTTATCTAATTTTATTTAATACCCCGCAAAGCGGGGTATGAAACATCCATAAGTAGGGCGGGATATTTTATTTTAAGGTGAAAGACATATTATAAATATATGGGGTAAATCATATTATATGATATAAAATTTACATATATAAAAATAAAACATAATCCTAATAAGGTATATCTACTGGCTACGAGGTCCATAAATTAAATATATATAATTAATATATTTTATTAGTATTTATTAACTAAGTTTTATTTACTTTTAATAAAAATAAAAATAAGAATGTAAATAATATTATATATATTTATAATAACATTTTTTTTTTTAATTAAAAAATATGCCCGCCCGTAGGGCGGGGGATTTATAACATTCTTATTTTTTATATTATGATATGATACGATACTTTTTATTAAATACCCGTCCTTAGGACGGGGATAGAAATTTAAAGCCTCCCACGTAGTGGGAGGAGAGTGAAAATAAAAATATCTCCTAAGTTGAGCAAAATGTTTCATACAATTTAATAATTCCTATCTCCTTATTATGCTATACTATACTATACTTGGGCATTATTACATATATTGTTAATATACATAACTTATAAAATTATTATTTACATTTATTATTATAAATTAGATATATGCCCCTCCGGGAAAATAATATATCTTCAACTATAGTAATATTTTTACTGTCTACTATTTACTTATATGTTTATTATAACTTAAATGTTTATATATTTTTTTTTTTACAATAAAATATCCCGCCCTACGGGCGGGATGATTTATGGGGTTTACCCCAAAAATATAATAAAATATAATATTCCTAAGTTGGGGGGGATGTTTCATTCCCCCGCTTTGCGGGGGATTAAATACATTATAATATAGAGGGCATATAATACAATACAATATTATGGAGAGCAAACTTTATATATATTCCTATATATCATATTTTTATTTAATATCTTGATGTTTTAGGTTTAATATCTATATTTATGGGATTTACCTCATAATATCTTGATATTCACAAAAAAAAAATAGAATATAGCATATAAAAATTTTATGTAAAAATTAGAAATGGGGGTATATATTTATAAAAATTTTTATAGATATAAATTTAGGTATATTATTACATTTAAACTAATTATCAGTTATTAATAAATAAAAAAATTTGGGAGGATAAATAGGGTTAAGTTAACCCGAGAATTAAACCTAAATAAATTAGGTTGTATTTATCCCCGCTCCGCGGGGAAAATTAAACCTCCCCCCGCATAGCGGGGGGTTCTTATTTATGGATAATTAAAGTAAATATTAACATAAGTTTTGATAAATAATAAATAAAGTTAGAAAATAAATATTAGGTTAAGTACAACTAAAGTTAGTAAATAGGATTAATAAAGGGTATAAAGCCTACCACGTAGTAGGAGGAGAGTGAAAATGTAGAGGGAATATATGGAAAATGGGGATATCAGTAATATATATATATGTGAGATTTATTCCATTGGTTTAGTTTAGTGAGGCATAACTCATAAATACTATAAACCCCGCCCGTAGGGCGGGGTTAATAGGTAAAATAAAATGAAAGATATAAATTTAATTACATTATTTAAATAATTTAATGATTTATAAATAATATAATAATTATAAAAATAATTAAAAAGTAAATATAATATAACTTATAAATTATATAAAGATAAATCAACCCCGCCCGTAGGGCGGGGTTGATAAATCCAGGATAAATAAAGTTATGTATCATATAAATTAAAAATATCTAAAAAAATATAAATTAGTTATAAATAATAAATATAAAATTAATATAAAAATAAATAAATAAAAGAATTCAATCCTTCTTAGGGAATATAAAATAGAAAAATCAATAAGATGATAAATCCCCCGCTTTGCGGGGATATATTTACAGTTAGGTTTGGAATTAAATTTTAAAAGTCTTATCCTATATTTTTTATTATCTCTGAATATATAAGACTAGCTTTGCGGTATTTATTTTTATAGAATGAAATGTGATAAAGTAAACCCCAAATAAAAAGGTGTAGTGGAAGGAGAGAGAAAAATAAAAAATAAAGAGGTATAAAAATTAATAGAAAAAGATAAAAAATATAAGTTAGAAAATGGATAGGAAAATTGAAGAATGAAATATTCCTATGAATAAGCCTGCCCTTCTTAGGGAAATTTATCTTATTCATAATCCCTAGGAGGCGGGATCATTTATAATAAACAAATGTAATTATTAAATAATAGACTAAAAATGTAAAATTATAAGGTTAAAAATAAATGAACGATGTAGAGAGAGAAGGAGAGAAAAGAAGAAAATAAATGAATATATAAAAATAAGCTCGACTTTAGATTAAGTTAAGTAAAATTAAAATAAGTAAAGAAGAGTGAGTAAAAAGAATAATTATTTAGAGATAGGAGAAATTAATACAGGTAATTCACTAAAAGTGTGATACTCTGCAGGTCTAGTTAAAATTAATTCTAAATCTGAATCTCTAGTATTTCTAGTTAAATTAGATTCTAAAAAATCAGGAGTAACTTGAATTTCTAAATCTTCATTTTTACCATTTTCTAATTGAATTAGTACACTTTTTAATCCAACAATAACTGAAATAATTGAAATAGCTGAACCTATACTACTTATATAATTTCAACCAACAAATGCATCAGGATATTGAGGAATTCTACGTGGCATAGAATTTAGCTTTCTATTTATAATATAACTATATATATTTTTTTTATTTTCTTTTTATTACATTTTAATTATTTATTTTATCTTTATATGGTTTATTAGATAATATATATTTTTTTTTATTATTTAGCAATTGCTAAAAAACCTATAATTACTTTAATTAATCCGATTAAAATCTGTTTAATTAATTAAAAAGTATTTTCATTGTATACATATATACGTTTATTTACTTTCATAATTGTTTAAAATAATTAAAGTTTACCATATATAGGATTTAATTCACCTTTTTCAATATTAATTATTAATTTCAATTATTATGAATGAAATTAACCAAACATTAAATTATCATTATATTTATAAGGTTTGATATTAATTGCAGTTTTTAATATATTATCTAAAGATGATTCATCCCCGCCCGTAGGGCGGGATATATAATCCCCCCCGCTTTGCGGGGGGTATGATTCATTTATTTATTTTATTCCTTTGGTCTTTCCCTTAATTCTTCAATTATTTTTTTTATTCTAATTTATCTTTATATTTTTATTCTATAGCTCTAATAAATGTTGTATAATTTTCTTTATCTATATCTATAATTGGATATGTTATCCCATTAAAATTTTTAATCTATAAATTAAAATTATAATCCATTATGTTTAATAGCTTTAGATAAATATTTATTATCATTTTATATACGAGGTATATTAATATAATTTTATCTTTTACTAATATTTAGACTACTTACAACATAAAATTTGTTATTTTATAAATTATTAAAATCTATAATTATATTTTATTTGAAATTAATCAAATCCCCCGCGAAGCGGGGGATTTTATTTCTTATATATTATATTTTAATCTCCATTATTTTTTATTATTTTTGTTATTATATAACTATAAGTTCCATATTTTCTTATCTTAATTTTATAGATATTTTTATACATAATTTTTATTATATTTATAATCTTTATTAATTTAATTATATATCAATAATTATGTTTAAATATTTTAACTAAAAATATTAATGTAAATAATAAATTATACTTTATGTACAATAATTTGTTATCTTTAGTTAATAAAATAAATAAAAGATCCCCGCCCGTAGGGCGGGGATGTTTAATGGGGTTAGGTTAACCCCCAAAATATCAAGATAAATATCTCAAATATATTTAACCCCATAATATCTAAATGTTTAATCCCCCGCTTAGCGGGGGATTTAATATCTAAATGTATATTATCCATTAATTACTGATTATAATTTATATTTTTAATTTATTCTTATAAAGTATAGTATAATTTATGTACATATAATTAATATCATTATATTTAGTTGAATATGATCAAATAAAGGTTTTATAAAAAAAAGAATGCTCTACGGGATATATACATATATAATAATATAATAAAGATAAATTGAATTTATAAGATAAATAGGAAAATTGAAGAATGAAATTAGGAAGATAAATTAGGATAAATTTACCAGGATGAAAAATAAGAAAATTAGGAGCAGATAAATGGAATAAATAACCCCGCCCGTAGGGCGGGGATTAATCATCATATATGGGGTTTTTCCCCAAATCATCCGGATAATAAATTTTATAATAGGTTACACCTATATATGGTTTTTTATAATTAATACTAAGTTGTAATAATTTTAGATAAAAATAACTAATAAATTTAGTAAGATAAATTGGATAAAAATAACTAATAAAATTAGTAAGATAAATCTGATAAAATCAACCTATAAATAGGTAAGATAAATCGGATAAGAATAAACCCCCCCGCTAAGCGGGGGGTTCTTATTTATCGGAAAATAAAATAAAATAAATTAATGACTAATAATATAAATACTATTATTAATTGTGTTTTGTCTTTTAACTTATAAAATATTTATATATATATAATATATATTATAAAACATAGATAAATATACCTATAAAATTTATAATTACGATAAAAATTAAGGGTTAACCAAAACCCATTAATAATTTTCTAAATTATTTTTATGAGTATTATATCTAAATAATATTTTTCAATAAAATATGGACTATCTCTTAATAATATAAAATAAATATTATTCTTCACGTATAGTATAGTCTCTGAGGAACCTATTAAATAAAAATATATTTATTAATGGTTACCTGCTGATAAACCATTAATTCTAAAAAATAGAATAAATCAATATTAATGTTACTAACTTTTATAATTAATTAAATAATTGAAAATTGCCCTATAATATAATGTGGGATAAAACCATAAAAATATTAATATATTATACCCAGCTTTATGGGGTATGAAAGATCAAGATAAATAATCTAGATCATTTAGGGTAAAAGAAATCAAAAATTAAAAAAAAAATAAAAATGAGTTAATATAGCTTTAGGAGATACCAGCATATAGTGAAGTTTTACTTAAGCCTAAATGTTGACCTAAAAAATGTTCCAATAGACTCCTTAGATAGGAAATATCTAAGGCCCCTGGACAGATCCGTACGAGCGCTTCTCAACGCATACGGCTCTTTGATAATATCCCGGCCTACGGCCGGGCATTTAATTATGGCATTAATGATGAATTTATAGATTTATCTTTTACTTTTCTGTGACTTTCTAATTAATACTTTTTTGATATTCTCTAGTCTATGAGATTTAACTTTAGTCTTCTCATTATTTAAATAATCTATTAATACATTATTAGTAGCTTTTATAGCTTTTAGTTGTCTAATAATATATTTGCTAGAATTATAGTGTTTTGTAGCTAACAATGAAAACTCTTTAGAATTAATAAGATTTTGTATGGCATTATGATTACAAAGAAATAGTTCTTTAATATTGGCAGTTTTAAGTTTACGATTGATATTATTAAGTTCTTTATTGAAAAATTTACGAAATAATTTAATAAGATAGCTATCAGAATTGGTATTTTTATTTATATGACAAGCACAATGAATTAATTGTTTATTCTTAGTATTAGCTAATATTTCCTTATATGGACTAAATTTACCCAAAGAATTAGGTAAAATATGGTCAACATGTAAATTATAATATCATTTACTATCTTTAATATTATTAGTATATATTTGATTAAATAAATCATATTTATGATACAAATTTTGAGAATAATCAACAGTAGATAGAGAAGAGTAATTAATTAAGAATTTGTTATCATCCTTGATAAATTGATCATCTTTTAGATTATAAGTTTCAAAATTAATAAGTGGTTTTTTGCAGATAGTGCAATAACCATTTTGCTTATAGTATAATTTAGCATGTTCTTTATCTAATAGTTTATGAATTTTAATTATTCATAAAATATAAGGTTTAGGATAAATAAGGAAACTATTTTCGTAAAATTTACAATTAAATAAAAGAAAACTTCAGGGAATATCTTTTATAAGATTAATTAATGATGGAACTTCATTGATACCACCACTAATATTCTTAACATGTAGATTTTTTCACTTACCTAAATGTTTTCTATATTTTTGTAACATATAACCATAAGTTTTAAGTCCAAATTTTTTGAATAAAAACATTCTAGTTCTTTTAAGGATGAATCAATCTAACTTTTTTCTTATAGTAGATTGTTTACCTCCAATGAAATAATTAGATCAATCTCTTATAAGAACACTTAATTCGTTTACGATAGTACCAATATCTTTATGAGTATTCTTTAAACTAGTTATATCGATAACACGATCTTTTAACTTTTGTCTTGCCTTACGTGAAGGATATACATAGGTACCTATTCAATTGGTTAAATTACCCCTAATAGCTTTAGGTGCTTTAATAATTCAATTAACTTTATAAGGTCTAAGAAAATGAAAAGTTCAACTTAGGTAGTCAAATTTTTCACCCATTTTTCATTTAATTATCTTAAAATTATCTGTTGAAATTTCTAATCCTCTTTCAGCTATAAATTCTTTGATTATATTCATTAGATGTTCGTTTAATTCTCCGCAATTATGAATTACAAGAAAATCATCAGCATATCTAACAAAATTAGTTACAACTTTTGTCATAAATTTCATGTAACTATCTCTATCATTTTCTAGTATGAAACCTTCCTTTTCAGGATGTATAAAACTACCTTTATGTCTACCTGTTTTGGGGTACGAATTTTTAATACCATCTTCAATGGTAGTTTGTAAACCATCAAGGGTTCAGTTAATTAACAAAGGGGATATAATACCCCCTTGAGAAACTCCTTTTATACTAGGTAATACACTCTTATCTATTTCTAATCTAGGTGCTTTAAGAATTTTAGGTAATAAAGTTTCAAATCCTTTTGGCATAGGTGTATTATCAATAAGTCATTGATGTGAAATATTGTCAAAACATTCTTTGATATTAGCATTAATAATATATTTTTCAACTAAAAAATTACGATTATTATCTGAATTGTAATTATTTATAAACTTATTTCCAAATGCAAGATATTTTTTCCTTAGATTAGGTCTACTTATATTATGAATAAGTAAATTTGCAACAGTAGCAACTGCCATTAGACAATCACGTCCAGGCCTAAAACCAAAAGAATAAGTGTCACCCATAGGCTCCATAATTGGTTCCATTACTAATTTTATTAACATTTGAACTGCTCTATCCTTGATAGTTGGAATACCTATCTTTTTTATTTTACCATTAGTTATAGGAATTTCAACTATTTTGATTAGTCCAGGTTCATAAATTTTTAAATTGGTTAGTTTTAAATATTTTAATAATTTAAATTTTAAGTTTAAATTATGTTTAATTATGTCATTATGATATTTATTAACGACAGTTATAGGATTATTTTCTATTTCTTTATACTCCTGTCTAAGTAATTTAGTTTTAGCATGTCCGAGTTTTGTTTTTAGTTCTCTTCTTTCAAGTTCTCTTTGGGAAAGTTTCGATTTTTCTTTCCTTTTAATTGCTTGATCGGTTTTACCCTTTGCTAAACCTAAAATATATTTAATCTTTTGTATTCTATTTGCTAAAATATTTAGTGCGGAACTTTTGTTGTCAACTTTAGATATATTTGATTTAAAGGCTATCTCATCTGTTCCTGGTATTGTGCTACCTGAATTTTTAGTTAGTAACTCTATAGACATCAATTTTCAAAGTAAAGATGTCATTATAAATCCTCCAAATTCAAGTAATTCTATAAACTTTTCATCTTTTAATACAGCATTTTTACTATATTTATGCTTTTTAATTAAATTATCACTTTTAATAGCTATTATAGTACTTTGATCTTTAATTAATTGAGTTATATTATTAAAATACTCTTGATTAGCAGGTCATAAATTTTTTAATAAATCTTTATGACTTAAATCTACTAATTTTTTATATTCATATGACTCTTTAAGATTTTTGATCATAGGATTTAAGTTATCTCCATTTATTTCTAAATTTCCTTGATTTCTTTTTCCAGAACAATAATATCTACATATTATCATGCTTTTATTTAAAGCATCCAACTTCAAATTTCCATAATTGCTTAGTGATTTATTGAAGTTATCCCATCAATTTATTAGAGGCCTTATTAATATAATTTTGGTATTAATATTAATATTTTTTGTTGTTATTTGTTTCCTCTTATTTTCTATATCCCTATTGTTATTTATTAAAGAACGGTGTATTTTAACGAATCTACTGTGCTTATAGTCGTTACCCTTCTTTTTAAGATCTAAGATCATATCCTGATTGAGGGGGTCATCGAAAGTAATTAAGTGAAAAATTACTGTATAACTTGAAACAATAAAGGCTCTCATCATAAATAATCTGATATTATTTGCATATATTATCTTTAATTTATGACCCGAATTATCGGTTGTGCTTAGATATCCTCCAACAGACAATACAACTGCAAAGAGGAGTCTAATAAATCTGAAGATCGCACGCATAGGTAGGAAAATTATATTAACTGATATAAACAATAGTCAAAAATGAATTTCAGCTCAAATTTTGTTATATTTTAAACCAAACATTGCTGGTCCTCAATAATAGTAACCTCCTATTAAACTGAATAATGCTCCCATTGATAATACATAATGAAAATGCCCAACCACGTAATAAGTATCATGAAATGCTACATCTATTGATGCATTGGAAAGCATAACTCCTGTCAATCCACCGACAGTAAATAAGAATAAGAAACCTAATGCAAATAACATAGGTACTGCTAATCTTACTTCTCCTCCATAAATTGTTGCTCTTTATTAACCTTAATCATTTCAGATTCTGTTATATTTCATATAACTAGCTAGTTAAATATTTCAATAATATAACTAATTTACCCTAAAAGTTATTAATACTCCATACTGGGTATCTTTGTTTATTATTGTTAAAGTTAATTTTAACTTTATACCATTACTGGCTTTTGGATTAAACCTTAAATAATCATATTATATTTCATTATTTTATCTTATAACTTAGATTATCAATGAGCGTCTAATCTCTACACTTTTACATATTTAATTTCTATATTTATGATTTAGCTCGTCGATTGACCTATATTTATTACTTATTTTAAATATAGGTTTTCCCCCGAATTTGCCCATTTATATTATTAATATAATTTTTCTTACTTAATATTTTTTTTATATTAATTTGTTGAACAGCTAATTTACAATCTTGCTAAAGGATTTTTTTTTATTCAACTAAAAATTTTTATCCCTGTGGGAACTGCTATTACCATTGTGAAATAGTTGATTAATCCTCTTAAAATTTATACTAAAAATACCTTATAAATAAATTAATAAAATAGAAATTTATATTTTATTTTTAATTTATCAAATCTATTTTATTTAATAGGGTATTATTTTTATATTAAATAAAAGCTTAATTAAAAAACCTTTCCCGAACTATACGTGCTATTTTCATAGCATATAGCTCTCCATTATATATATAAATATATAACTAGATCCCTTCATTACATTTAATAAAAAGATATATTTTATATATATATCTGTACGTTATAAAACTTGTATATTATTATAATTACTATGGATCTTCCGTTAACCTAATACTTTCGATATTAGGTCAATCCCAAATTCTTCTTAAACTTAAATATATATTTACGTAGGTCATTATATATATTTCTGTCCGCAGGATTAGTATTTACTGTGGACTTATTGTATTTTCCTATACATAATCAGCTACTATTATATACCAATATATATATATATTCCCACCTTAAGTGGGCATAACCATATAAATCTTAACTCAGGGATGAAATATTAAATTCCCTTTTTTAGACATGCTGTGGTCAACCTTAAATTACTTTAAGTATCTAAGTCTAATGTTTTACTTCAAAATATTAATTTATCCCCCCCGCGAAGCGGGGGTTTGATTAATCTATATAAATCATTCCTATTTATAGGTTGATTTTGGCGGTTTTACCCTTTAATCATCTTAGTCATAATTCCCTATACTTGTCATTATCTTTTAATAAAATTTTTATATACAAAATCCTTCCCCCGTTGTGCTGTGACATTAATTTAATTCCTAAAGGATAATTTTTGGATTTTTGGATAAAATCCATGAATCATCGAAAATTTCATTCTTCAATTTTCTATAATTTTCCCCGCCCGTAGGGCGGGGATGAATCATCCGGATAATTTTTGAATAAAATCCATGAATCATCGAAAATTTCATTCTGAAATTTTCTATAATTTTCCCCGCCCGTAGGGCGGGGTAGAATCATCCCCCCGCTTTGCGGGGGGGATAATTTTATAAAGGGTATTTATTATCATTCTATCATTATAAAATTTGATTTTATTTTTAATTAATAAAATAAAATAAGATTCGATTTTTTTATTAAATTAGAAATTTAATTTGTATAAAAATGATTTTATAAAATATGGAGCTATTTTAGGTTTAATTTTATTTAATTCTATACGATTTATATATATTCTATATTTATATTTATTTTTTTGTAAAGTAGTTTTAATACCGAATTTAGTATATAAAATATTTTGTATTAAAATATTTTCATTAATATTAAAATTATCAGTACATATAGTTAAACCTTGATTTTTTCTATAACCATTACCCATTATTCAATGTGCTAAAACTACATAATCCATATGATCTAATAAATCTAATTTTATACTTTTTCTATTACTATTTTCATAATAAAATATATTTTTTATATTATTTAAAATTACTAATTTACGTGTTGAAAATTGTATAGTATAAAATAGTTTACCTCTATTAATATTTTTAGTTAAATAAGGTATATTAGAACAAATGTAAGATAATTCACAAAATACTCATCATAAATATTCAAAATTATTTATTGATTGTTTAAATCCAATAGCTGGATTACAAAATTTATGTAAATGCATTCATCCATGAGATAATAACATACCAATAATCATACTTTTATGATATTTACTTAAAATTAAAGAATTTCTATCATTACGAGTAATTATACCTTTTTTTAAATTAAATGTTAATTTTTTATAATGAAAATTATGTAAAATCAAATCTTTACATTTATTTTCTTTAAAAGTTGAGAAGGATTTTTTTATATAAAAATTTGATTTTATTTTTGGGATAAACCCCATTAATACAATCCCCCCACTACGTGGGGGGGATTTAATTGGGGATATTATTTTGTTAAGATAAATTTTATAAATGGAAAATATTTGAAGGTGTAATTTATTACACATTAAGTTTAACAATAAAATGGCGCACGTAGCCGATGTGAAATAAGCTCTAGTATCAATATCTAATCCTACTACATACATATGGTGCTAAGTATTTATTGTTTATAACATATATACTTATGGACTATATCTTATACTTACTGATAATTAAGGATTAAAATAAAACCCATGAATCATATAAAATAAAATCCATGAATCATTTAAAATTAAACCCCCGCTTCGCGGGGTTGAATCATCTAAAATTTAAGTATGAAATTTGAGATTATTAAAATAAGTATCACCACATATAGTCTCTGAGGTTTCTTTTTATATGACTAAGGATAGTATATATAAATAAAGTTACCAGCTGATTATTATATTTATTTAAATTATAACTTTAAAAATATAAAATAAAGTATTAAATAATAACAAAATTTTCAGCTTACAGTGATGTTTTATTACCTTAAATTCACATTCAAGGAAAGCCACAATTAGACTTCAAACTAAGAAACCTAAAAGACCGATTGATCCCATAATTGAGATAGACGAGCATACCTTTTTAGCGGATGCTTCCCCTCACAGATCTGTACATGCACCTCTCGATGCATACAGCTCTTTGCCAATACTTACTATAAGTATGTTAATTATTATTAATTAAATAAAACTATTTTGCTAAACCTTTCAAGTATTTTATAAATTTATTTTTATGTTTATCATCCACATAAGCTAATATTGCTTTATCTATAAATTTAATTATACTTGATATTCCCACTGATTCGTTATTATCGATTATATAATTAGTAAAACATTTGTATAGAAATTTATCACTTATTGATTTAATATGGTGACATTCTGAGTGAATTAATTGTAAATTATTTTTACTTTCTATAAACTGTTTAGTTTCAATATTATGTAAACTTATAAATTTAGGTATTATGTAATCAAGTTCTATATCTTTAAACCTATTTATGTTAATTGATTTGTAATTACTAATATTGTAATAAATTTTATGATATTTATTATCTATACTAACATTATTATCTATTAATATATCATTATTAATATAATCAATATCATAGGTAGATAAATTAGTTAGATTTCTCCAATTTATTAATTCTTTGTGACAGATAGGACATTTAAAGTCTTGTTTATATAATAATATAGATTTTAAATCATTTTTAACTTTATTTATTAATATTTGCCTTAGTACATAAGGTTTAGGATTAATTAAATATGATGTATATCTAATGTTATTATTTACATTGAGTATATTTAGATTTGTATTATAATGTAAATCTTCTAGTTTAGGTATTTTAACAGTTTTTATACTCTCTTTATTTCCAATTTTATCTACATAGGATAGTGAAATTTCTCTTTTTAAAGTTCCATCATTATTTTTGAAATATTTAGTAAAATAAAGAGAATATGATTTGTTATATTTTTTTCTTAAAAATTTACGGAATCTTTTTAATACATATAAATCTAGATAGTGACGTAAATTTGTTTGTTTAGGTCCTGGTGAAAAATAATTAGATCAACCATTTATATAGATGATTAATTTATTAAAAATAGAGATATCATCAAATCTAGTATTAGATAATGAAGTTATATCTTTAATATTATTTCTAAATTTAAGAGTAGAATCCTTAGAAGGATATAAATATGTACCTCTTAAGTCAGATAATCTACCAACTATCTTTCTTCTTGTATCTAAAATTCAATTAATTTGAGTAGGATTAATATTATGAAATGTTCATCCTAAAAAATTTAGTTTTTTATTAAAATTTCATTTTATTATTTTGGTTTTATCTTCAGATAATTCCAAACCTCTTTCTTTTAAAAAGTTTTTTATACCAACTATAATATTATCTAATGATTCCTTTCCACATGAAATGACAATGAAATCATCAGCAAAACGTGTTAAATAAGTAGCTTCTTTTGTTAAAATTGATAAATCAGATGGATATTGATAAGATATATTATTATTATTAAAGTAATAAAACTTATCAGGACATATTAATCTATATGTTTTTTTTTTATTAAAATTAATAACAAAAGAATTTTCAATACAAACTTTGTCTAATCCATTTAAAGTTCAGTTAATAAGTAAAGGAGAAATTATACCTTCTTTAGGTATTCCTTTAGTATTATCTTCTGCTTTAGTAATAATTTTATAATTATCTTCTATATCTATTTTTTCAACTATATTAGTTTTTAATATTCTTTCTAATAAATATTCATAGCCTTTTGGCATAGGAACATTATTTATTAATCAATAATGACTAATATTATCAAAACAATTATTTATATCAGCATCTAAAATTCATTTAGTTACATAATACATTTTTTTCTTTTGTTCAATAGCTTTATATTTGTCATTATCAATGTTAATAATACCTTCTCTATCTTTTTTTGAAATCATAGATAAACTATTTGGTTTTATACTTTTTACCAAGGTCTTATAACTTAATAATTTTACCCGCATTGCGGGATTAATCATCCCCCCGCGAAGCGGGGGGAATAAATTTGTTTTATTATTGAAGGTATAGTATAAACGGTTATATAGTTGACAAATAGCTTGGAAGGAATTACGTCCAGGTCTGTATCCTCATGAATCTACATCTCCTAATGGTTCCATATAAGGTTCCATTACTACTTTTAGTAACATCTGTATTCCACGATCTTTCATAGTTGGTATACCTAATGGAGAAAGTTTTCCATTATTATTAGGTATATATACTCTTAAAATTTTATCTGATTCATAATCCTTTAATTTTAAATTTTTTAATATTTTTAAAATATCAAATTTTAAATTTATATTATTATTAAGTTGAAGTTTTCTTAAATCATTAAGATATTTAAGTGGGTCAACATCTATTTGTTTCAATATCTTCCTACTTTCTAATACCTTATTATTACCTAGAGATGATTTTAATCATCTCCTGTAATTTTCTTTTAGATTTAAATTTTCTATCCCTTTTCTGTTTATAGCTTGATCAGTTTTACCTTTAGCAATTGCTAAAATAGTTTTTGCTTTAGATATTACCTTTTTAAGTACTACTAATGCCGTTTCATCATTTTTAGCTGTTTTTAAAACTTTCATTAAACTTTTGTTATCTACACCTGCAGTATAGGCACCTTTAGTTTCCATTAATAAATTAACAGAATAAATTTTGTAAAGCAAACTCTCCAAGTTAGATTTAGCTTCTAGTAGTATCGGTTCTCATAATTCTTTCTTTTTTATTAGGTTTCTATCTATTTTATATTTTATGTTTTCTAATTTATTATATTCAATATTAAAGTCAGAAGAAAATTGGTTTATTGTTTTGATAGCTAGTAAATAATTTCCTAATTCTACATAATTATTTAACTTATTCTTGAATTTTACATCAAGAGTAGGTCATTTTTTGTCATTAAGACTACTTATGGCCTGGGGAACTAGTAATTGTTCCAATTCTCTTTTATTTTTATATAACTTATTTATATTGTTAGAGTAGTTAATTTTTCCTTCTCTTATTGATAAGTTATTAGTTGAATAACCTCTACGAATTATTAGTTTTTTATATAATCCAGGGTATAGTAAAGTAATTGACATTCTACTATTTATAGAATCTAACTTATAAAAGTATTTAATACTTAAATAAATTCCTCCCTCACATTTATTTATGCTTGATAAATATTCCCCATTTTTAGATGATATATTTATTTTTTCTCCTTTATTTAATTTACGATTCGTAAATTCTATCTGTAGCTGAGAATCCTTCGTTCCTATATTTTTTTCGTTTATCATTGGTAGAGTTTTCCGACTAAGACTCGCACTCTTTTCGGACCAATTGATTTTTAATGGATGCGTTAAGAAAGTCAACAGATTACTTCTTCTACTGATAAAGCTCGCTATATTCACTAATTGTGAATACCTGTGTAAACAGACTTGCTTAGCTATTCCTCAATAAGTACTCCTCTTACAAAAGAAAGTAAATAAATGCGGTAAGGCGCACGCATATAACATCCCTATTTCTCCAAATATCGGCTTCTTACTGTATGTAGATACGATATGTGATATTATTCCAAAACCTGGTATTATTATTATGTATCTTTTTATTCCTTCACTTTTTTTTAAGTGAGGTTTGATTTATTGGACTATTTCTTATATTTTTTATTTATATATTTATAGATTTTATTTTTATTTTATATTATACAAAGGTTATTATTATTATTTTATATAACATAATTTTAATTTATATTTTATATTTTAATATAAAGGTAAAATTTTATTTTTGATATTTTAATTTATGCCTTATATTTTATACCCTCTATTATTTTAATAATGAACATAAAATATAATAAGAAGGGATTTAATATCAAGAATCAAAACCGATAAGAATCAAATCCCCCGCTAAGCGGGGGTTTTTATTAATTGAAAATTAAATTTTTTGATATTTTTTTTATTTTTTCTATATCTTCTTTAGTAAATTTTATTTTATTTTGTTTTAAAATATAAATTTTTCTTAATAATAAATATTGTAAATATTTAAAAGAAACTAATGGATATTTATTTAAATAATTAATAATATAATAAAAATCATTAAAAGAATTTATATTAAATATATATTTACCACTATGGTGTATATTTTTAGAGTTAAGATTATTATTTATATAATTAAAATATAAAGGATTATTATTAGGTATATCATTATTAATAATTTCTGATGAATTATGGATAATTTTGGGGGTAAACCCCATGAATCATCCCCCCCGCTTTGCGGGGGGGATAATTTCAGAATTTAATGTTTTTTTTTTTATTTATAAAATATAAATGTAAATTTTTTAATAAATTTAAATTATCATTAATTAAATTTAAATTTAAAGTAAAATCTAAATTAGGATCATAATTTTTATCTAAAAAATAATGATTAATATTAATAAAAAAGAAACCAGAAGAATCAATAAAACCACATAATCAATGATTATTAAAGAAATCAAGAGAAGGATTATAATTAAAAGAAGAATATTTATTTAAAAATAATTTACCACAATCTTGTTTAGGATTTAATAATAATTTTATTAATAATTGATTATATTTATCATAAGATTTTAATTTATTATTAATTAATTCTAAAATTAATAATAAACCATTAGTTTTAGTTATTATTAAATTAACACCTTTTTTTAATCCATTAGCTGGTTCTTTATTAATTTTTACTTTCCCATAACCTATTTGTTTTTTTAATCAATAAGCTGCTGATATATCTTTTATATGTAAATTTATTATTAAATTATCATTATTATCAAAATAACTATTCCCATCTATTAAACCTGCTAAATAATTACCTAATTGTTCTTTATTTAAAGGTTTATATTTATTAGGTACATGCTCTGATATCCTTTTATTTAATTGTTTTGTATAACATAATGATCTATAAATATATAAATTATTTATAATATTATTGCTTATAGTCTCTGAAGATCTTTTATTTATTATTTCTAATCTTAAATTAGATTTATATTTTTCTTGCTGATTTACTGATATATATAACATTTTTACTCTTTTTTTTACTCATTTTAATTTTAATTTTAATTTTAAATTAAATTCCCCCCGCATCGCGGGGATAATTCTATTTATCCCCGATAAGCCGGATAAATAAATTTTTGAGCTTTTAAATATGTATTTATATACATTTCTTATTCTTAATTTTAAGTAATTCTCAGCATATAGCAATATTAAGAGGCATACATATACCTCTGGGTGCTATTATATAACTAAATTACTCTTCATAAATAACTTATCTTTTTTATCTCGTTATTTTTATTTTTTTTTTTAGTTATATAATTTGGACTATGTCTTTATATAAATATATATATTATTTCGCATATAGTCTCTGAGATTTCTTATCTAAATTTTTATTATCTTTTAATTTATTTTTTATAAAATTTATAATTTATAATTTATACATTTAGATAGTTATCTGCTAATTATTTATAACATAAAGTAAAATAATAATCTAATTATTGGGTAACCAAACCGCATAAATATAACCTAATTTTATTTTTGGGATAAATCCCATTAATACAATCCCCCCCACTACGTGGGGGGGGGGATTTAGGTTTTATTTATATAATTAATATTATTGTTTATTAATTAATATTTAATATTATAACTTTATTATTTTTATTTTAATAAAAGTAATTAAATAAATATAAATTTTTAGCATATAGCGAAATTTAAGATAAAAACAGTAATAAAACTGTTAATTTATCGATATTTAGAATCAACCCCGCCCTATGGGCGGGGTTTAATGAGACTAAAAAAAAGATAAATATCAAATTAGGCCACGATTGACCAAAGAATCCTAAGTATAGGGATATAATAAACCCCCTGCGTAGCGGGGGGATAATATACCGGCTATTGCTACTAGGGGTATATTAACAGTTAACTGTTATAATTCCTATTTAGTAGGTATTTTATCGACTGTACATTAAGCATCATTTCAGATACCCACAAGTGAGCCAGTCTGTAGCGATATCTAATACTACCGACGGTCTTAAATAAATAAATTTAATATAAGATTAAATAATAGATAATTATTATTTTTTTATTTACTCTTAACCGTTTTCACTTGCATTGCAATACTTTATGTTATTAATTTCGATAATTATATCACTAATAATAAGATAATTATATTAGGATTAATTAATCCGGGGTGGTAATTAAATAAAACATAAAATATATTATTCCTCTCAGAATAAATTAGTTAAATTTAACTACTACAGCCCGCAGCTAAGCTGCGGGCTGATATATAACTTATAATATCCCCCCCGCGTAGCGGGGGGCTTATTTTATCATATAAGTAGTTAATTATATTTATTTTCTTATTAGTGTTACATAAATATAATTGATTTTATATATCAAAATATATAAATTAAAAATTTAACTATCACTAGATATAAATAATATAACCTTAATATATATAAGGCTTAAAAGCGAGATAATAAGGATATATTTTATTAATATAGTCTTATATATTAACCTAAAAAAATATGAATAGAAATATCCCCGCCCTACGGGCGGGGATGTTTTTAAAATATTAAGTACAACATTTGCTATATTAATTATTTAGTCTTTATTTATATTAATTATTTTTATATAAGTATATAACTAATTTATATCTTTATTTCAATTCTTTTTAAAATAAATGTTGATTGCCATAGAGTGTTCAATCATTGTTTTAAATGAAAGCCCCCGGCACAGATCGTAGCATGCTACTCGCATAGCACTACGCTCCTCTAGTAAAATACTCAAATAATATATATACTGATAAATAAAATTTAAAATAAAATAAAATTTAAAAATATATATATATTTCCGTTAAAACGAAATTGAGATTGAATTATTTTTATAAAATTTATATAAACCCGGGCATATAAATTAATAAAGGGTTATATATCATAAATATTAATTAATACATATTAATATACATTCTATTATATCTTACTAATATAATTTAGTAATCTATTAGCTTTAGTAACTATTTTATTGTCATAAATTGTTTATAAATTAGAAAAGTAAGTACTAAGTAAATATTTATTTTTCATTAAACTTTTAAAAGTTATAAGATTAAGTAATTTAAGATCAGAATCTGAATCAAAATTTATATTTAATTTAACTTTATAGAATTAGACAATAGCTTGTAACTATTTAAGTATAGTTTTTCTATCCAGAGCAGTTTTAATTTTGTGACAACTATGATGTATGATAATTTTATTGTTATTATCATCAAGTATATCAGATATACTATAGTCAAATAAACCTAATGTTTTAGGAAAAATATGGTAAATTTGTAAATTTTTGTATAACAAATCACGACTAGGAAATTTCTTAATTAGACTATAATTTACAGGTTTTTCATTAACTGTATTTGCTGAATTAATATAATTATGGATGATTGATGGAAAGTAATTTTCCTCTATATAGAAAGAGTCATCAGCGTTAATAGAAAGATTAAGAGAATCTAAATCTAAAAGTATATCATTACAAATTGGACATATATTATTTTGTTTTGAAATAAGTTGAGATCTAATATCACCTTTATATGTATTAATCAGCATAGTCCTTTTAAGATATGGTTCTAGATTAGTAAATATACTATTATTTATTAATAAATTGGAAGGTTTTAACATAAAAAATGTAACATTAACCATAATTTCTGTTAACTTTTTAATGGAAATAGTTTTTTTAGTTGATAATGACTTAACTGTCATAGTATTTCATTTTTTCTTATTATTAACTTTATGAGTAAGTAAATTTTTACACATTAATGCATAAGAGTTTCTATATTTTCTATAAATTCATTTCATTACTCTACGAAAGGTGTATTGATCCAAATTCTTTCTTAATGGATATTGATTATAAGATGGAATGAAATAATTACCTCAATTATAAATTATTGGATTTATTAAATTAATAAATTCATAGGGTGTTAAATTACTATTAACAATACTTGTAATAGTTTTAATATTATCTCTAAATTTCTGTATACTTTTTTTTGAAGGATATACATATAAATTAGTTTTATCTGAAAGTCTAATAGATAACGAGTTAGGTATATCTGTTAATCAATTAACATTGTTAGGTGAAATAAAATGAAAAGTTCAACCTAAGAAATCAAATTTAGCTCCCATACTTCATTTGATTATACTAGTTTTATCTTCATTTAGTTCTAGTCCTCTTAATTTTAAGAATTCTTCTATTCCTTTTTTAGCTCTTATAGGACCTTGAGGATCTAAGCTAGTGAAAATAAAATTGTCAGCATATCTAATTAAGTGTGTAGCTGCTAACAAATTGGTTATTAATTTACCTCCTAATACCTTTGTCAATTCTAATCTTCCATCTTCTTTTTTTATAGATGCTAATCTTGCGTGATGGGATAGTCCATCTAGAGTTCAGTTTATTAACATTGGTGATATTATTCCCCCTTGTGGTACACCTTTTATATTGTCTTTAGGTTCTACCTTTGTTGTAATTATAGGTCTTAACATATCTATATTTATTGTATTATCTCAATTTAGTCATAAATAATTAGTTATATAATTTAATCTAGTTATGTCTTTTTGATTTTCATCTTTTTCAACTATTGTTGTTTTAAGTGAGTTATATAATAAATTTATATATTTAGATGGAAATGGTACATTCTCTAATAATCATTTATGTGATATATTATCAAAGCATCCTTTAATTTCAGCATTTAAAACATATTTTTTTTTACTTAATATTTTTTCTCTATCTTTAATTAATAAATTAGTTGATTTCTCAATTTTGTAAGAGCTATTAGCCTTTCTATGTTTTTTTGTTATTGTTGTATCTGTTAATTCTTCAGTTATTTTCTCTTTACTTAAAACTCCATCAGCTCTTTCTTTTGCTAAAGACGATTTTAATTTATTATTATTGACATTCTGAGAATTATAATTATTTTTACTAGTTAATATTTGTGATAATTGAGTTATAGCATGATTAGTACCTCTACCAGGTCTAAATCCTCAAGATGAAGTATCACCACAAGGTTCTAGATATGGTTCTAATATTATAAGAATTAGTTTTTGAATAAATCTATCATTTAATGTAGGAATACCTAAATAACATTTCTTACCATTAGCTTTTGGTATTAAAACTCTTAATACTTTATTTGATTTATAATTAATTAATTTACTATATTTTGATTTAGCTAACATATCAAATTTTAATTGATTATTTTTTACTTTTATTAAAGCATTATAATTGTTTATGTATTCTATAGGATCTTTCTTCATTAATTTATATTCTTTTTTAGCTAATTTGGTTATTAATTTACCCATATAATGACTTTTCAATAACTTTCTTTTTATTTCATTTGTTGTCGTTAATTTACCTTTTCTTTGTTCCGCTTGATTTGTGTCTCCTTTTTCAAGATTTATTATTTCTTTCATTGGATGTTGATTTAATATTTTTCCTATTAATAATTCTTTATCATTTCCTTCCTCTAAATCTCTTTTGTTAACTTTTATTGTTTTCCATATTTTTATATTATCATAACCTGGGATATTTTTACCTTGAGATTTAAATGTTTGTTCTATAGCAAAAATCTTTGTTATTAGTGAGTTAAAACTATTTTCTATATTTGTTTTTTTAAATGTTTCAGTTCAGAATTCTGGATTTTCTATTACATTTCTCAATGTTTTTTCTGATATATTACTATTTGTAAATTCTTTTCTTTTTGGAAAACTTTGTTTATTTTCAATTATTAAGTGTTTAGCTTGATTTTCTAAGTCTTTAATAAGATTTTTATATTCTAATATTGAATTTTCATTATTTATTATATTTGAATCTTCTAAAAATGATTTAATTGAGCTTAATTTATAATTAAGTTTTTCATTATTAAAATTATTTTTAACTTTAAGTTCAAATTTAAATTCTTTAATTACATTAGATGATATATAAACCGATGTCAAGAATTGTCTTAACCTCATCAATTTAGGTATACCATAAATAAATTTTGCATGTAAATCTTCATTATTTACAATTCTAGAGTCCATAAGTCAGGTTCTCTTGTTTTTAGGTAATTTATTTTGATATTTCAACTCTTGTAGTGCGGCCAGAGATAGTTCTTTCTCCAATTCTCAGTAATTACTTTCCAAATTTATTAGGGGGGTTCCCATTATCAATCCCGGATTTTTTAATTGATTATTATTTGTACTATAACTACGTCTATAAATTATCATATTTCTATGATGACCATATCTTTTTATATCTTTATTTTTTAAGATATAATTTGATATTACTTTTGTTTTACTAGTCGTCTGTTTCCAGACGATCTGAATCAATCTTTTTTTATTAATATAACTATTAATAGCAGATGTTAAACTAATATTGATCTGCAAAATTAATTCCATCCATGTATTTTGTGTGTTGTCCAAGCTTATAGCTTTCTCTTTAGGGAGTCAATATTTATATAAATTTTTATTATGGGTTATATTTAACATTGTTGTCTTTTGGATTATTTCTCCGCTTCTGTTTTTATTTATACTAACAATCATTTGTGTATTATTACTAACTATACCCGAAGTAATAAGATTGTAATTTATGACATATTTTTTAATGTCTGCCTAGTATTTAGAAGGTCAACAAAATGAAATCCATAGACAAAGGACTGTCATTGTGACTGAGACTTACTTTTTAAAGGTTTTTTATTAGTTAAATCACCAATAAAAGTATTGATATAAATACCAAATAGGTCTATTATATACACAATAACGAAACCTAACACACTTTTGTGAACGCGCACGTATAAAATTGGATCACCTCCTCCTGCTACTTCATAAAAACTTGTATTAAAGTTTCTATCTAATAGTAAAAGAGTTACACCAGCAGTTAAAACTGGTAAAGATAATAATAATAATATCGCTGTAAAAAATATAGCTCACGTGAATAATGGTGCATTTATCATATGTAAACCTATTGTTCTCATATTTATAAATGTTACTATAAAATTTATTGCTCCTAATAAACTAGAAATACTAGTTAAATGTAATGCAAATATAGCTAAATCAACGGATATACTTGAATGTGCATTAATAGATGATAAAGGTGGATAACAATCTTGTTTATAATCTCATATATAAAATTCTTTTTTGTATATTTATAAGATATTTTTGCTACATATTATATACTCTAATATCTTATTTTATCCTTACCTAAATTGGTTTTATTTTATATACTATCATTATTTCAATATATTACTATATTGTTCGGACTATTCTTTATAATTATTTTTATGTTTATTTTTTTTATTTCTTAATAATTCTTTTATTTTTTCTAATTTTAAATATTTACCTTTATATTTTCTATAACTTCTTTTTCAAATTTTAAATTCTAAATTTTTTACACCTAAAAATAATATTGTTTCGTCATTAGTTAAAAAATAATTTATTATATTTTCTATACTTCTTGAATTAGTTGTTTCTAATAAATAATATTCTAAATTATTTATTTTTTGAATTAATTCAACCCCCCGCATAGCGGGGGGGTTTAAATTTATTGATGCTTTTATACCAAATATTTTTTTTATACTATATAAAATTATTGGATCTAATTTTTTAATTATTCCAAAAGCATGTTTAATTATTCTATTTGATTTATTTACTAAATAAAAACTTCCTTCTGCTTCTATAAAACCTATTAATCAACTTTTTGACATTATTGAATTTATATCATTTATTGATATATTTTCTAATTCCCTTAAATTAAGTTTTATATTTTCAACATTTAAATTTGATTTTTGTAAATTTTCTATTTGTTTTATATTTTTTCAAATTGGAGATATATAATTTAATGGCATTTTATTTTCTTTAAGTTTTTTTATTATATTGGTTTTTTCTATTTTTGATAAATCTTTTCTATTATATATTAATACTGCTTTTCTAAATAATTTATAATTATAATATTTAGATGTTAATAAAGGATATTTATCATATATTGGTAATATTATATTTACTAAATTCTCTATTTTAGATATTTTAAAAGTTCTCATTGTTTTATCTTTACATATAATTCCTACTCCTAAATTTTTTTTTATTTTATGTAATATTTGTTCATTTTTTTGGCTTATTTGATATTTTAATGTTATTGAATTTTTATTTTTTACATAATTTATATTAAATATACCATCTCCATCTGTAAAACCTACTAATCATTGTTCAAAATTAATTTTTTTTTGTTTATTATTTTTATTTGATTCTTTATCTATTTTATTTACACCTTTGGTAGGTTTATTTAAATATTTTTCTTTTATTGAACCACTTATTTCTTTATTTTTTATAATTAAATTATCTAAAAGATGATTCAACCCCCGCGAAGCGGGGGTTAAATTTGGGGTTTCATCCCATGATTCATGGGGGGTTTCACCCCCCCCAAAATTATCTTCATTAACTATTTTTTTTTTCTCTATTTTCAGTTTCCTGTGAGTTTTTTAAAATTGAAATTAATAAAAGATATTGATAAGAATTTTTAGTATAAAATTTAAGACTCACTAATATAAAAAATATAAAGGTTTTTATTATTTCTAAGAAAATAACAAGACTTAAAGGTAAATAATTTATATCTAAAAATAATAAAATGACTAAAAAATAAAATAAACATAAAATATCCCGCCCTACGTGTTTAAGATGAAATATCCCCGCCCTACGGGCGGGGATGTTTAGGGATAATAAATAATGTATTATTATGTTAAGTCTCTGATGCATATTATTTAATATGCAGGCATATAAACCTATTATAAAATTTATAACTGTATTCCCTTTTAATATAAGCATATACGAGTATTTTATAAATCATTTAAATATAAAACCTAATTGAGGGAATATATTATTACCCAGTTGGGAATTTAATATAAATCAAAATGTAGATAAATAACCCAAAGGGTTAAATATTTGTAATTTATATTTAAATAAGGTTTTTCATGCATCGAATAATATTTTATACGGCTTATTTAAAACCGTTCATCCTGTTCCTGCACCTTGCTCAATTAAAACAGAAGCTACAATACATATTAATGCTGGTGGTAAAGTTCAGAAACTTATGTTATTTAATCTGGCAAATGCCATATCTGGACTTCCTAAAAGTATTGGTAAAAAGAAATTCATTTTTATATATATCTTATATATTAGATATATCCAATTTTTATATTGGTATTATATTTTTCAATATAATATGGACTTTATCTTCATCCTGTTATAAGGAGTATTACGTAAAGTCTCTGAGGATACTATACCTCGCTTTATGCGAGCATAAATAACCTTTTATCAATTTTATATTTCCCGAAGGCTGGTATTTTGATAAATATATTTATTTTCGTTCCCTGCTGATTGCCCATTTATTTTAATAATATTTCCTTTGGGTATTTAACCCAACTTAAAAATTTTTATTCTTATTTTTATAAAAATATTATTGTTATATTCATATAGAATATAATTATAATTTTCAATTATTTATTATCCCGGCCTATAGGCCGGGCATTTTATATTTTATTTTTGATATTTAACCATATTTAACAGCAAATAATAAAGTATATATATATAAATATATCAGTAAGATATACTCAAATATATTTCTGTATACAATTAATTGTAAACAAAAAAAATTAAACTACATAACTAATTTATGAAGATAATAAATAATTATATAAAACTTTAGGGGTTTACAGCATATAGTAATATAATAATAGATAATTTTACAATTTAATAAAAAATATATATAATATTAGTAATATAAACTTTATTAGATTAAAATATTAGAATATAATACTAAAATTAATATATATTATTAAGTGTTAATTAACACTATCCACGGCAATAATATATTTCTATAATAAATGAGTATGATATATTTATTTTTTATATAAATGATCTCAATTAAATGTTGTTCTTGTTTTATTTAAATCTTTTCTTATTTCTTTAGCTAATTTTATACATTCTGGATGTGTAAATTTATTTTCCTTAGAAATAGCTAATTTTATTAATTTAGATCTAACTTTATAATCTAAATATTTAGATCATAATAATGGATATTTATTAAAATAATTAATAACTAATTTTTAATTATCAATTCTATTTACAATTACTATATAAGTATAATAATCTTTAAAATATTCTTGTTTTTGTTATTTTTAATTCCTTTTTCTACTATATAAATTTGTATTAAATAAATTAGCTATAAATGTCATTATATTAAATTAATTAATATCTATTTTATTATTATTAATATCTAAAACTTTAGTATAATTTTGTCTAATTTATAATCTATAATAAATTGAAATAGATGTATTTTTTTATTTACTTATTGAAATATTAAAATTACCATCCGCATCTGTAAAACCAGCTAATCATCGATTAGATAATAAATCTGAGGTATCTATAGGTTGAATTTTTTGGGTAAACCCCATAAATATAACCTAATTTATTTAGGTTGAATTTTCCCCGCGGAGCGGGGATAAATACAACCCCCCGCTTCGCGGGGGGTTTAATTTTCTGATTAATACAACCTAATTTAAGGTTGTATTTTAATTAAATTTATACTTTCTAAAATTGATAATCTTATTTTTTTTATTAAAAATTATCAAAATTATCAGCTGGTGAATAAGATATATGGATTTTTTTCTTTTATAGTATAATCTTTTTTTATATAATTATTTATTCAATTAATTGCTCTTATGAAAGCTTCATATTTAGGCGTTCTATAATAACCATTAATTAATTCTAATATTTTATATGTATCTTCTATTTTTTTATATGTCACATATAAGCTTTCGAAGTTCTATTTCTTATTATTTTACCAATTTTAAAAATATTAAATAAATAATTAAGTAAAGGTAAATTTTTATCAACAAAAATAATATCAATAACTGGAGCAGATTTTAATTCTTTTGTTTTTTCTACTTAAATTGATCCATTTCCTTCAATTAAACCAGCTAAATAAGAATCTTAATATTCTTTATCAACCGGTAAATCTAAATTTCTAGATTTTTCTTTATTTATTATTGATGATTTTTGATATTCACCTTTGGGTAAATAATCTTTTATATGTCTACCTTTGGCTAAATCTTTATTTACTTCTTTAAAGACTAATCTATATTGCTATTTTACCGACTCTACCTGACATTTAATTAATTTAAATAAATATATATAGGAAAATATATCATACATTCTATATATAGAAAATATATTTTCTTTACCACTCTGGATGGAAAACAATTTTGCAATTGTATCCCCCAAAAGAACTGAACGTACATGTCACCATGTATTCAGCTCACCAAAGTAAACAATTAGATATAATCTTATGTATTTTATTATACCGTTAATTATCTAATTGCGCCTCTAATATAATCCCTGCTAAGCAAGATTTATACTCGTAAATATTATGGTATATTTCACAATGACATCATAAATGTATTAACACCTTATTTTTTATGTTATAACATTTACCTCCTTTATAAATGGGGTTTATATGATAAATATGTAACCCCTCATATATTCCTTAAATTTTTAAATAAGTTTTATCACAATGTGTTCAAATTTTATTTTTTAGATTTATATAATTTAGTTTTAAAAGATGAGTTTAAACCCATAGCTTTAAATTTATTATAATTATTAAAATCTAAAATTTTCATATAATCGGGATGAAATGCATGGATATGAGATAAATTATCAGGAATAAGATAATGTTTAGTAGATAATAATTTATAACTATTACTAGTGTCAACAAGATATATACTTTTAACTTTACCACCATATCTAGATTTATCCCTAGCAAAACCATGGAAAACTCATTTAACGTTTTTTAAATTTATGTATTTTATATGTTTTGAATTTAAATTTACATGACTATTATGAGTAGTTAGGAAATAGTTTTTAGCTATTAAATTTTTACCTCAACGTCTATGTTTTCTATGAGCTCATTTTCAAATTAAATTATAGATAGCATTTCTAACAGTATTTCTATAATGAGATGAATTATCTAAATTGTAATAATTATATCATCCACTTATTATAGGATTAAGTTTAGCGATTAAATTATAAGAATCTAAATTTTTAGATTTATTTAATATATTTCTTACTTTATCTATAAACGCAAGTACCTTGTTTTTATTAGGATAAAGAGCTATACCTCTACCATTAGTATGGTGTAGATAAAAAATATATTTATAATGTCTTCATTTTTCTTGATATTTAAATGTATAACCTAAGAAATCCAGTTGTTTACCTTTATCCTTAAGTCTAAATAATCTTGTTTTTTCTTCATTTAATGTTAATCCTCTAAATTCTAAAAATTGTAAAATAGCAGGTTTAACAAATTTTAATAATATATACTTAGATTTTGCTAAAACAACAAAATCATCAGCATATCTAACATAAGCTAAACCTGATGCTATAGGAGAATTAGTACCATCATTCAATTTAACTAAAATACTTTTTTCTTTACTTTTTATAATAGGATAAAGAGATTTAATTATAGCTTCTTCTAAACCGTTAAGAATAAAATTAACAAGTGTAGGGGAAATGATACCACCTTGAGGTGTTCCCATTTCAGTTTTTTCAAAAACATTTATATCTATTACACCACTTTTTAATCAAGCTTTAACTAAAATTTTTAACATTGGATGTAAAAATAAGTTATTTAATAATCACTCATGATTAAAGTTATCAAATAATCCTTTGATATGAGCATTAAAAATTCAAATTTCTTCACTTTTTTGTTTAAATAAGAAATTATCAAAATTAGATTTACGAGTATTTATTTTAACTTTATTTAAATGATACGTATTAAGATAAAGCCTTAATTGGGCGATAGCATTTTTAGTATATCTATTAGGTCTAAACCCATAACTATGTAAATCACTTGTTGATTCAACTAAAGGTTCTAATACTAAATTTATGAGATGTTGTAAGGCTCTATCATTCAAAGTAGGTATACTTAAAGGTTTTAGCTTTCGACTATTTACTTTAGGTATTAATACTCTTCTAATAGGTTGAGCTTTATAACTTTTTGTGTTATTAATAATACTATTTAATCATGTAACTAAATCTAAATATAAATTTATATTTTTTTTTCTATTAGTTAAAGCTATATTATCAATACCTGGAGTATTAGAATCTGTAGATTTTGATAGTTTTTCGATAGCTAATATTCTAAAAAATAATGATTTACTTAAAATAAATTGTTGTTTATAAACTTGTTCACTGTGTATACCATAAATTTTGGCTAAGTTACATAAATTTATCTGCTCTTTGAAAACCTCTTTTTCAATAAGACTAATAATCTTATTGTTAGGTCAGTTTAAAACTTCACCATCTACCAATATTAGTCTCTTAATTTCAGCTTTAGATAGCTTAAATTCCTCCTTGACAGTAGAATAATTCCGTACATTTATTATGAAACTCTTACTAAGGCATTGTGAATTCAGCTTTTCTCCAAATAGAACATTTTTTGGCTGATCTATTATATTTCTATAAAAATCAGTATCTCTAGCATTACCTAGAGCATTTGCTTTTTCACTTATCTTGCCCCCGTGAATGTTATTAACTTCTTGTCAGAAACTTGAAACTAATAAGTCATAGACATAACTAAAAATTTCTTTTAAATTATCATTCAGATAAATTACAGTATCCTTTAAAATATATCAAAGTAAATATATTGTGTTCTCAATTTTTTTCAGTAATTTACCCTTTCCGAGGTTCCCGCATTTGATAGAGTTTTTCTTTGAATATAGATTATATTTTATATTCTGAATTGTTGTTAAGTCCTCTTCTGTGTTGGTATTGACCTTGTTTGTGGTTTTGAAATGTACACATTCATTTACATCTCTTACAATTATATGGCCTCCTGATAGTTTTATATTTTTTAAAATATTAAAATTGAGAAATCAGGATATAGCTGAACCAATTTTAAAATGAAGATTAACTTTCGTTGAACTTAACATAATTACTAAAGCAAGGGATAGTTTACTAAATCCAATTCCCAATAATCAGATTATTCTCCATTTCACACAACCTTCAAAGACTACTACGTTGAATAGCCCTCATGTGTTTATCCCCACATGTAATAATATTATACATATTATTAAACCACACAATGAGTATATTTCAATTAATCTACCGTTAACAGAAATTAAATAAATAATTATCTGCTTTGCAGATATATCATTTGAAATATAAAAAACTCTACGACTACGTCGTAAAAATGCTCCTATTAATACCGGCATAACAAAAAAAAAATAGTAGGCTAAGTCTAGGAAAGTCGCCCTTCCTACTCGCCTCCGAACCGTACATGATAGTTTCCCATCATACGGCTCTCCATGAATATATATTAACCTCAATAATTTCCCCGCCCTACGGGCGGGGTTGAATCATCCCCCCCGCTTTGCGGGGGGGATAATTTTTATAGTCTAGTTTAACTACATTTCTTACTCTTCTTACGGCTAGTTGCCTCTTTGAAGATAAGTTTATCTTTTTCAGACATTCTTCCTCCATGAAGTTCATCCTTATTAACTTCGCATAATGGAAACCTCCTTCCTTTTAATTGCACCCTTTTGTTATGTAAAAAAGTCTAATTTCTCTTTCTTATTTCCTCATTTCTCATCTTTTATAGCTATAACATTATGCATTTCAACATTTTTACCCTAATTACAAATAATACATTTTTTTTTATTAGAATTAGTAATTTTACTACTTCAATTTTCTCTTATTTTTTTTAAGGGTTAGAAAATTCATAATTAGTTTTTGCTCAACTAACTATATTAGTTCTACTAAAGGACTAAGGTCATCAATGTCCTACTCTTTTAGAGTTAACATTTATTCCTAAATCTTTACCATAAGTTGCTAATGTTTTTTTAGTCCTAAATTTACTAGCTAAAGTTAAAGCACTTGATCCCTTCTATAACCAATTGATCTTAGCTAAATTAGGTATTTTGTTACTTACTTAATAATTATTATTAATAAATCTTATTACGGTATTATAATATCTAATTATATCAATATGATTTTAATTAGATCCCCTCTAAATGTACCTCTTCATTTGAAAAGAGTATTTTTTTTGGTACAGTTATTATCTAACCCCTTTAGATCTTTATCTTTTTATTTTGTCATTATTATCGTAATATAATTACTATCTAGTTTTATTACGTCTATATATTAATTTATTATTATTTAAAGCTATACTCTCATGTTGTTTTTCATTATCCTCTATATTTTTTTTTTAAAAAACCTATAAACTTAATGGGGTTTATCTTAAATCCGTTATTTGTGTTTTTTCTTAATTAAAACTTAAATGTAAAGTTTTAAAAAACTCATTAACTACATCTAATATTGTTTTAGCTAGGGTATAACTACCCAGGACACCAATAACAAAATAATCAGCATAACGTATATATTGAATATAAACTTTAGTTATAGAACTGCAAGGGGTTTTTTAATAAATCTTAATAGTCTTAATAATTCCTTATATTGAGGATGTTTAAAATCATTAAGTCCATTTCTTTTAGCCTTACAAACTTGTCCATAAATATGATTATATTCTGCGTTATGTTTAGTTAATCTATTTCTATTATAATTTATTATTAGGTTTTCCATTAAGATATTAAATTCATGTAACATAATATTAAATAATAACGGATATAGGATATTACCCTGTGGTGCACCTTATAAATTATAGTTATAAAGATAAGCAAACTGATTCATAATTCCACTCTTTAACATAGATTTAATCAAAGATAAGTTCTATCACAAGAAATTTTCTTTTTAAATATATTAAATAATATATAATGATTAAATTTGTCAAAAGCTTTATTTAGGTCAGCTTATATTACAAATCAACTATTTTGAAATTAACCTTATAAATCTTTAATAGCAGGAATTAGACCCAATTTGGGTTTAAAACCAAAGCTACAGTTTATAAATATTAACTAAAAATGAGGTTCCATTATTTAGTAAAATAGCTCTTTGAACTATTATATCTCTTGGGGAACCTACAACTAAAGGAAGTTTTTCTTTCTTTTCTGATATGAGTATCATTACTTGACGTTATGGTTGTAACTCATATTTATTACTTTTTAACCCCTCTATTAAAGAGGTAAAGTAAGTAACATTTATTCCATCCAAAGTTATATTATCTATACCCGGTGTCATATTATATTAGCAGGCTTACTTTTTAAAGTTTCATATGCGAGGATTAAAATTATCATTGAAGCAAAATATCTGATATTGATAGGTATTTCTTTATTAATATTATGCATACTATATACTTTGCCACGATACAAAGTATTGCTACTTTTGGCTTTTGTATTAATATTTTTCATAAATAAGATATTCACTGATTCACTTTATCATTTATAGGATCCCCTGATAGCGGTTTCCTATATATCATCCACTCTCACGGAGAGGAGATAATTTATTAACTACGATTGAATCTCCGTTACCTGAAGTCTAACGACTAGGAACTCATAGAGTCCCCTTAGGTAATCCCGAATTCTTTATTACTGGGCTGTATTGTTTTAGGATCTTGCAATGTATGATTTCTCCTCTTCTATTTGAAGTTGTATAAGATGACTGGTACATAAATGCATTAATGATACTACATTTATCTATCTTACGTACCATCCTATATGGTAGGTCCCATAAGTGACTACTACACTGTATCAAGTTTCTTAACGTATCCTTAACTTTACTTATATAAGGTTTGTTGTCTTTCTACAAACCCATTCCGTTAGGCTTAAGTGTTCTACTTTCATAGATGAGTTTGGCTCAACCACTTCTAACGTAATTTACTAACCTTTTACCAGTTGATCAGATGTTATTTATTAAATAACATAACCCTCGTAATAAATTAGACGGCGCACTCATTAATATTGCATGTCCTGTTACTATTAGTAGAGTAACAGATAATACCTTTTATTTTATTAAATGTTCTCTCTAAACTGTACGTGATAGTTTCCCATCATACAGCTTGCCAGAATTACTTAACTTTACTTTACAGACCAGGTCCCTCATTAAATCTCATAAGTTTACCCTCATTATGTTTAATATTATATTGTTTACATTCTGGGATCTGTTTACTACTCATCTTAATTTGTCTACTAATTTAGTAGTTCTTTGTTTTTATATCTGATATTTTCTATTGATGTATTTCAACATTTTTATCTGAAATAAAAAAAATAAAATAAAATACTTCGCCTCAAGGAAACTTTTTGTTATAGATAGCATATAAATTGCTTTATTTAATAATTCAAAAGGATTATATATATTTATAGAGCTTTTATCATTTATAAAATATTTATGGTATTTTACGTGCTTAATATTTGAGAGCATACTCTTTATATTAAACTATAAATCTACTATTTTTTCCTTTTTATCTATCTTTCATATTTTTAGATCTATTCTATATTTTTTTATTACTTTTTTTTTGTACTTAACTTGTGTTTAGGATCTAATGTTAAAACACAGGAATAAAACAAAATATAATATAGCCTATATAAAATTTATTAAAATTTGTAGCTATATTATAGTACCCTAATTATTCTCTTGCAATACGCAGATAAATCATTTGTATATTTCTATCAGATTAATGTATATATCTACCAGAACTTTTAGGTTTCCAGGTATATTTCTTACAAAAAATTTTTTCAGCTAATTCCCCCGCCCTACGGGCGGGGTTGAATCATCCCCCCCGCTTTGCGGGGGGGCTAATTCCTTTACTATTTCTCCTATTGGAGCGTTAATTAAAGGTCTAGTTATTAATAGGGTAATTTTTTACATATGAATTTTTTCTAATTATAGGCCGTTTTGATTGATGTGTTACTCATTTATTATATTCTAATAATTTAGTATATTTAGTCCTTGAGTGCGTTATTAAGGTTTTTTCTTCATTTAATGATTATCCTAAAGTTTTAATTTAATTTTTAAACCCTATTTAATATCTATACTGTTTTGTTTTGACTCTATTACTCCAATCAATACATCATCGGCGTATCTTACAAACTTTAATTTTTTATATTATGGGTAAACAGCTTTAAAAGCTCTTACTTCCCCTGTTAAATTTACTCCTCTAATCTTTTTTCGATTAGATTGTAATTTTGTATTTTATAAGGTTATTGCTATTTTTTATATTCTGGATTCATCTTACGACTTGTCCCTATATTATATAATTTTCCTAAATATTATAAAAATGTATATAAAAGATAAAAAACTATATTTTATAATATATGACTTAAAATAGAATTTTGAGGAGTCCCTATATTTGTTTTGAAGTAAGTTCCATTTTCATAATATCCAGCTCTTAATTTTTTATATACTAAGCTTATAAAAGCTGGGTCATCTATACCTTTATTTAGTTGTTCTATTATAAGATTGTGAGGTATTATATCAAACATTTTGATATATCTGATTTTTTATATCCGTTTACTGAGGGTAAATAGTTACAAACATGTCTTATTGCATCCTGACTACCTAAATTAGGTATGTATCCTAATTAATATTTACTCATACTTGGATCAAAGATTGCATTTAGCACCATGTTCATAGCTTGTTGTACTATTTTCCCTAGGTGTATCTATACTTAAAGGTCTGTAACCCCCTTTGGGTTTTGGTATTTATATTATCCTATAAGGGATAAATTTCATTTTTTCCGTACCAATTTCATTGGATAAATTTATAAAATAATTTTCATTAATTCCATATAATGTTACCTAATTTATACCTTTTGTAATATTTCCTGATTTTAATTTTATTATTTAATATGCTGCTTTAAGTACTACTAAGTTATTAATTATATGTATAATATTTTTGTTAATTTAAGATGTATCGTCTCTGTTTAGTATTGCTAATTGTTCTAATTTTATTAATCCTGAGGGATTAGATGCTTTAGAACTGTAATTCCTACGTTCCTTCAATTATAAAAAAAGTTAATATTTTTATTACTATCTACTACGAACGCTCCGTTATCTCAACCCTTTCGGGTTTCAGATAATCCCGAATTCTTGTTGACGACCCATGTTTTACTTAGGTTCTCCAGCAGTTTGCCATTACTTATGGTTACCTCTACTAATTTTGACTCATTCCAGACCTCAATGTATAATCTAGAATGTAGTAGAGCTTTCTCCGAGTGAGATGAGGGAATTATAACCCTGATACTGCCTTGTGAGGAGTTTATTATCCTAACCTTATAAAACTTAGCTCCGGTATTTTCTTTCTACCCCGTTTTATCACATGCTATTTTCCCATTAGAGTTGGCCTCTACTTGGTTAGTGATATGCTTTACGCAACTTAAGTTTAAGGTCAAAATGATTACGACTAGTTCCCCTAGTGAGGTCATTCAACAATTAGACGGCGCACCATTGAATAATTGATTATTTCCATTTAAAAATTGAGGATTAGGTCCTGATAATTGTAGGGGTCAGCGTTATACAAGTTTATATAACATTCCTATATTCGTTATATTCCTCTTCTTTACTGCCCTCTGAACTGTACGTGATAGTTTCCCATCATACAGCTCGCACTCAAAATGATTCGCTTATTTAGATTTTATATAATATCCCTTAAAATATTTATTCTAGTTATTTTTTAATAAATGGCCCCGCTTAGCACGCCTAATTTTATCCTCCGACATCTTTCACTCCCTGGGAGTAAATTATTTTGTTTCGTCTCTTATTTATTTAAGGTCCCCTGTAATTTTATTCCCTTTATGATTGTGTTTATTATGATATTTATATAATGGTATTTGTTTACGTTTAAAAATACAAATACAAATACAAATACAAATACAAATACAAATACAAATACAAATACCTGCAAATTGATTCCAAATCGCTGGGTTACCTCTTAGGTTTTTTCCTCTTACATCCGCTACTTGACGTAAATTATGCATTTCTATTTTATAAGTAGTATTACATATGACATAAGATTCACCAAAGGATGATTCGGTAAGTTTATTTTATCATTTTTCTTTTATAATTTTTTATACTTTTTTAACTGGTGTATTTGTATTAAAATTATGTGTTACTTTGTAATTTTATGGTAAATTTAATTTCATATCTGTGTTAGAATCTCTTAAATATTTTTCTAACTTTTTAAAGGTTTTAGGTTAATTATTTATTTTATTGATTAAATTAAAGCACATTATGCTTGAAGCCATCATATAATATAACCTAATTTATATTTATTAGTTACAAAAGTATAATTATTAAGAATACCATTTATTTTCTGATTATTTTATCTAACAATTTTGTAATCCGATTAATTTATTTAATGTGCTTGAGCCTGAAGCCTTAATTTCCTATTCTTATTTCTTTTAACTATTTTTTATCTAAAAATCCTTTCTTTAGTTTTTCAGTTGGAACATAAAGATGCATATGTATGTTAACTACTGTAGTTATACTTTTTTTGATTTTTGTTTAATAGGAACTACTAGTATAGCTCTTTTAGGTTTTTTCATTGTTACACCTAAAATTTATTTGTATTTTATTAGTTAATTTATTTTTGTTTTAGATTAGTTTAAAACTAAACCACACTTTCAATTAATAAAGTTTTCATGTAACTTTTTAATTTAACACTATTATCATAATTTACAATTACTAATACTACTAAATTGTCGGCATATCTTAAATATCTTAGAAATTAATGATCCATTGAATCTACATTTAAGACTGATCTCATCTGTATTAGATATTATTTTGCTTCTTTATATTAACCTATTTATAAAACCCTAACTCTTCTATTTTTAAGATAAAAATAGTCAGGATTTCTTTTTCTATTCTTCCCTATTTCAATATTAGTTTTTATTTATTCCATATATTTATCAAAAGCATGTAATACTATATTACATAATATTGTACTTAATACATTCCCTTAAGGAGTACCTTTTTTTGATATTGAAATAGTTACATTTTATACCTACACGTATCCATTTATATAATAATGCTATTGTCAAATGACAATTTATATGTTCTTTAATTTAATTCATTAATATATTATGTGGTATACTATCAAAACATTTGGTGATTTCTCCTTGTATTACTCATTTATATTTTTAATTTGTTAAATATAAATCTTTAAGAGCTGTAAGTACCGATATTTTTCGTCTTAATCCATATTAAGTATTTATAAATTTAGGTTATAAAATAGCTTATAAAATAGATGCTAACCCAGCTTGTACTATTTTATATCTAGGACTACTTATACCTAAAGGTCTCATTTTACCATCTCCTTTTGGTATTTATATTATTCTTAAAGGAACTGGTTGATATTTACCTGATTTTATTTTTAATCAATAAAATCAATATTTTATCTGAAATTAGTTTTTCTATTAATGAAAAAGATATTCCATATAAAGTTAAACCATCAACTCCTTTAGTAATTTTTATTGGCTTTTTACTTATTGAATTGTATGCAGGCTGCAATTCTTAAAAACGGATCTATTAGAATATTTTTTTTATTGTTATACTATTTATTTTTATCTTCATAAGCTTTTAATTCATTAATTAGAATGGCGGTTAACAAAGTGATTTTTCTTACTTTTAATGATGATTAATTAAAATCTAAAGCTTTAGTTACATACATTCTTAATAAATTAACATTTTGACTAGATCACTTCGTGTTGTATCTATTTATAGATATGTTCATATTATTTCTAATATTACTCACTACTATTGATCCTCCGTTTGCGCATTATAATTTTATATTAGAGGCGCTTAAATCCCTTCTTAATTGTATGTCTTTTTTTTAGTGCCTCAAACCTTAGCTGCTTGCTTTACTATATTTTTTTTATATACATATTAATTTATATGACAATCATCCTTTTCAAGAATAATATATACGATTAGAAATATATATTACATTAGATGATATATTCTGTCTATAATCGACTTGAGAATACAGGTTCATATTTTCCTTGTGTAAAGTATCAAGTTTGTTAACCTCAACATAGTTTGATTCCATAGGGTAGGAATATGATTATGTCGATTTTACTTTACCTACCCATTTATTCCCTGCTATACCATTTATACATTTATTAGATAATATAAAGGCAGAAATATTGGAGATACATAACTTTTTATAAAAAAAATTCTTGAATATGTATATGAACTTGCACAGATTCACATCAACATACAACCGACAAAGGCGCACCTAATCTTATTATTACTGACATTCCAGTCGCTACCATTGATGATATTAAACCATATCCTAAATATAATATAGCTATATCTTTATGTGATGTACTATATAATCAACGTGTTATTTTTGTCATTTATTATTTTTTTTATTTTTAAACTATTTATGCTCCATTTTATTTTTTATTTCTTACTTACTTACCTATATTTTTTATTAAAATATAACCTACATCCTTTTACTTTACCTACCTAACCTCAACTTTTACATTCTTTCTTGTTTTATTCCCCCCTCATTTTATTCTATTCATTATTTACATTATGTATCCTTTTAATCAACCCCCGCCCGTAGGGCGGGGTTATTTATCATTATTTTATTTTTATCTTTTTTCTTTATTTTCCTTTTCTTAAATTCCTTCTCTATCTTTTATTTATATCTTTATTATTTACTTTATTTTTTTTAATTAATCATCCTATTTAAAAATATTTTTTATAAATTTTATCTTTGATCCCTTTAAATATTTAACCTTTAATCATAACCCCCCGCTTAGCGGGGGGGTTCTGATTCTTATCTGATTAATCATAACTTAATTTTTTATTTTGTTTAAATTTAATTTGATTTATCTGTTAATTTTATCTTAAATAGGTTCTTATTTATGAGGTTTACATTTATTTAATCGGATTTGATTTTTCAATAATTTTCCCCGCCCGTAGGGCGGGGATGAATCATCCCGGCGTCGCCGGGATAATTTTGGGATTAAATAAAACCCATGAATCATGGGGTTTCACCCCCAAATTTAAGATAATTAAATGATATTTAAAATAAAATATCCCTTCAGTTTTGTTTTATCCTACTAGAGGCATATAATATCCCTCTATATTTTATTTTTCCTATATTTATTTTTGGTTTGTAACATCCCCGCCCGTAGGGCGGGATTTTATATCTTGATATATTTTTCTTTTAATTTTTATTCTAATTTGGTTTAATAACTTAAACATTTATTAATTATAATTTTTATACTTAGATATTATTTTATCTTATCTAATATATGCCCCCCGCAAAGCGGGGGGTTATTTTGATATTTATTTATATATAATAATCTTACCTTAATATAACTTATCTTAAATCTTAATTTTATTTTATCTTATCTTATTATTTTTTTACTTAATGGGTAATTAACTTTATCTTTAATAATCATTATTAATATCTAATATGATAATATAAATTGATATTAATATAACCGGTTTTATTTATCTGATTTATTAACCCCGCCCGTAGGGCGGGGATGATTCTTCTTTTACATCTTTTCTCTTATTCATTCTTTACTTACATCTTTTCTCTTATTCATTCTTTACTTACATTTATTTTATAATAAATACTTATAATTATTAATTCCTTAAATAATAGCAATGATTTTTTAATAGTAAACTTTATATACAATACTAGAACATTAATTAAAAAATAATACTCATAAAATATACCCCACCTTCGGTGGGTAATATTAAATAATTGTTTTTATTTTTATACTTAAGATAAATTCAATAAAGTGGTTTAATTTTACTATTTATTTATGAAAAAAAAAAATAAAATGATATACCAAGAAATATAAAAATAATATTGTTTTAAGAGTTAATTTTAATAAAAATTAATAATAGGAATGATTAATAATATGATTCATCCCTGGGGATCTATAACCCCGCCCGTAGGGCGGGGATGATTAATGTTTTACATCTATTATCTAAAAGATGATTCATCCCGCTTCGCGGGATAAATTTTAGGTTTTACCTCTGATTAATCCCGCCCGTAGGGCGGGGATCTATTATCAATGATCAATTACCTTTAATTTACCCGCCCTATGGGCGGGTATGATCTATCGGATTAATTTGGGGTTACACCCCTTGATACATCCCTTCCCCCACTACGTGGGGGGGATTTATTATCCCTAGATGATATATTGGATAAATAATTAAATTTTTTTACTATTAAATTAAATAATTGTATAAATGTTATTAAATATCCTTAGATTATTATTTCTTATTTTTTATATAATAATTAGGACATAACATAAAGGTTAATATACCCACATAGTGGGTGAAAATTTAACTAAATATTATAAAAATATAAGTTAGTTAATAAAAACTAAAGAGGATAAAGTTTAATATTTTAATAACCACTAAAAAATATCTTGATGTTTCATAGGGTTTACCCTAAAAATATCTAAATATTTAAATACATCAATATTATTAATCTTGATATTTTTTCCCCATTTATGTAAAACATGAATCATGGTAAAATATCATATTAGATTTAATTATCGGATATAATTTATATTAATAATTAGAGTTATTAAAAATAAAAATTTATTTTAAAATATACCCTAAGTAGGGTGGGATGTTTAATGGGGTTAGGTTAACCCCAAAAATAAATAAATATCTCATATAATATTATATTATGTTATGTTATATGCCCTCCGGGGGGATGTTATATTTTAGGAGATAAATATAGTAATTAATAAATAAATATAAAATTAAGATAAAAATAATAAGAAGTAAATCAAATCCCCCGCGAAGCGGGGGATTTGATATATGAGGTTTAGTTTACTCGAAAATAAAATCAATTATTTTATTTTATTAAAAAAAAAAATATGATTCGATTAGATTTATTCAATAAGAATAATACCTATAATTAGTTTTTATTAATTCAATAAAAATCAAACCTATAATTATATTTTATTAATCAGATTAAATTTAAATAAGTAGTAAATAAATAAAAGATAAAAGAAAAAAATATAAAGTAATAAAATAGGGAAAATATAACCTGCCCCCACATACGTGGGGGCATAAATATAATTAATAGTAAGTTACATATATCGTTAATTTTATATTATATCCCCTTTAGATAATCATATAGTATATTATCTATATTTTAATTTATATTATTCCCTTTAGATTATTATATAATATATTATCTATATAGTCTTATACTATATTATCTATTAATATATATAAGTTTATAGTAGTAGGGATTATATGCTCTTAGGTTGAGGTGGTAATAAAATAGAATAAATATATTATTAATACAAATAAATAACTTAAGTAGAATGTAAATTAAGATAAAATATTTCCCCCAACTTAAGGATGTTTCATAGCGTTTGGTTTACCCTAATAATAAGATAAAACTAAATAATTAATAAAATAAATATTGAATATCTATATGTTTAATGGGGTTAGGTTTACCCTAATAATATCTTTATGTTTTATAGGGTTAACCCTATAAATATAAAAAATATAAAAAATAATGGGCTACCTTAAATAGGTATATTAAGCTAATTAAAAGTAGGGGATTAAACAGGGGATAAATAAGATAATAAATAATTATAAGAAAAAAATAAGAAACAGCTAAATAAAATAATTGAGTAATAATAATTAAATTATCCCCCCCACATAGTGGGGGGGGGGCGATATGTATATAAATTAAGTGTGATTAATAAAAATATAAGAATATACCCTATTTAAAGATAAAATAAAAATAAATAACCTTGCCATACTTAGGGGTTGATAAATTGATATATAATATAAATGAAAAGTTTAACCTTATTTTTACCTTTTATTAAAATCTAACATATAGTCAAATTATCCCCCCGCTACGCGGGGGTTAAATTATAATTAAACTTATTTATTATTATTTTTATTTTATCCCCCGCTTCGCGGGGTATGAAACATCCCGCCCTACTTAGAGATATTTTATTGTTATTTTACATTTTTATTTATTATAATATCCGTATATAATTTTAAGGCATATTATTTAATAATGTTTAAAGGATAAAAGTTAATTAAGTTTAAAAATTAAACAATAAAAATCTTTATACTTTTTATATCAAATTATAATTTTATTTTGAAAATTTAATAATTAACCCCCACCGAAGGTGGGGGGTATAAATACAAATAAATTATTTATTATCTTAAAATATATATATTTTTTTTACATTAAGTTATATATATATAAACTTTATTTTTAATAATTAATACCTAAGACATAAATTATATTTTTTATACTAATTTTAAATATATAATAATTTTAAATAAATTAAAAAATAATTATAGTGAATTTATTTAATTATCCCCCCCGCAAAGCGGGGGGATGATTCATGGGATTTATCCCAAAATTATATAAAATTTCATTCAGAAATTTTCTATGATTCAACCCCGCCCTACGGGCGGGTAAATTATTAAAGAGGTTAAAATATAAAATCTAGGGAATATAGAATCTAAGGGATATAAATCAAAGGTATAAAATACCAGAATAGAAAAATAATAATAAATTTATAGACCAATAATAAGATAATAGATTCCCGCCCTACGGGCGGGGATGAATAATCGGATGATTATGGGGTTTTTCCCCTAATTATTCGGATAATAGACTATATATAATAATAATCCTACTCAATTTAGGAATAGAAAAATAGGAAAAATTTATATTTATCTCGACTTTTCTTTTATTTTGGTAAACCAAATCTGATTCCATTATTTATTAGGGTATCCGTAAAATACCTGAAAATTATATAATAATAATTTCTTAGAATGTAATGTAATGTAAAATAAAATAAAATATGGTACAAACTTATAGTAATATACTTATATAACTAATAATAATTTAATAAATTATTGATAAAACCTCAGATTAATCCCGCCCTACGGGCGGGGATAAATTATAAAATACCTACTTAAGATTTTAATGTAAATATGTTTTAATAAAAATATAAACCTAAATAGTAAAGTAATAAGAAATTAATTAATTATATATAATAATGTATTATTTATTAATTTATAACAAGCAACTTTAAAGTAATAAAGTACGTAGAAAGAAAATAAGATAATTATATATTTAACTAATTTATAACTTACCCTTCCATATTTTTATATCATACATATTAAATAAATGTAAAATATCCCATGTTTAATGGAGTTTTATTTAATTTACGCCATAAATATAAAATTTTACTATTACCTATTTATAGGGAGCTTTATATATCTAACCTACTTAAGTATATTAAATAATCGTATAGGATTATATTATTAATAAATTACTATAACTATAAATTTTAGGTAAAACCTCAGATTCATGGGTTATATCCAAAAATAATCTAAAAGATGATACATGTTTTACATTTATTTTAGGTTTTACCTCAGATTCATGTTTTACATTAATTATTATTAATTTTTATTTTGGGTAATTATATGCTACCTCCAAAACAGGGATATAAGAATATTATTACCTACCAACTTAATCTAAATAACTTAAAATATAATTATTTATATGAGTTTTTAAAATCTATAATTTTATTATTTATATGAATTAAAAATATCTATAGTATAATAATTTATAAGGGTATATAAATCTAAAGAATAAAATAAAAGTCAAGAGAAAAATAAAATAAAAAAATAAAAATAAAAATAAAAATACCCCCACTACGTGGGGGGGTAAATACCGACCTTAAAATTAACCCATACCGAATCATTAATGAAAATAAAAATGAAAATAAAAATGAAAATGAATATAAAATAAAAGATACCAACTTAGGGGATGATACATACCCCCCGCTACGCGGGGGGATGATAAATGGGGTTTTTACCCCAAAATCATCTTATTGATTATTTATCTCAATCATCTTATTGATTATTTATCTCAATCATCTTATTGATTATTTTAAGTGGTTAAATAAATATACCAAAATAAATTTTAAGGAAAAATAAAATAAAAGATCAAGATTAATTCTTGATGTTTCATACCCCGCGAAGCGGGGGATAAAATAAAAATCTATTAAATTAGTATTTATTTTTATTTATTAAATATTTAGACTTAACTTAAGGAATGAAATATCTAAACCCCACCTTAGTATGAGTTAAATTAATTATTAGATCAATGGATAAATTAATAAGATGAATTATATAGAGAATAATTAAGGATTATAAAATGTTATAAAAGAATATGCCCTACTTAGGTGAGTATTTTAGTTTATAATTTATTCTTTATTTAACTTATACTTATACTTAAAAATATATTATTAATCTATTAATTAAAAATAAAAAAAATAATTATTATAATAAACATAATAATATTAACAAAAGATATAAATTAATCCATCAACATATAAGTAATATAAAAAATAATAACCTATAATTAGGAAGAATTAATAGGGGATAAACCCCTAAAATTAGGAAAAGATAAATGTAGATTAACCCTAAAGAATAAGAACCCCCCCGCTTTGCGGGGGGTTATGATAAATAGAATAAAATTTAATAAAATATAAAGAATTATTTATATACATAAAATATCTAATATAAATAATAATAAAAAATAAAAATGATAAAAGAAATAAATGTATAATAATTAATAAAAAGTTATGTAAAAATATAAAAGAAAAAAAATAAAAAATAAGGACAAATAAGGATAATAAATATGCCCGCACGTATTGTGCGGGCATAAAAAGAATATATATATGAATAAAATCGGATTTGATTATAGGAAAATTTAAATTAATAAAAATTAGATAGATAGATATAGATAAAATAAAAAATGGAAAGAAAACATAAAAAGGATAAATGAATAAATAAAAAAGAATAGAATATATACCCACCTTCGGAGGGTGTTAATATAAAGGATTATAAATTATAAAATATTAAAAATAAATAAGATAATAAAATTAATAAAAATAATAAGTACAGAATAAGATAAACGATTATTAGAAGTATAAATTAATCTAGAGATACCAGAACTACCTAAAACTTTAAGTAAACCATTATCAATTAATTCATTTAAGTAACCACTAAATATTAAAGTTTTTCTAATAATTAAATTATTAATTAAATGATCAAAATAAATACGTTGATTTAAGTAATTATAAATATATTTTTTATATTTAGTAGGTATTTTATACATAAATTCATAAATATAAACTAAAGATAAAGATAAAGATAAACCTAATATCATTGGTAAATATTTAAAAATAGTAGGGATAGTAAATTCGATATCTATAATATTATTATAAGATGAATAAGGTAAATTAAAATTTAAATTAAAAATAACATTATCTCTAAAATAACCTAAAAATATACTATATAAAGCTAAAATAGTCATAGGAATTAATAAAAAATAACTTTCATGTATATATGTATATATATTTTTATTAGATTTAGGATTATTAAAAAATGTTAAATATATAACTCTTAAAGAATAAATTGCTGTTAATGTCGCTGATGTTGTAGCTATAAAATATATTATATATCCACTTAATGTATAACTACCATATAATGTTTCTATTATTATGTGAACTAAGTAAAATATATCTCAATTAAGATATATAGTCTCTTTCCCAAACCGTACGTGATAGTTTCCTATCATACGGCTTTCACCGTATTATTTCATAATAAAAACTATAATAAAATTTTAGCCATAATGGGATTATTTTATTTAGATAATCTATTAGAAAAATGAATATTCATATTACAGACAAATTCTACATAAAGGTATTTGTTCCTTTTTATTTTTATAATTAATTTATAAACTGGTGATAGATAAGATTTAAAATTAAAATCTTTTAAATGTTTAATATGATGAATTTCAACATTTAGTGAACTACCACATATATTACATGAAAAATTAACCTCCCCCCGCTACGCGGGGGGAGGTTGATTCATCCCCGCCCTACGGGCGGGGAGAATTTACCGGATGATGAATGGGGGTGGGTTCCCCTCAATAATTATACAAAGTAGCTAATGATTTAAGATTTGATGAAAATAATCAAGGTATTTTATTAAAAATAAATATTTTTAAATATCATATATTTATTTTATAATCTAGTTTTACAAAACTATATATTAAGGATATATTATTTATATAATAAGATATACTAAAAATCTACCAAATTGATGTAAAACATTAATCATCCCCGCCCTACGGGCGGGGTTGAATCATCAGGATAATTTTGGGGGGGTGAAACCCCCCATGAATCATCCCCCCCCGCGTAGCGGGGGGGGATAATTTATTAAATACTTTACTACGAGTTTTTAAAAAATTTTTAGAAGCAATTAGCATAGCATAAAATTGAATTAAGTAATAATAAATTAAACTAATTAATTTATCTTAATTAAATGCAAAAGAATAATAATTAAGATATCCTCTATAGATATAATTATATAGATATAATATTAGTCTATGAGAACCATCTTTTAAAATTAATTTAAGGTTTGGTAAATAACCTTTAATAAAGTTATTATCTCTTAATTTATTAAAAATAGAATGTATTGTAGCTTCTAATATTATTAAATAAGATATATTATGAGATTTACCATTTTTATGTGTTAAATATGGATGAGTATTAATAGAAATAAGAGTACGTAAAAATGTAACTTTATCAACTTTAAAATTAGTTATATGTGTTTAACTATGACTTAATAATAAGTTAATAGTATTACAATAATCTTGATGTTTTATTTTTTATTTATAAAGCTTCAAGATAAGATCCTCTTACACGAATTAATCAATAATCAGCATATCTAACAAATTATAAATTTTAATAATTAGGATAAATAACCCCCCGCTTCGCGGGGGTTGAATCAGAGGTAAAACTTCAAATTAATGGGGGGTGAAACCCCCTATGTATCATCGATAATTAATATTATAATAAGATATATATCTAAGTTTAACTACTAACTTTTTTAATATAGATTTTTCTACATTATTCTGTATAGCTTTTCTTATTTGATATCTTGTTTTATTATATTAAGGATTTTTTTTAGCTTATTTTCCTTTTATTTAAATTAGATTTTATATTTAAAACATATTTGTCTAATTAATGGAGAAATATATTAACAAATATAAGACTTATAATAGATCCTTGTGGTGTACCAGATATAGATAATTAATGTAAAACATGAATCATCCTAGGAAAATTTCTAAATTAAAATAACCACTCCTTAAAATTTTCCATATTAAATTTGTAAATTAACTTACTATCTTCAATTTTAAATACTATAATCTAAATTAATAAATTTTGATCAATTGAATAAAAACACTTATAAATATCACCTTAAATAATACAATAAGTACCTTTAAAATTTGTAAAAAAATATCTTAAAGCTGTATAACCTCTTTTAAGAGGTCTAAATTCATGAGAATTGAATTATCTTAAAAAGTAGGCTCAAATATAACTTATAAAATCATTTTCATAACTTTTTGTACTAATTTGTTCCGAGGACTACCAATTATTAATGGAAGATAATCTTCATTATATTTTGGTATGTTTATACGTCTACCAGGGGTAAATTTAAAGATTAATTTTTTTTTTAATTATAAATAATCATTTTTATAACTTCTTTAGATATACCATATAAAGTTTAATTATCACTTTAAGGAGACATATAACCTGGTTTACTTTAAATATAAGCAATAATAAAATTAAATTTTACATAAAAATATAAAGATGATGAATGGGGTTTGGTTTTATTTAACCCCAAAATTATCGGATGATTCATGGGATTTATCCCAAAATTAACTAAAAATTCATTTATATTTTTTATTAACATTTTTATAACTTTTTAATGAATATTCATATAATATATTTAAATCTATTAAAACTTTATGTGTTATATTGTGACAGTTAAAAAGTTTAAATATATTATTAATACTTAGATCCCTTCTAAAATTGTCCTAGGGAAGACAGGACGATATAATACCCTTAGGGTAAATATTTTTATACATAAAAAATGTAAAAAATTGTACTACGGATCCTCCGTTACCATAGGAAAAACATTCCCTTAGATAATCCCGTATTTCCATTTATTGTGTGACCTGATTCCTTAGATTCTTCATTCATTTCTTTACTTATATTAAAATATAATATCTCTAAAACTCTCTTAATTAAACTCAAAGACAAAAAATTTAATTGTTTTAGAAACAACCTATAACAGTAATGTTGCCAACCTATTCTAGAGTCGATCAGAAATTGAAGTTCAAACAGTTTAGTCTTAATCATAGAATCTTTGACTAAGTATATAGGATATTTTACTGCTAAACACCCTAAAACCTTTTTGTTGTACATGCTATTTTTAGTTATGGGTTTTCCCCTTAACCTAAGTACAATGTCAGTAATATATTATAGAGAAATATTAAACAAATGGTTAATTTGTCATACACAATAAATAGCTAAACGGCGCACATCTTTTGAATAATATCCAGTTAAACCTGGTATAGCCATTAATGATAATGAAGCTATAAGCATAGATATATAACTATATGGTAAATAATTAATTAATCCACCATATTTACGCATATCTTGTGTTTCAGACATATAACTATGAATTATAGATCCAGCGGACATAAATAATAATGCTTTAAAAAATGCATGACAATATAAATGATATATAGCTAAATCATATGCACTAGATCCTATAGCTAACATCATAATAGCTAATTGCAATATATAAATTTGTATATATATATGTGGACCATATCTTTATTTATAAAAAATAAACTATACCACCCTTAAGAATATTTATCTCATTTAATTTTAAAATTAACATATTTATTTAAATTATTTACATCTTTTAAAGAATCATTATAAGAACCTAAAGAATAAAATTCTTTAATATAATTTAATTTTTTAGATTTTAAAGTTTTTAAAGGATAATGTATAAAATAATTGTCTAATAAATTTAATATTTGTGTTTTTTTTATAATTTGATATTTAAATGCTTCTAATTTAGAAGAATAAGTATAAATATTACCACCATAAAGATTAACAAGTGGATCAAATAAATATTTATTTTTTTGAGATATACTTATAACAATTTGTCTATTTTTATCATTAATAAATATAGAACCATCACTATCTAAAAAACCACTAAATCAACCATTATAAAAAGTTAATGGTTTAGCAAATTTTAAAGTAATACCATATTGAAGACATAATTTATTCATTTGTAATAATCTTATTGGATTTCTTATTTCTCCATTAATAGCATAAATTAATCTTTCTAATTTATGTCTACTATTTAATTGATATTTATATGCTTTAGAATTTGCTCTTTTATAGATTCTTCCTCCAAATTTATCTTTAATTAAATTAAGAGCTTTAACATCTCTATGATCTAAAATAATATTTAAACGTGCTGTTTTATTTTTTGATTTTTGAAAATGTCCATTCCCATCTATTAAACCTGCTAATCATTGATTAAATTTAGTATCATTATTCATTCTTAAATTTTCTTCTCATGATTTTCCTATAGGTAGTATTTCATCTTTTAATAAAAAACTATTTTCATTATTAAAAACAGATATTTTTTTTTTTATATAAAATATATTATTTATTTTATTACTTATATCTAAAATTTCTTTTTTCATTATTTTAATTTTATTTATATTATCATTAATATATTGATTTTCTAAATAATTATTGAAAATAAATAAAAAATCAAGATTAAAGATCAAGATAAATATCTTTATGTTTAATGGGGTTAACCCCCAAAATATCTTGAAGTTTCATAGCGTTTGTTTTACCCTAATAATATCTTGATGTTCCTTGGGGTTAACCCCTAATTTATTTATTAGGATTCTTATTTTTAAATTATCAAATATACGCATTGCTAGGTATTTAATTTGTTCATTATTATCTACTGATAATTCTTTTTTATTTTTAATATATTTTAAATTATCAATAATATTATTTATATTTATAATATTATTATTAAAATTATATTTATAATTATAGAAATTATAAGAATTTAAAGAAGTATGTAAAGATCTAATTTGTGTTTTATTAAAACTTAAAGAATAATAATTATCAAAATATAATATACCATATACAGGTTTTTTATAATAAAAATGAATAAGACTAAATATAAAACCTAAAAGGAGATAAATTATAAGAATGTAAAAATAAAAATAAATGAAAAATAAATAAAAATTAAGGGAGATGTAAAAATTATAACAGGAAAATAAATAAAATAAAAGCCCCGCCCTACGGGCGGGGGATATAACCCCCGTAGGGTATATATTTGGTTTTCCAAAAATGTTTTTATATATATAATAAAAACAAATATAGTTTATTCTACTCATTTTAACTTTAAGTGGGGTTATGAGTATAATAAATATCAAACGTATGGCCTCTGAGATTCCTACTAACTTACTTTTAATAAAATACTTTCATTGTGAGGACTTCATATAAAAATAATTATTCTTGTTATTAGTTATTTTATAATTCAATATTATAGAATATAAATATAAATAAATTTTTATACAGTACGTATGCATAGCATAAAATGATTTAAGTATTTTACTAATATAATTATAAAAAAAAATATAATTATGAGCTTTGGTTATCTGCGAATTGTTAATATCTATAATTAGATTTAATTTTTCGCATATAGTTTGATTACTAAATTTACAAGATAGTGATATATTATTAAAATAAAAATTAAAGTTAAAATATATCAAGGGATAAAAATTAAAATTGTAAATTAATTGAGCCAATTGACTCATAGTAGATAAAGCAATAACTTTTTTAATATCATTAGTAACAATAGCAATTAAACCACTAACTAAGGTAGTAAAACCACCAATAAATAAAATGAATAATAAAATAGAAGGAGTAAATTCAAGAATAAAAGATGATCTTACTAAAACAAAAACTCCACTACAAACCATAGTAGCAGCATGTAATAATGAACTAACAGGAGTAGGACCCTCCATACTATAAAGTAATCAAGAATTTAAAGGATATTGAACAGATTTAGCGGTAGCAGCAAAGAATAATAAAATAGCTAATAAATTAAGGATTAGAGAATTAGTATGTGGAGTTAATAATTCAATAGAGTAGAAATCTACAGAATGAAATAAAGCTAAAGAAGAAGCTATAAAAATAACGAATAAGGTATCTCCAAATCTATTAAATAATATAGCTGATAAAGCTGCTTTCATAGCAGCTAAACGAGTATGTCAAAAAGATATTAATAAATAAGATATAACTCCTACAAATTCTCAACCTATAAACATCATAATATAATTATCACTAAAAATTAAAATAGTCATAAATATAACAAAAGAAGATAAAATAACATAAAAACGATTTCTATTAGGATCTAATTTCATATAATCTAAAGAATATATTAAAACTAATATTGATACTAAACCTACTGGAACAATAACTACCATTGATAATTGATCAATTATTAAACCATATTTTATATCTATATTTCCTAATGTTATTCATGAACCTAAATTAATTAATATTGGTTCTTCATATATATAATATAAATAATTTAACATAAAATTTATAATATATTAGATATATTACCTCTCAATTTATAATAAGATATTAATAAACTTAAACCTATCGCTGATTCTGCTCCTGCTAATATTATTATAATTATTGCTAATATTGTTGCTTCTATATCATCATATATTTTACCTACATATATAATTTTAACTGTTACTGTTAATAATAATATTTCTATCGCTATTAATAATGTTATTATATTATTTTTACTTAAATAATATGTTAATAACGTCGTTATTAAACTTATCATATTTTATTTTTATTACCCCACTATAGGGCTTATCTTAATTCTTATTATTCGTTTTATTTATTTAATATTATGTTTATTCCCCTCTCTTATTTTCTTTCTTTTTTGATCTTAAACTTTTACCCTCATTATTCATCTCACTAAATACAGTAATTTAAATTTTTACATTTATATATTTTTTATCTTAGATAAATTTATTGTCTATTTATACTTTGTATTTCCCTTAATTATATATTCATTATAATATTGAACTTATTATTAGATAATTATAAATAAAAATAATAAGTTATGATAAAAAGGATAAAAATTAGTTTTGATTAATAGAAAATATTAAACCCCCCCGCAAAGCGGGGGGTTGTTTTTATTTTAATTATTCCTAATTCTTCATTCCTCCTCCTTTGATTTATGTTTAGTTTAATACTATTTTTTATTTTTAGTTAATTGGTACTTATTTATTATTTCTTTTATATTCTTATAATATTTTTATTCACTGTCTATATAGACATTATAAGGCATATGGTTATTTTTTATTTTATTATTTTTATGGGTTATCCTATAAAAATTATTAGGATAGGAATATCCTTTTTTATGGTAAATTTAATACTATATTTTATTAAATCTATTAATTATATTAGTTTTTATTACTTTATAATTAATCACCCCGGGGATATATCAATTTAGGGATTATATATGTAAAACATAAATATGATAATTATTCCTGCTTAGCCGGATTAATCATAAAATTTATCGATGCATCATCCCCGCCCGTAGGGCGGGGGTTATTTATTATTATTTTTGTGTTAATTTTTACATTTACCATTAAGTTATTATTATATCCTTATTTAATAGATATACTCTTATTAAATATTTATATTATTTTATTAAGTTAAGTTTAAGTTAAGATTAATTTTTTACATTTAACTTAATTAAAGTCCTATATTTGGATTTATTAATTTTATCAGTCTACGTGGTATATAAATTTATCAAATTTAATTATTTATTTGATTTTTTGGGGGGGTAAATCCCAATTTATATAATCCAATTTAATTTTTGGGGTAAACCCCATTAATCAAATCCCCCGCTTCGCGGGGGATTTTATTTTTATAGAATTAATAAAATAAATTAATATAATCTTTATATTTTATAATATATCACTAAATATCATTTAATTATTTTTACCCTTTCCCACACCACATAGTTAACTACGTTTTTTATTTAACCTTAAATAATTTTAATTTGATAAATACAACCATAAAAATTTTTAATAAAGATAATAATAGGATCCCATTTAATTAAATAATTAACCCCACCGAAGGTGGGGGCATTTATATTATTTATAAAATTTATATTTTACAAATTTTTATCTCATCAATAACCCCGCCCGTAGGGCGGGGATTATTTTGGGTAAAACCCATGAATCATCTAAAAGATGATTTACCAAACATCTAAATTTCATAATTTTATTTTAGGATTATTTGGGGGGAAACAAACCCCATAATCAACCGATTATTCTACCCCGCGAAGCGGGGGTTAAATTTTCCCCCCCGCGAAGCGGGGGGGATGATTCATGGGGGGTGAAACCCCCCATAAATTTTAGGATGATTCATGTTTTACATTAATTTTAGGATGATTCAACCCCGCGAAGCGGGGGTTAAATTTTATATTAACTCATCCTATTTATTTATTTTATATTAATAATATATTATATCCATAATATTGCCTACCGCGATATGTTATCTTACCCTCTGATGATTAATTTATTATTTTCATATTTTTATTTTTTATTGTGTTATATCCCCTCGATATAATATTCCCTTTATATTATATACCCCCCGCGTAGCGGGGGATATTGTATTATATTATATTATATTATATTATATTATATTATATCACTAATTATTAATTTTTATATAAGTTAATATATACTGTAATTATAAGTTGGTCAATGGTTAATTTTAATATTTGGATATTTCGTATATATTTATAAATTTTATCTCTCCTCTTTTATTTTTCTTTCAACTTTTATTTTATCTGAAACATCCCGCCCTACGGGCGGGATATTTTATTTAATCTCATATATTTTTTTTAAAGGTTAATAATGATATAATAACCTAAAACATAAAATAAAACATAAATAAATAAATAACCTAAGGTATAAACATATAATTTATCCCCGCCCTATGGGCGGGATTAATCATCCCGGCGTAGCCGGGGATAATTAATCGGAAAATTGAATTCTTCAATTATCCTATATATCATCGAATAATTGATCCCCGCCCGTAGGGCGGGTTATATCATCCTAGGTATCATTTTGGAATTAACCCATTTATCATCCTAGGTATCATTTATCTAAAACATTTATCTTATAATCTCTCCTCCTGGTGGTATCATCCCCGCCCTATGGGCGGGGTTATTTATGTTAAACATTTATCATCTTTTATATTATTTATGTTAAACATTTATCATCTTTTATATTTTTTATGTTAAACATTTATTATCTTTTATATTTTTCTGTTTAATAATCTCAAATTTCATACTTAAATTTTAGGATGATTCAACCCCGCGAAGCGGGGGTTAAATTTTAAGTTTATATAGTATACATAATTATTTTATTTTATCTTATACATCCTTATATTTTATTTTAAACATCTATATATTTTTAGGTTAACCTCATTTATATCCTAAATATTTTTATACCCTATGAAACATCTATATTTTTTATGGGTTTACCTAACCCCATAAATATCGATATTAAATTTTGATATTTAATTAATAAAAAAAAAAATAAAAATAAAATACTAAGTAAAAGTTAGTATAAGTGAAAAATTGGTTTATTAAAAACATAAAAAGTAGGTAAAAATTTAGATAAGATAAAATAAAATATCCCGCCCTACGGGCGGGATGTTTCATACCCCGCAAAGCGGGGGATTAAATAAAGTAATTATAATGCAAAGAGAGGAAATAAAAACAGAAGTAAACTAAATAAATTGTTAGCTATTATTATATTACTTATATCTTATAGTTTATATTAAAATTTATATTGAAAATTATTTTTTTATTAATTATTTAAACTAACTATTGAATAATTAATAACTTTAGATATATTAATATGCCTCAAAACGTATTTAATTTATTATTTATATATATAATTAAATATAGTTAATTACTATAAGATGATTTGGGGGGAAACCCCATAATTATCCCGGCGTAGCCGGGATGATTCAACCCCGCCCTACGGGCGGGGATAAATTATATATAATTTAATAACCCATATATAATGAATAAATATGATATATATAGTTAAATTTTATACGATTTATCATAACAAATTTTATTAAAAATGATAGATGATTTAAATAAATTTAAATATAAATATTTTATATATTATTTTTTATCTCATTAGGATTTGAACCTAAATAATTACTTTAGAAGAGTAATGTTCTAACCATTGAACTATAAGATATTACCTATACTCTTATATAAAATAAACTTACCCACCCATTTATTTTATCGGTATGATACATCAATATTATTAATCTTGATCTTTAATTATAATTTTACCTTTATCATAATTAATAATTATATACATATATCCAGGAGATATCATATTATATGGTATTATAGTTATAAAATTTATTTCCGATATAGGTATAGTTAATTTTAATAACATATTTTATATAATTAATTCCCCCGCGAAGCGGGGGATTTGATTATTGGGGTTACCCCTATTTTTAATTAATAAATAATAAAATAACTAAACAAATAAGGGATATTATAACCAAAAGGTGGGCATAGATATTTTTCTTATTTTATTTATTTTATTTTATATGAAACATCAAAATATTTTATTTTTAATTTATTCCTATTTTTACTAAATAGGCCGCTTATTTACTTTATAAATCGGTTTTTTACATTCTTTTTATTAGTGAGATATTCCCCTTCCTCTAATTTCCCATTACTTCTTTGGGTTTATTTTTTATAACTTTATCTTATTTTAATATTTTATTATCTATCTTTATTTTTTTTTTATTATTTTATTATCATCTATATCATAATCATATCTTATTTATTTATTATTTTTATTTTTCATTAATCCCTTTATTTTATTTATTATCTTTGTATCCTCAATAATAGACAATAATATAGATTAGATAAAAATATTTTTTAATAAATACTTTAAATTTATATATCTATAACCTATTTTTTAAATATATATACCGAATATATAGCTTATAGTTAAGTATAAATTTAATTTTCCCCGCGGAGCGGGGATAAATACAACCCCCCGCGAAGCGGGGGGGTTTAATTTTCGATAAATACAACCCTAATTTAATTAAAAACAAACATAAACATAAACATAAACATAAACATAAACCTTATTTTTTATTAATTATTGATTCATTTATATCTCTTTTTTTATTATCCTAGTATTTTATTTACTATTTTCTATTTATTTAGATGTTTTAACTGTATTTATTTATCTTAAAAATTTTAGATAGATCAAACCTATTTATATATTTTGATATTTATAGGATAAATCAAACGATATTTATAGGGAAAATCAAACCCCCCCGCTTTGCGGGGGGTTTGATTTTTATCCCCGGGGGGATTAATCTAACTTAAATTTAACTTATAAGGTTTTTATATGATTTTTTATCTCTTTATTTTTTATTATTTGGGTATCTAATTTTAAGTTCCATGTATTCAGGTGTTATTTTATATCTATATATTATTTTAATAAATTATTTGTATCCTTATTAGGGCATATTCCCGCTACGCAGACAGGCATTAAATTTATCATTAATTATACCCTACACTAGACATTTATTAGTTTTACATATATTATATAGCTTTACTTTATATAACTTTTTCTATTATTTATTTCCCACTATAATTATAACTATAACTACGTAAGGGGCATTTACTTAATTTTAACTTTACATAACCTTTTTTATATATTTTTAGGGAAAAACATCAAGATATTTTTATCTTGATTTTTCATTATTTTTATTTAGACTTTATCTCTTGATTAGACTTTTTTCTCTCCTCCCACTTCGTGGGAGGTATATATTAAAATCCCCGCCCGTAGGGCGGGGATGTATCATCTTATTGATCATTTAATTTTTTTTATTATAAACTAAATTGTTGTATACTTTTTATAATCATTATTATAAATTTAATAATGTCCTAAGAAGGATATCGGGAATAATACTTAATATTTTTAATAAAATAATCCTAAGTTGGGCGGAATGTTTCATATAAAATAAATAAAATATTTATGTTATTAAGATGTAATATAATCTGATATGATATTAAAAGGAAAATAATGGGGTTAACCTTACCAAACCCCATAAATCATATAAAATTACATTATTAAATTTAGATGTTTTAAGGGTAAAATCCCCAAAAAATATAAAAGATGATAAATGTTTAACATGAATCATCTAAAAGATGATTCATGGGTTTTAGCCTAAATCATCCCCGCCCGTAGGGCGGGGTTATTTATCTGAATCATCCCTAGGTGCCGGAATAATTAGATAGTAATTTATTTACATATATAAATAAATAAAGATAAACTTAAGTTGGTAAATAATACCCGCTTATTTATTAATTTAGCTTTAGTTTTATTTTTATTTTTATTATAATATAATCCCCATGATATCTCCTAAAGCAATATAATTTCCATGATATCTCCTAAGGCAATATAATCTTATCTTTTCTTATCATTAAACATTTTTTTATAAATAACTCTTAAATTAAGAAAAGATAAATCAAAAAACTGATTTTTATCGGATTTATTAACCGAAAGAGGGATCAAAGTAAAATCCCCCTGCTATGTAAAATTTATTATCATCTTAAATGCTATACATATTTGTTTTTTTATTCTTATATATTTTATTATTTTATTTTCTATTTATTTTTATCCCTTTTTTATTTTTTTTCTAAATATAATTAATAGGAAAATTTCATTCTTCAATTATCCTATATATCATCGGATAATTGATCCCCGCCCGTAGGGCGGGATTAATCTTAGGTAAAACCTTAAATTTATCTATCTTATATTTTTTTTGGTGAAATATAACCCCATAAAACATAGTGAATTTCATTCTTAAATTTTAGATGAATCATACCCCGCTTCGCGGGGGATAAAACATTTTGATATTAAATCTGAAACATATAGATATTAAATCAAGATATTTTTAGGGTAAACATAACCCTATGAAACATAAATATTAATAATCTTGATGTTTTATTTTTTTATTAATATATTTAATATATACCGATAGTTTGTTTTTATTAAAAATTAATTACACTAGGTATTTAAAGATAAAAAAACTAATAAATTCCAAGTTGATGTAAATAGTTAATATGAAAATTTAATTTAGAATAAGGATAATTTATAATATCCCCGTCCTTCGGACGGGGATTTATATAGATTTATATAAATAATGTCATAAATTAAATTCCTATAAATATAGAATAAATATATTAGTTATTAATATCTATAATAAATAAATAGATATATAGATAAAATAAAAATTGACCAAATATTAACTTTATTATAAAAATTATAATAATAATAATAAAAATAATAACTAAGGAATAAAATCCCCCCGCGTAGCGGGGGGCATATAAAATATAATTAGGAATCTTATTAATGAAAATATAATAAAATAACCATATAAAATACTCTAGTAGGCAGGTATAAATTTAAAAAGATAAAATATTTGCATATAATATAAAAAATTTTAATACCCTCATATAAGAAAATTATTTTAATCTATTTGGGGTACGGTTCCCATGATTAATGTTTTAGATAAATGATACCTAGGATGATTAATGGGTTAATCCCCAAATGATACCTAGGATTATTAAGATAAATAACCCCGCCCGTAGGGCGGGGATCATCCCCCCTGGGGAATAAATAATCTATTATACTCGCATTTTACTGTTAACTAGGTCATATTTAATTTTTCTTATTAATATAAATTTCATATATATATATAAGATTTTTATTATTCATATTCAATTATTTTTTAATTTATTTATTATTTATTAATAATGTTATTAATATATATTTCACTCTGTTATGCCATACATTATACCTTACATACTTAAATTAATTTGGAGGTCCCATTATCTATTTGGGGTTTTGTTTTACCCCATGATTAATTAATGATAATATTTAATAATTAATGATATTTACAATTAAATATAACAATATATATATACTGAATATAATAATATTCCGATAGTTTATTTTATATGATTTTTTATTCAACTTGGAAATTTATCAATAATTAAAAATTAAAATAAACCCCCCCGCTTCGCGGGGGGTTGTATTTATGGAAAAATTAAAATAAATATAAGTTAATAATCTTAAGTCTAAGTAAAAAAAATAAAATATAACAAACTTAAAGTTTATTTATATAAAGTTTATTAAATATGAAAAAGTTTTATTAAAATTAATAAAATTACCTATTATAAAAATAATAGCTTAAATAAAAAATAATGTAGATATATATAAATATGCATAAAATTAACATATTAACTCTATATATATAATAATAAAAGATATAATTAATAAATTAACAACTGTGGAAAAATTATAAGATTTAATACATAAACTACATAAATGCATATATGTAAGAAATAATTATTTACGTCCTTATTATTATTATTTATATCCATATCTTTATTTATTCTATAAATATAAAATCATTAAAAATTTAATTATTCAATTTTGATGATACATCTTATAATTATCCAGATGATACTTCGAAATTATCCCCCCGCTTTGCGGGGGGATGATACATGTTATACATCAATAACCCCGCCCTACGGGCGGGGATGATACCTCCTGGGGGATAAATTAGAGGTTTTCCATGATTCATCATCTTATGGGATTTTTTATATTTTTATCGACTTTTTTCTCCTCCCACGTAGTGGGAGGCTTTTTATTTTACCTTATACATCCATATATAAAAATATAACTTATAAATATATAGTTAATATAAACCTTATAAGTTTTTTTATTAATTATAATTAAGAATAATAAAAATTATATCTTTGTCAATTTATATTAATAATAAATAAAAAGTTATATAAATAAAATAAACATTATAAATATACACCTAGTATAATTATTACCTTAGTAATAATATAATACCTTACTATGATAATAAACCGATTATATTTTCTGATTAATACAACCTAATTTTAGGTTGAATTTAAATACTCAACTCAACTGTAAATTGAAATAATTTTAATTAATATAAAATAAACTAAATTTATATAGAACTTATAAAGTTGTATTAAACAATCTATTCTTTTTACTTATTTTTTAGTTTATAACTATATCTAAGTAAAAATATTTATAGATGTATAAATTATAACCGGGTTATGATTAAAGGGGTTTACGTTTACCCCAAAGAATAATAACCCCCCCGCTTCGCGGGGGGGATGATACATCCCTGGAAAATATATTTTAACCATTAAATGTATTAATTTTATCCTTTAAATGCTATGCTATCCTATCCAAGGTAATTTATATAAACTAACATACTTTTTAAATATTAATTAATATATATATATAAATTAATAAAAGAGGGAAATAATAACAATAAAAATTTTAATCTATTTATTTACCCGACTAAAACTACATTGTTTATTTAAAAAGAATAGATAAGATTTTTTTATAAAAAAAAAAGAAATGTCCGAAAGAAGGATACCGGGAATTAAAACATAAAAAGTAGGTAAAAAAATAAGATTAAAGATCCCCGCCCGTAGGGCGGGGATGTTTCATACCCCCCGGGGGATTAAATAAAGGGAATAAAAATACAAGGTAGGAAAATAAAAACAAAATTAAACTAAATATATAAATATTATGTAGGTTGTTATTTATAAATATTACTTATATCTTATAGTTTATATATGTATATTGGTAATTTTCACAGCTCCTAGGAATGATTTATCGATGATTCATGTTTTACATCTATGATAAAATTTATTTTTCTAATAAATTAAACCCCCCCGCTATGCGGGGGGTTGTATTTAACCCCGCAGAGCGGGGATAAATTAAACTAAGAATTGAATAAATTATAATTGTAGATAAATTAATATATCTCAATACGTATTTAATTAAAATATGAATATATAAAATTTAATAACCCATATAAAATTAATAAATATAATGGCCTAAGAATGGCGGATTAATAATAAAAATAAATAAAAATTAAATAAATGATTTTTAAGATAATTACTTTGAATTATAGGAAAATTTTAACCCCGCTACGCGGGGATGATTTATGAAGTTTACCCCATAATTATCTTATTTATTATTTTAAATTTTAATTAGGATTATAACCTAAATAATAATTTTAGAAGAGTAATGTACTAACCATTGAGCTATAAGATATTACCTATACTCTTATATAAAATTAACTTACCCCTATATAAAATTATAATGAAATTCTGGATTTGATAATTGAAATTAAATTTTTATCATAATTAATAATTATATACATATACCCAGGAAGTACGAAATTATAAGAATTAATAGTACAATATTAAATGGTATTAATAATTATAAAATAAATTAAGAGATAAAATAAAATAAAAGATCCCCGCCCTACGGGCGGGGATGTTTAATCCCCCCGGGGGATAAAAGATCAAGATTAATTCTTGATGTTTAATACCGATAAAATAAAATATCCCTAAGTAGGGCGGGATGTTTCATGGGGTTAACGTTAACCCCAAAAATATTTTATATAACTAATTAATAATTTAGAATGATAAATATGGGAAGAAAATTATAGGATATAGGGATGAAGATATGTAAAATTTCAATTTAAAATTTTCTATGATAAATCAAAATAACTAAACAAATAAGGGATATAATTACCCCACCTTAGGTGGGGCATAGGTATATAACTAAAAAAATTAATATTATATAAAATTCATACGTATTTAACTAAATAGATGGCTAATTAATTTAATAAATTATAAAAATCTAAGAAGGTAGAAAATATCCCCAATAATAAAAATTAATTAAAATTAGAATAAAAGTCAGGGTAGGGTAAAGAGCATACCCCGCTACGCGGGGATATGGGATAAGAAGGAGTCCGAACGACGAGGATTATATGCCGGATATAGATTTATATTTTATTAATCGGGGTTAATTTTATCTTATATACCTTATATAATTTATAATTAATTAACTATTTATTTATAATGATATAAAATATAGCCTACTATATATTAATTATATCTAATATTATGCTATGCATATCCGATCCGGTATAATAAAATATAATATAAGGATTAATTTAACCCCCCGCGAAGCGGGGGGTTTGATTTTTATCCCCGATTTATAAAACCTATAATTAGGTTATGATAAATAGCCCTACTGGCGGGGGTGATTAATAGAATAAATTAAAATCTTAAGTTAGTTTATTTTAATATATTAGGTATAGAAAATAATAAGGTATCTTCATTATATATCTATTTATATATCATATATATAAAGTTGTCTAAATATATATAATATAAAGGGTAAATTACACTATATCCCCCGCGTAGCGGGGGGGATTTATATTTATATAAATATTGGATTCTAATATTTATTAATAATAATAATTAAAAAATATAATAAAAATTAAAAAATATTATATTTTAATAATTATGACTTTAATTATTTTAAAGTAAATATTTATATATATAAGTATAAATTTTTATATAAACAATATAAAAGTACTTTAACTAAAAAAAAAATATATAAATAAATATAGAAATAATAAAATAAAGTAAGGTATTAATAAGTAAAAAGAATAAATAGTAAAGTGAAAATAATATAAAAAGTAGATAATACATTATATTTATTATTAATTAAAATATTGAGAACAGTAAGATATATAACACTAAGAAAATAAGAATTAAATATAGGGGATATATTATACAAGAATATAAAATTAATACTAAAGGGGTAATTATATTAAGGATAAATAAAAATTAAATATTAAATATAATATCCAAATAATATAAAAATGTATAATAATTATCTAAATAGGCAAAAATTAAAAAAAAAATATATATATAAGATAATTAAAAATATTATATATATATATTATATCCATATTTTAAGTTAATAATATATGATAAATCATCCCTTAGCGGGGGGATGATTAATGCCTAAAATTATATATTTTGGTATTTTAGATAATAGATATTTAATATCTTTATAAATAATATGTAATTTTATTTTTTAATAAATACTATCACAATCAATATCTATATCTATATCAATATCAATATCAATATCATAATCACAATTTAAAATTTAAATAATATTATTTAATTTTGGGGGTAAACCCCATTTATCAAATCCCCCGCTTCGCGGGGTATTTTATTTTTATCTAATTTATCTAATCTATAATTATATTTTATTTAGTTAAATAACTAACATTATAAAAAATAATTTTAATATAAATTTTAATCATATCTCACTCTAAAAATTAAACCCCCCCGCTATGCGGGGGGGTTGTATTTAACCCCGCAGAGCGGGGAAAAATTAAACTATTATAAATTTTAATAGCTTTAGGATTGGATTATCTTATAAATTTAACTTTTAAGATAAGATAAGATAAGATAAGATAAGATAAGATAATATAATATCCCCCCGCTACGCGGGGGGCATATAATTTCAAGGGCATATAATATAAGATAAGATGTTAAATAAAATAATACTATGAGTTATAAACATATATCTATAATAAAATTAATTATTAAAACTAATTAAATAAAGATTAACATTAAAACATAAATCAGGATTATAAAATTTGTAGGTAAAAACAACAAAGATAAACCACCTTAGGATATAATTATAAGAATATTTATTATCAAACTCTCCAATTATATTAAACTAAAAAAAAAATATGAAATATATATTATTAAACTAAATTTAGATAAATAAATAAAAAATAAATAAAAAATCAAAGAATTGTAATTAACTTATACAAATTAAAAATTTATACAAACCAAAATAAGAAAAACGATAAACTTAAATATTCATAAAATTATTATAAATATGGAATAGTTTAACTAAATTATAATAAAGATTAATAAAAAAATTAGTTGATTAATTATCAGATAAATACAACCCCCCCGCATAGCGGGGGGGGGTTAATTTTAAGATTTATTTGAGGTTAATTAGGGTAAACCCCATTATTTATGGGTTAAATCCTCAAATAATCTAAAAGATGATAAATGTTTTACATAAATAATCTAAAATAAAAGATCCCCGCCCGTAGGGCGGGGATGTATCATCCCCCCGGGGGATAAAAGATCAAGATTAATTATTGATGTTTCATACCGATAAAATAAAATTTAATTTTAAATATAAGATCGATTAAAATTTATCCGATTTTATTTTAGGGTTAACTTAACCCCATAAATTTAATAACGATACTATAAACTCTTATATAAAAAGATAATATTATACCGGAGGGACATATAATAAAAACATACCATTTTTTTATAAAAAATTTAATAAATAAATAAACAAGACTTATAGTAACCATATTATGTAAATAAGCACTGAGATATGATTATATTTATTAATAAATTAGATTATTTAATAAAAATTAAATATATGGATATAATAGGATTTAACTCCTTATATATAAATATAAAAATTAAAGATATATTGTTTATAATATATATATAACTTATAATTTTATATAAGACATTTAAGGTATCCACGTCCTTCTTAGGCTATAATGATTATAATTAAATATTATATTTTAACCTTATAAATGTAAATTGGGATTATTTAAATAAAAAAATGAATAAGAAAATAGATGAAAAATATTAAATATACCGATAATAAATAGTAAAATTTAAATATTAAATTTATCAATGTAGATATGGAAATTACAATATGAAATTAGGATGATAAATCCCGCGAAGCGGGTTGAATAATATAATTTATAACTAAAAATTAAGTAATTTAAGTAATTATTTTTGATTTTTAGTAACTATTTTATAATTAAAAATAAATAAAATTTCCCTAAGAAGTAATTTATAAATAAAAAGAAAGTAAAAATTTATACCTACGAAGCGTGGGATTAAGTAGGGTTTATTTACCCCATATTTATTTATATTAACTATAATTTGTTTATCTATAAATAATATTTATATATCGATAACATTTTTAATTAATTTAATTGATAATAAAACTATGGAATAGGATAATATCAAAGTTATATGATTTAGATATTATATGCCCCCCGCTACGCGGGGGGATATTAATTAGGTATCGTATCGACTTTTTTTACTATTATAATCTTATTTAGCTAATATTTATTATATTGATTTAATAAAAATATGAAAATATCATATAATATATATTTCTTATATATTTCAATAATTAACGAATATATAATTTATTAAGGCTATTATATATATAATTGATATACTTATAAAAGTATATTTAAATAAAATTTAATATAGGTATAGAATAGTATAATATAGTTTTTATTATACCTTTAATTAATATATTTTTTAATATTTAATTAAAAATAATATTTATAGAGTTATTAATGTTAAAAGATAGATTAAGATAATTAAAAAGTAAATAGTTACCATTTTAATTGATATACATATTATTATTCCTCACTACGTATAGGTATAAGAGGCATATATGTTTATTAAAATTTAACTTAATATGTTTAAATTAATATAGTTATTTTAATTTAAAGAAAAGTAAACAAATTATAATAATAAATTAAAAGTAGGTAAAATATAAAGTCGAGGAAAATAATATATTAACTAAATTTGATCCCCGCCCGTAGGGCGGGGATTAACTAAAATAGATCCCCGCCCGTAGGGCGGGGATCAACTAAAAATAGATCTATCATCCTAGGGATCATTTATTTTAAATATTAAATTTTATTAAATAATATATATGAGTAGTTAATAATATATATTATATATAAAACCACCTAAAAATAATAAAATGAAAAAAAATAATTAACTACAATATTATTAGTTTATAGTTTTTTATTTATATAACTAATAATAATATCCCCGCTATGCGTGGGTATCGGCATTATTACTTTAATAATAAATTAAATAACTAATTTATTTATAAATAAAAATTCTTATAGGAATTATTAAACGTAAAATTATATAATTAATAACTTTATGATCTATATTAATAACTTTAACAAAATATAATTTTCCCACCTTTCATATATTTAATTACAGATAAAACCATATAATCTATTAATATATGACTATTACCCTTTTATTTATGTAATTTAACATAAAAACATATTAAACATATATTAAATATAAAACTATATTAAACTTTTCATAGATTATTATATTAATTTAATAATTAACAACTTTTTTATTACAAGATATAAAATATAATAATATAAAAAATAAGAAAAAAATAATAGAGTAAATAATTATTAAATCCCCCGCTTCGCGGGGTATGAAACAATCCTAAATAGGGCGGGGATCTTAAATTAAAAATTGATTTTATTTATCATAGAAACCCCTTAAATTAATTTTTATACTCTATTTTATTAGACTAATCTTAAATTTAAGTATAATTAATACTAAATACCTATATATTTTTATTCTCTAAAACTACATGGATAAATCCCCCGCTTGGATAAAATTATTAATGTTAATAAATATATAAATAAAATCAATAATTATATTTTATTAATTAGATAAAATAAAACCTATAATTATATTTTAATAATTAGATAAGAATCAAACCTATAATTAACCCCCCCGCTTTGCGGGGGGTTGTATTTATTCTAAAAATTATATTTTATTTAAGGGGTTTGGATTAACCCCATATTTAAATCCCCCCCCGCATTGCGGGGGGGATTGTATTCATCAGAAAATAAAATAACATTTAATTTTTAAATAATAACTTTATATTCTTTATATAAAATAAATATACTCATTTGATCATAATTTTATCTACAGTGTCTTTAGTACGGACATAATTAATTATAGTATAATAATATAATTGCTTATCTATGAGGAACATATAAAATAATATTAAATATAAAAATAATCTAATTATATAAAATAAAGTTTTTTTTTATTAAAAAGATTTTAATTATTTTGATGAATATAAATTATTTTAAATTAAATATTTCAATTATCGATGATTAAAGTGAAATTATCAAATAATAATTTATAAAAATAAAATTTATTAAAACATATATTAATAATGTTTAAAATAGTAAATTAGGGAAAATAAAATAAAGAGTGGGATAAACCTATGAATCAGAGGTAAAACCTAAAATTAAAATAAAATTAAGAGGAATGAATATGCTTTTGGAAAGAATTGAACTTACATATATCGCGCTTCAAGCGAAAGCTTTGACCATTAAGCTACAAAAGCGAATCAAGAGTAAGTAGAATTGAACTACTATTATATGTGTTGAAGACATATACTTTACCATTAAGTTATACTCTTTTTTTTTTTTTATTAGGTTATATAGGAATTGAACCTATGGCTCAGCTGTGTAAAAACTGTGATTTAACCACTAATCTAATAACCTTTTATATGAATATCTCATTTATAATATTATACTGCATATAATAATAAGAATGCTATCATTAATGCAAATAAACCACAAGCTTCTGCTAAAGCGAATCCTAAAATAGCTTGAGGGAATAATGTAGAACGTAATGATGGATTTCTTGATGTTCCATTTATTAATGCTACAAATACTAATGCTATAGCTATAGATGAACCACCTAATGCTAATGTTGATATTCCTGCTCCTATATATTTAGCTGCTAATACTATTTGCATTTTTATTTTTTTACATACCTTTATATATAATTCTTCTACTATCTATATTTCCACTTTTAATCTACCCCATAAGTATCTTTTTTCTACTTTTCCCTTTCCTTATAAATAAATTTATTTCTATAAATATGACTATTTTATTCCTTATATTATTTTAATTAAATTAAGTTTTATTAACCACTACTTGGGTATTTAATTAATAATTAAACAATTGATCAACCCCGCCCTACGGGCGGGGTTAATTAATAAATGCCCCCCACGTAGTGAACTACGTGGGGGTAATATAAAAACTATATTAATTTATTTTATTTTATCGGTATTAAACATCAAGAATTAATCTTGATCTTTTATTTTATTTTATCGGTATTAAACATCCCCGCCCGTAGGGCGGGGATCTTTTATTTTTATTTTTATTCCTCTTTCTATTACCTAACCTTACCCTATTTTATATATATATTTTTTCAATTTATTTTTATAATAAAAGGATTTCCTTATATCTCATTTGAATTATAACCACAATTTGGGATACCCATGATTCAATTAAGATAAATAATCACTAAAAAAGTAATATTAAAACGTGTGTATTATACACAATTTTCTCTTATTTATATCTATTATAGATATATATTCTGTTTTCTATTTTTAAACCTTATTAATGTATAGTACAATTTGCTATTCGTTTTAATAGATTTTAGTCCTTTAAAATATTAATAATAATAAAAAATAATAAATAACAATTTATCATCTATTTTTTAACCTTTCCTTTTTATAATATTAAAATAAAATCTATAATAAGATTTTATTTGGGGGTTAACTTAACCCCATCTATAAAATCCCCCCCCCGCTATGCGGGGGGGATTTGATTATTAAAAATTTAAATAAAAATATATAAATCAGTACAGTTTTTTTATGTAAAAAATTAGTGAAAGAGTAAGAAAATATAGGTAGCGATTAGTAGGCAAAATGATAAACGGATGAAAACTTAAAACCTATTTTGGGAATTAGGTATTTGAGGGAATAAATATAAGAATATTAATAAAAAAAATAAATACCTCCAAGAGTTTTATTAAAGGATAAAAATTAAACCCCCCGCGAAGCGGGGGGTTGTATTAATAGGGGATAAACCCCTATAAGAATACAACCTATAATTAGGTAGTATTTATCCCGCTCCGCGGGGAAAAATTCAACCGTTTTATTTATCCTTATATAATTTATAAAATTTATGGTTATGCATTTTAATTTTATGTTTAATTAAAATAAAGTTATTACCTTATTAAAGTATTTTTAATAAAAGCTAACTAAACATTAAAATTAATAAAATCTTAATTAGATATGATATGATAGGATAAACATATAATTATCCATTTTAGGTGTAAATATATATGAATAGTTAAAAAATAATCCAAACCTAAAAGTAAATTTGGGGGTTTCACCCCATGATTCATGGGATTTTAATCCCATAATTATTTAAAATAATTCAAGGATAAGGATATGGATATGGATAATTGAAAATTATGAATGATATAATAAAAATATAAATTATACATATAAAAAAGATTTATAAATATAAAAATAAATATAAATATAAAAATAAATATAAATATAAAAAGGAATATTTAAACTCCTAAAAATATATATGTATAAATATAAAGATATAAATATAAATAAGGAGAATATGAATTATTTAACTCCACCAATATAGAAAAGAATATTTTCTATATAAGAAATAATAGGAGTTAAAAGAATGAAATAGGAGAAATAATAAAAAGTAGCGAATTGACCTAATTGAATAAAAGGAACTTCAACATGTAATTGACCTAAATTACCTAATAATAAGAAATTAAAGATAAATAAATAGAAGGATAATTTAGATAAAATTTTAAATGTATTACCTCTTATAACAGATCTATCAACAATAGGTAATAATAATAAAATTAATAAAGCAGAGAACATAGCTATAACACCACCTAATTTATCAGGTATAGATCTTAAAATAGCATAAAAAGGTAATAAATATCACTCTGGAACAATAGATGCCGGAGTAACCATAGGATTACCTGGTATATAATTATCTGAATGCTAAAAATTTATGTCGCTAATAGTAATAGCAACATTTTTTATGTGGACTATCTCTTCATAAAATTACCCCCTATGCAAGTTATCATACCTTTAATATACCCTTAAAGTATTGTATTATTAAATCTCTTTAAAGAAATTTTATTTTTTATCTCTTTTCATTTTTTATCTAATTAATTATCCGTTAATAATCCTAGGATGATACATAGGAAAATTGAAGAATTCAATTTTCCGATTAATTTTCCCCGCCCTACGGGCGGGGATAAATACAACCCCCCGCGAAGCGGGGGGTTTAATTTTTGGGATAAATCTCATGAATCAACCTCCCCCCGCTACGCGGGGGGGTGATTAATTTTCCCCGCCCGTAGGGCGGGGATGAATCAACCGATTTTATTTTAAAAATCTAATCCTATTATGGATTTTATTTTTATCTAATTTATCTAATCTATAATTAGATTTTATTTACCCTATAAATTTTATAAAGATAAATGTATTTTTTTATTAAAATTTTATTTTAAAAATCTAATCCAATTTTATTATTTTTATGATATAAATGCATTTATAGAACCAGATAATTCATTAAATTATAAATCAAGAAAATAAAACACCCCCGCTATGCGGGGGTAAACCTAAAATTAGGTAGTATTAATCAAATTAAATTATAATAATAATAAAACATATGGAAATCTTTAGTTTTAATAAATCATTTAAATGTATCATTATTAGATAAATCGTAATATATCTTACCTCCCATTATATCTATTAACATTTGTAAATATATGTCGTATTAATATGAAACACTTATAGTTAATAGGTATCTTATTATTGATTTTATATCAGAATATCTTAAATAATAATAAATGTAAAACATGAATCAACCTCCCCCCGCTACGCGGGGGGAGGATAATTTATAGTACCATCAGCATAAAAAAATCTGAGAATCAGGGATTATAAAAATCTAATTTAGAGGGAACTATAACTTAAATATAAAATAGTACAAATATTATAAAATTGAGCTAAAATAATACAATTACGAATATAACCATTAATTGAATTAACTAATAAAATCAAACCAGGTATATTATGTAATAAAAATGTAATAGTTTTACGAATCATAAAATATAATTATAGAATTATGAAATAAAAATAGGATAAAAATAAACAAATTTACATAAACAAGTGGTACTGAAATTACTAAAGAAGTGTATACCTTTTTTATAAATTAAAAGAAGGATAACGATCTATTAAATCACCTAATGATTAAAATAAATAAAAATGAAAATTATCCCCCCGCAAAGCGGGGGGATGATTCATGGATTTTATCCAAAAATTATCCTAGGATGATTCATCCCGCTACGCGGGAGAAATTTGAGGTATTACCTAAGATTCATGTATTATATCCCAAAATTTTCCGATAGATCAAGGGGTATCACCCCCAAATTAATAAAGAAATGATGAGATAAATATTACCCTAATTTATGGGATAAAGAAACCTTAGGGAGAGAATATTAAAGATAAATTAATATAAGATATCTAAAAAAAATAAAAATTAATTTAAGGTAGATAAAAATGAAGTATAAAAATTAAAAATATAATAAATATAAAGTAATAATATTTTATGTATACGTATAGTCTCTGAGATACCTACTAAGAAAGAAAAGAATCAACTGTTGGTTATCTGCTGATAAAATTAATTATAATAATATTTTACTAATTAGGGAAAATAAATAACCACTTATAAAATTAGTTTTATTATAATTTATATAAAATAATATCTAGAAAAGATAAACTTACTCATAGTGTAAATTTATTAAAGTAAAGAATAAGATTAATATAAAATTATACCAGCATATAGTATAAGTAGGCCATTATTGACCTAATGAATTAGGTGAAAAGAATACAAATAAACTAAAAATAAATAAGAATACAAACACAGTTATTAAATCATAGAACTAAATATAGATCCCTTAGCCTAGCTATTAGGGTTGTCAATATTCGTCATCGAACCGTACGTGATAGTTTCCTAATCATACGGCTCTCCACAACATTTATTCAGACTTAGATAAAAAATATAATATAGCTGTAATTTAACGTAAAATAGTTAATTAACGAGAATGATATTATAAATAACAACTTAAACAAAGAAAAAGTTGTTTAGAATTAGCTTTAGCCATTAAGAAATCTAAAAATCCTTTAATAGCTTTTAGATAATAAAAAATAATTAAATAATGGATTTAACTCAATAAAAACTTTAACATATTAAACAATTAGCTTTAATAACACAAGCTAAAAAAAGAGTATAAGAATAAAGAGAAGAGACATAAGTATCTATAACTTTATTTTTATTTAATTAAACATTTTATTTGTTATTATAAGGATTAAAAAGAGTAGCTAAAATTCGAGGAGTGTTATATTTATTACGATTAACTAAATCTTTAATTTGTAAAATTTTATGGGTAAACCCCTTAAATCGAACCCCGCCCGTAGGGCGGGGTGAAATATTACCAAATTTACGAAATACTTTGGCTCTAGAACCCAAACGATATTTATGTGCAAACGTACGTAGAACAACATCTCTAATTATGTAAAAAATATATTGAGATAACTGACCTCTATTAAAGACAAAAGAATAATAGTAGAGATAATTTCTAATAATAGAATTAGCTAAATGAATTATTTGTTGAGGTTTTAAACTCAGTCAAGAATTTTGGGACATACCAATATGTTTATTAGCTTGTATAGAAATGAATCCAGCTTTAAATAAATTAGATTTAATGATATCCATAGGAGCACTAAGTACTAAAAATTCCGAATTACGTTTAATATATTTACCAGAATGACAATATGTAGTAAGACTAGAATGTTTAATATAAGTACCTAAAAATAAAATACGATCTTTATAAGAATTAGTAATTTTTGTTTTTTCTGATGAAACAGTTAATCCTAATTCATTTAAACAATAATCACTTATCTTATTGAGTATAAATTTAGTATCATTATATGTACCATTTATAGCTACAATTCAATCATCAGCATATCTAATATATTGTAATTTACGAGTAAATTTGTTTTTGTAATTCCTATTATTACTTATAAATTCTATAGCTTGTTTTCTTAAAGTAAATGAATTTTCACTTTGTTTACTTACTCTATTAAATCTATGTTTAATTATATGAAATTTATCATCATAAGATAAATATTTACCTTCTAAATCAAATTGAGATTTTAATTTAATAATAAATAAATCTAATTGATGGAGATAAATATTGGCTAAAATAGGACTTATGATAGAACAAAGTGGAGAACCAAAAATGTCATATTTATGTATATATTTATATAAATAACCGGCATTTAAAGATTTACGAATTAATTCAATAAATCTTTGATCACTAATTTTATTGGATAAAAAATTAATTAATTTGTCATGAGGAATAACATCAAAACAAGATATAAAATCACCTTCAATTCATCAAGTACAACCTTTAAATGTAGAAAATATTTTTCTTAATGCTTCATGACGACTCCTATTTGGACGAAATCCATAAGATACATCAAGAAATAAAGGTTCGTAAATAGCTTCTAATACCATACGAATTACTTCCTGAACTAGAATATCTTCAAAACTACCTAATGTTAAGGGTGTAAATTTACCATTATTTTTAGGTATAGTTATACATTTAGCAGGACTAAATTGAAAACTGTTATTTTTTAACTTAATGATAATATTGTCTAATTTTTTATCAGATATTTCATTAAGAGTGAAAGGATTAATACCGGGTTTAGATTTAAGATTATCATAAACAGTTTTAAAAAAATTTTTGTTTAATAAGAATGTTTTATAAAGTTGACGATCAATAATACTATTAGGATAATTTTTAGATCTGGCTCTAAGACTGTCAAGACTATTGAGTACATTTTTTGAGCTTCCTGCATCTGTACTAAACATTCTATGACTAAATGTTGCTGGAACTCTTCACTGGGGACTATAAAAGCTTAAAATAGAGTAACCTCTAAAATAATTAAAATTATAACCAGCTACTATAGAACCTCTGTTCGCATATCTATTACTAGATGAAGCGAATCCCGTAGTTATGTATCTCTTTCATATTAGATCCTTAGGTTCATCATTCATTACCTTGATTATAGTATTACTATAATTAGAATTTATCTTCGTATTACAGATATTTTTAAAGCCAATATCTGTAAGATAAATTAACGTCCAATTAATAGCATGACGATCTCCTTTTTTTAAGAGCATTGGTAATTGATGTTTGAATAGTATAATTCTAACCATAGATCTTTCATCTTGATCTTTTTTTATTACTATTTTAATATATATTACGAGATCTTTTTCTAGACATGCTCTGTTCAGTAAATGTTTTCACAAATTACTTAAGTCTAGTGATGTAAGTATAATTACGAAATACTTGTTGTTATGTAACAACTTAAGAGATACACCGCAACGGCGCACTTTAAATATAAAGTAACTATGCATTGGTATTCTATCTAAATTACCTGTTATTCCTAATGGATTTGATGATCCATGTATATGTAAAGCTATTAAATGCATTAAAACTAATGCTGCTAATATAAATGGTAATAAAAAATGTAAACGTGAAGTAGCAAACTTTCCTATATTTCTATATTAAAGAGTGCCCTTCCCAAACCGTACGTGATAGTTTCCCATCATACGGCTTTCCTTAAATCTTTTTTTTCTTCCTTTATCTTTATCTTTATTTATAAAATAATCTTTTTTAAATTCCATATCTAATATTCTTTGTTTTTTATTTTCTTTTTTATAAACTCCTAAATTTAAACCAAATTTTTTTATTGTTTTTCTTATTGTTTTTAATTTAAATTTTCTTGCTAAACTTAAAACACATGAATATCATAATATATATTGTAATCTATTTCTTAATATTTTTATATTATTTGCTAATTTATAATAATTAATTATTGAATTACCTAAATTTTTATAATAAAGTAATATATATTTATGTTCTTTATGTATTATTCAACCTAAACTTGTTGGTTCTCCTCTTAATCCTTTTTTAGATACTCCTATTTTTTCTAATCTTAATATTATATCTTTTATTGGTGCATTTATTTTAATTTCTTTATTTTTATTAATTATAATATTATAATTTAAATAATTTATTTCTTCATCATAATAACTTATTTTTATTATTTCTTTATTTATTAATATTCCTATCTCATTTAAATAACTATTTATTTCTTCTTTAATTTTTATACTATCTTTTTTTGAACCTTTTAAACCTATTAATATATTATTATTAAATATTATATATTTTATATTTTTATTAGTTAATTTATTATTTAAATTATTCTCATTTTGCTGGTTTGATTCGTTCAATTTAAGATTTACCCCCAAATTATTATTATCCAAATTAAATTTTAAAGTATAATTTTTTAAAAATTTATCGATTTTTATCATAATTATATTACAAAAAATTGGACTTAATATTAAATCTTGAGGAAAACCAATTTTATTTTTACTTTTACTTTTTAAAGTTTTTAAATTTGAATTATTATATCCATCTTTTAATAATTCATTAACTAAATCAATAAAATCTTTATCTTTTATTTTTAATTTTAATTCATTAATTAATAAATTATGAGGTATATAAAGAGATAAATTATTTCCACTTTGCTGGAATGATTCATGGGGTGAAACCCCAAAATGATTTAAATCTATATTTATAAATCATTTAAAATCAGTAATATTAACCCCGCCTGTAGGGCGGGGTTGATTTATCCCTGAGGAAAATATATTCTTTTTTATATTATTTAAAGTTAAATTTAAATTATTATCTATATAATGTATAGGATATTCGGTTCTCAATTTTAAAGGTTTATTTTTATCTAAACTAAAAAATAAATTAAAATTATAAATATGTTTAAGAATTATACTTATAGATTTTAGTATTATTAATTTTTTTAAATTATCTAAAGATAAATTATTATTATTATTATTATTATTATTATTATTATTATTATTATTATTAAAAACTAAATTATAAATAGAATGTTTATAATTAAAATTAGGATTATTATTAGAAGTAAAATTAAAAATGGAATTTTTAGGTAAATTAAGGAAAATATTTTTATTAAGTTTATAAAATAAATAATTATATTTTAATTCTAAGAAGGCTAAATTAAGAATATAAGGATCAAGAATTAAAGAGAAAAGATTAGAATTTAAATTATTATTATTATTTAAATAATTGTATAAATTGGGTGAGAAATGTTTAAAATTAAGAAGATAAGGATCAAAAAAAAAAGATTTATTGCTTCCCTTTTCTAAATAATCGAGAATTTTATTTTTAAATTTTCGATGATTAAACCTGTTTTGCGGGGATCTATTATAAGAAATATATCTTAAATTGTAAAAAACATGCCCCGGGTTGCGATTAATCTTTTTGTATTTAAATAATATGGAAGCTCCGATACCTCAGTGTTTTCACATTTCAGGTATTCCCGGAGTATTGTTATATCCCCTATTGTCATTTAGACTCTTCACTGACTTCATATTTTTTATACTAGCTAAAAATATTATTAAGAATATTTTGCACTTTTTAAATTGCATAAATACTATTTTTACTATATTTAATAAATTTGGGATAAATCCCATGAATCATCCCCCCCCGCTTTGCGGGGGGGATAAATTATTTAATAATAAATTAATATTAAATATAGAGGTTAAGATTTTCCTGCCGTCAGTTTGATAGAAGTTCGTTATCCTAGTCTTGTGTCAATTTTTAGCTCAATTAGTTTTTATTTCTAATTTTTTATAGCATGCTATTTTTTCCATCAGGTTAGCCCTAATATTAGTTAATTTTACTAATACCTCTTTCATTTTTATTTTTTTTAATCAAGAAATTAGATAAGCTATATGCTTTACGTATAGATTTATTTTATTTATTTTTAAATCTCTTAATAATAATACGGATTCTTCAGTTTTATATTTTAATTCTTCTTTTTTATTTTTATTTATTAAAATATTACTTATAATCAAGGAATTATAACCTTCTCACGGCGCACTAAAAAATCTTTGTATTGTTGGGTTTGATACTGAAAAACCACCTCATATAAATGGAACAATATCGTTACCTATAAATGGTATAGCAGATAATAAATTTGTAATAACAGTAGCTCCTCAATGACTCATTTGACCATATACTAAACAATACTAGGTTTTATAATAAAAATATATAAATTAAATATATATATTATGTTTGTTCGACTGTGTATTAAGCATCATTGCAGATACCCACTAGTGTAGCAGTCTGTAGCGATTATTTATTTAACCGACGATCTTGTTATTTATAATAATATTGATCGTTTTCACTAATGTTGCCAAATAATTATAATATAATTATTATATAATTTAAATAAATTATACACTGGACTATAATTTTTCCATATATTAATATAAATTATATTAATATAATATTTTTTAAAATAATGAAAAGATATAAAAGTTGCAATTATAGCATATTAAATTATGATATATAATGTAATATATTAGTGGACTATCATTTTATTTATAATAATGGATTTAAAATTTTTTAATTAAAAATTGAGTATTATCAATTTTATTGACTAATCCTGATTTTAACTTAATCTTTTTATTTAGATTATTAGGTTGATTTATATATTCAATAAAACTATTTGTATTTTTTATATGAGTATCATTTAATAGTGGTAAAAAATGATTAGGTATGTATATTCAACCTAAATTTAATGCTCTTTGTATAGTTTTAGTACTACAACATAGATAATGAGCTGCTTGATTAATATTTTTAAAATTACAAAGTAATTTATCATTAAGATTAGATATAGTTAATTTGTGACTAGAAGCTAATGAAATATTTAATCTTCCTTTTGGACTTATATAATCATTAGTTCTTTGTAAAGCTATATTTCTTAATTTTAATTTATTTTCTTCAGACCATTTTCCTTTACGGCTTTTTTGTAATTGCTGTAATAAAGATCTACGTTCAGAAGAGAAAGATAATTTCATTTTTAATATAGTTTCTTCGCTATGTTTATAACCAAAACTATTACCTGCTTCTGTTAATATATTGTATTTAGGTACTATTAAAGACAGATATTCTGTTTCTAAAGCTAATAATTCTTTATTGTTTATTTTATTAACTTCATAAGGAAAATATTCTAATATTCCGAAAATAAAGTTATTTAAACCATATTTTAATACTGCTCTTTTTACTAATTTACTTCCATGATAATTTAATAAATGATTACAAAATCTAGTATGTAATTTATTAGTAGATCCAGACCCCACATAAGTATTTCTAGTAATTTTATTTATAATGATATAAATTCCACTCTTATTCTTTAATTCAGAAGAGATTAATGAACGAGTTTCAGGTATATGTAAATTTTCTCAAGATTTTATAGGATCTATTCCTATCTCATTAAATATTTCAGTAGTTGAAGTTAAATCTTTATTATTATTTATATGATAATCTCTTTTAAAGAGTTTATACGAATTTAATCTTTTTAATTTGGGATTATTAAATTTTTTATTATTATTATAAAATGATTTCGGGCTATTGTATTTAGTATAACCCATGAAAGCTGTTGCCATTGTTAATACAAATATTATAACTCCTATTGTTCATACTAAAACTCTAGGTGAACGGTAACTACCGTAGTATAAAGCTTTACCTATATGTAAGTATAAACAAATAAAGAAGAATGATGCTCCATTTGCATGTATATATCTTATTAATCATCCTCCATTTACATCACGCATTATATGTTCTACTGAATTAAATGCTAATTCTATATTACTAGAATAGTAAAACTAAAAACCCCTATCCCATTAGGATAAAAATTCTCGTTCCCAAACCGTACATGATAGTTTCCCATCATACGGCTCTCCATTATTAATATTCTTTATCAAATTGTATATATAATAATATTTAAATAGAAGACTTTATTATCTACTTTTCTATATTTTTTTTATACTTTTTTACATGTAAAATACCATACTTTCGTATTGGCATACCCCTATATATGTTAAAGGTTTTATCCATTTTAGATTTTGAGATAGTTAAAGTTCCATTTTGATATTTCATATGACAACTTATACATTATAGTATTTGTTTACGTTTTCTTTTACTCATAAGGTAATTAAGATATGATTTATCTTATTTTTAATCTTATTCTTTAATTTTCTCATATGATGCATTTCAACCCAATATTCATTTAAATATACATTACAAATACTTCCTAATATAGAAGCCATAGAAATATCAATAGAAAATAATGAAGGTACATTAATAGAAACTTAATTTTTTTAATATCAAACATTAATCCTATATAATTTCCCCGCCCTACGGGCGGGGTTGAATCATACCCCCCGCTTTGCGGGGGGTATAATTTACTAACATTTTTTTTACTTCCTAATTGTTTTTATTAGTTTCCCATTTTTATGGATATTTATTTAAAAATTGTTCCATATTTTTTTTTTCTTACTTGAGCTCTTGTTCTTAATCTCATTTTAGCTGCAATAGTACGTAATACCTAATCTTTGATTATATTATATATAACCAGTTAATCTTGCTTTATTTTAAACAAAAGTATAATAATTTATATATTCATTTATAATACTTTTGGCTAATTGTATTATTTGAGATTGTTCTAAAGATATTCAAATAGTTTTAGTAATACCTTTATGGTACCTATGTAAATTTGCCATATGAAGTTTCTTAGAAATAGGAGCCATAGGTGCTGTTTACATTAAAAATCCAGGATATCTTTTAATATAACCATTAGATTTTATTATATCACGTATTGTTGAATGTTAAATATTAGTACCTAAAAATAAAATATGTTTTTAATAACTATTAGTTACTTTAGTTTTATTTTATGATAGATTAATACCTAATAAATTATAACTATAATCAGTTATTAAAATTTGAAAATTTTATAATGTCTTTATAAAAACCATTAATCGATACAATTAAATCATCAGGATATCTAACATACATAAGTTTGTTATCAACTTATGATTTTTATCTATGAGGTGTACTTATAAATTTACGACTTAGTAATCTTAAAATATTTTTATTTTCTTTATTCTTTTTAGCTGTTCTTTTTTTACTTTCAATATTTATGTACTCTTTATATCTATTTGACCTGATATATTTTTGATATTACTATCAAATTTAGCTTTAAATTATCCCCCGCGAAGCGGGGGATTTTAATTATCGAATAAAAGTATCTAATTAATGTAAATATATATTAGCTATAATAGGACTTATTATTTATCCTTGAAAAGTACCAATAATATCATATTTTACTATTCTATCAAACATATAACCTGCCTTAAGTGCTTTATTAATTAATACAATTAATCTTTCATCCTTAATTCTTTTTTTTAGTAAGGTTATTAATCTATCATGAGGTATCTAATAAAAACATTTTTATATATATCCTTATATTCATCATGTGCAACCCTTAAATTTTGTAAAAACATATTTAAGAGCTGTATGTGTTGATTTTTTTATCTAAAACCATGAGAGATATTATATAAATTAGGCTCAAATATTGCTTCAAGTATTAATCTAATAACTTATTTAACTAGTTTATCAATTGGGCTACCTAGATTTAAAGGTATTTTTCCATTAGATTTATCTATTTAAAAATGTTTAGCTGATGAAATATAAAGTACCCGATTTCAATTTTTCTATTAAGTTATCTAAAACTTCATTTAACATACCATCTAAAATTGTTGGATTAATACCTGGTGTCATCATTTATGGTTTACTTTTTAATTTGTCATATGCTATTAAAAATAAGTATTTACTTAATAAAAAGTTGTTATAAATTATTCTATCTATTATTTTTAGGGTAACCCAACCCTATGAAACATTTAGCCCTATTTAGGGATATTTAATCTGAAACATCAAGATATTTATCTAGATCTTTAATCCCCCGGGTGGATGTTCCATCCCCGCCCGTAGGGCGGGGATGTTTAATTTGGATTATTTTTACTATATATTGATAAATCATTAAATTTTATGGGTAAACCCCATAAAAACAACCCCCCGCTTCGCGGGGGATTTTATTTTTTTTTTATACCTTAAGATTCTTTTTCTAACCAGTACTATAAAATCTAATGCTATTAATAACTAGTACGCTTTTCTGTATAATACTTTAGGAGTATTTTATGGTCTATTTAATTAATTATATACCATTTATAAGACAGATTTATTCGTACTTCCTCCCACATAGATATTACTATCTTTAGTGGATACCGTAGTCTTCCTTGTGTTCAAGATATATATCTCCTTAGGTTGTTCACTCATTTCCTTAATATTAAAATTAAAATTAAAATTATTAATACACCTCATCTTCCTTGTTCTAACAGAGTTATGCACTCGAACTCCATTATAAAGATGACAATCCCCATTACTGTCAAGGCATAAGTCTTTAGCTTGAGACGGAAGGAAATTGAACTTTAAGCAGTATAGCTTTAACCATAAATTAGAGATTTCATCTGATAATATAGCACTTAACAGTTTCAATACTTATACTACCTTTTCCCAACATGCTATGTTCAGCATCTGATTTCCCAGGATACCTAAGTTGGGTGATTTTATTATTTGAACAAAATAATATCTGACCTTATTCAGATTAACACAAAAACATCTACGGCGCACGTGCATTGCTAGAAATATTCCCGTTGCTATTTGTATTACTAAACATAATCCTAATAATGAGTGTGGTCAACTTATTCAACCAGTATTTAAATACGATCTTGTTGTTGCCACCCAATCCGTACGTGATAGTTTCCTATCATACGGCTTTCCCTCAAAATGTAACCATAAAGTTTATTAAATATAAAAAAAAAGTATTAAAATAAACAATTTTATCTATTATTATTTCCCATCGAATAGATTTAATCCCTCCCAACTAAATAGTATTCAGCCACATTATAAGATTTATAGTTCCTGGCCATTACAATTTTCATTAGTTGGGAAATTATATACTTTAAGTAGATCTCTAGCATTAAGCTCACCTTTATGAAGTAATTGATGATGATATTGACAAAGAGGTATTTGTTTTCTAAGTGCCGCATCTACTTATTTGGCATAAGTAGAATTCCCAATTATCATTTTATTTATAACATCTGCAACTTTTTCAAATTATGCATTTCCAATTTGTAAGTAGACTCACAAATAGCACAATTTTTATCTAAAATTTAAGTTGTCAGTTTATTTGATCATAATATACCTAATATTTATCTGGATCTATAAGAATTTTATGCTTATAGTCATGTTTAACTACTAAGTTTTTGGGAAGTGCTAATTCTAAATCTGTATAAGGACACTTAAGTTTACTTCCGTATTTCTTAAAAATTTTTGCAGAAGATGTTTTATATTTCCCTGCTAATGTGTAAGAACAAGATAATTGTAAATATCATATTATTCTTCTAAGTCTATTAAAATTAGAAGTCAATGCGTAGTTATTCACCAAACCATTAATTTTTTGGTTAAAGAATTTAACTATTGAATAATGATCAAGATTTTGAAGTTTACTAATAGCTAAAGGATAATAATTCTTTCCATCTTTAGATCTTCTGATAAATTTTTTTTCTATTAAATTTTTCACTAATTTTTCTATAGGTGCATTAACCATAAATCTATGATTAATTATCATTTTCTTACCTGAACGTTCTGTATAATATACATAACGTTTAATTTTTTTTATTTCAGCTCCTAGAAAATTCAACTTTTTATCCTTAATATTAGATATCTCGGTTTTTTCATCTTTTAGGGTAGTACCACAATTTTGTTTTAAGTACTCTTTTATATTATTTTTGATCATAATGGCGTCATTTAATGAACCATTCACAAAAACAACAAAATCATCAACATACCTGATGAACATCATTCTTTTTAAATTAGAATCTTTTGCTATTGTAGATGGTGTTGTATTCATTAACTCTTTTATTCTCTTTAGTTTTTCTTTATCTTTGGCTTTTTTAAAATCATACATCAAATTTTTATAAGCTTGATTTTTTTTTCTATTTTCACCTTTATTTAATTTTCGATAAATACAATCCCCCCCACGTAGTGGGGGGGGATTTAATTTAAAGGTATAGTTCTCAAGATATTTGTCTAACTTATCCAATACTATATTTGCAAGTAAAGGGCTTATTATACCATTTAGTGGTAAACCTATTTTTTCTTTAATAAATTTACCATTTAATACGTATCCAGCTTCTAAATACTTCTTAATAAGTTCTAATATACGCGGATCTCCAATTTTTTCTTTTACACATTTCATAATTATATCATGAGGTATATTATCGTAAAATTTTTCTATATTCCCTTGTATAACTCAATTATAACGGTTATCCATCTGATTAATTAATTTAAGAGCTGTACTTGTAGATCTATTTGGTCTAAAACCATGCGAAAACTCTGAAAATGTGGGTTCTCATATTGATTCCAATAACAATGTTATTGCATTTTGTACTATTTTATCTCTAGGAGATATAACTGTTAATTGTCTTAATTTATTTGAGTTAGCTTTAGGAATAAGGGATGCTCTATTTTGTCTGAATTTAAATTTACCTGACTTTAATTGTTCAGATAAATTTAGGAAATCTATCTTGTCTAAAATTTCATTATCTACTTCTTTTGTCATATTACCAGGTTTACTTTTTATTAAAGTGTAAGCCTTAACTAAAAAATCTACATTAATTAATATAGATAATAAATTGTAATATTTTGATCCTTTTAGTTTACTCTCAAGTAAATTTTTATTTAAAACACTTACAACATCCTCCTTTTTAACGGCCTTATTTTTTAAATTACGCTTGATCTCCAATTTGGAATTTAAGTTATAATCTGCTTTTTTTATTTTTACTACATTCTGAGTGATATACTTTATATGATTATTACGTATAAATATCATATTACTATTATATCTCCGTGTCCGCAATAATTGTAAATTTTTACTATTAGAGGCGGTTACATCCCAAATTCTTGAACTTATCTTCTTACTTTTGATTATATACCAACGTAAAGGGTATTTCAATTTGAATCTATTCTTAGCTGCTTGCGCATAAAACATTTTTATGTTAACTTTCTTTCTTAAAGTGGTGTGAAATTGGTTGTCACTATTCTAGATGTAGGATTCCTCTAGATATCTTATTTCAATAGTACCGTTCTATGACTTTTAAGATACTATAACTGAAAATATTTCACCTATACGTGTCAAGTTTGTTAACCTCAGCATAAATAGAACAACTCAGGCAAGCTACTAGAGACAAAGACATCTCCTTTCTCACCTTTTCATTATTTGCTATCCGCATGTCTACTTTATTAGATTTAGAATACGTAATAATGAGTTGTATAATTTTTGACAACAAATTATAGCTACTTACAACAACTAGTAGCACAGATAAGCCAATTAGATGGCACACTCCTACATTTCATCAGTAATTTATTGAACTTGGTTGTGGACTATCTATTAAATAACTATTTATTAATCCTATATATGGATTTGATTTTCTTATTGTCATTTTATTTTTTTTTTCTTTCTTTAACTTTATTTAATTTTTTCTTCTTTTTATTGATCTTACCTATATTTTATTTTTTATTCCTTACTTATTCTCTTTAATTTTTCCCCCATAAATTCTACCTAATTATCCCCCGCTTTGCGGGCTATAAATACTTCCTAATTTTAGATTCTATTCTTAAGTTTATTCTTATATATATACTTTTATTTTTATACTTTTATATTTAAGTTATACTTTTCTATTTTTTATCTAAGCCATATTATATCCTATATTCTTTTTTTTTATTAATAGATATGTTTAAACATATAATATTTACAATTATAAACATAAACTCTATTTAAAATAAACATAAATAATGATTATTTTTATATAAATATAATTATTAATCATATAATTATTGGGATAAATCCCATGAATCATGGGGTTTCACCCCCAAATTATCCCCGCGGAGCGGGGATTAATACAACGAAATTTATCATTTAAATTAATTTAAAACATAAATCATGTTATATAAAATTTATGAGGTATCATCTTTCAGATCATTCATGTTAAACATTAATCTGATATTTTATATTAATCTTTAATTTTCTGATTAATACAACCTAATTTAAAGTTTAATTTTTGGGGTTAACTTAACCCCATAAATACAACCCCCCGCGAAGCGGGGGGTTTTATTTTTTATAAAACATTTTTATAAATATATTTTTTTATTATATACCCCTAGTTATATTTTTTAATTTTTATTTATGTATATATAGCTTTATTTTTATTTATTTAATTAAGATTTAACTTAATTATATTTTTAATACTTATTTATTTTTGTTTTTATTTTTATATGCATAATTTTATCGTTTTAAACATAAAGATATTAATCTTGATCTTTTATCCCCCGGGGGGATGATACATCCCCGCCCGTAGGGCGGGGATCTTTTATTTTATCTTTTGATTAGACTTTCTCTCTCTACTCTTATTTATTATCCTGGATATTATTCTTTTTTATTATAATACTCCCATTAATTATACATAAAGGATATTTATAATATAATTTTATCTTCTTCTTTTTTATTTTGTTCATCTATTTCTATTTATTTATACTTTTTTTATTTTTATGCCGTATTTATTTTTATATCTCCGTATCCCCGTCCTTCTTAGGTAATTATTTATTATACATATTACTATAAAAATTTTATATTCGACTTACTTAGAAAATAATATATGAGTAAATTTTTTAATTTCCGGCCATATAACACAACACAACACAACACAACACAACACAACACAACTTTTAAGGTTTTGTTTGGTTTTATCTTATTTTTTATTTTTTCCTAGATTAGGTTTTATAGATTTATATATCTCTTATGGTATTTATATTTAATTTTTAGTTAATATAAAAGGATAATAATAACTTAACCCCACCTTTAAGAGGGTATATATTATTAAAATATATACCAATTATAATGATTAAAATTATACTTTAATTATCGAAAATTTCATTCAGAAATTTTCTATGATTCACTCCGGAGGAGAAAATTATCCTCCCCCCGCTACGCGGGTGAATTTCCTGATTCCCTAAGAATAATAAGGACATTTTAAATATTTAAATATTAAATATATATTATATTAAGATAAGATAAGATAAGATATGATATGATAAAATATAATATGATATGTTATGCCCTCCGGGGCCCCCCGCTACGCGGGGGGATATGATATAGCGCCATATTATCCTAATTATATATGTTATTATTTATATGCCTTAAATTAAATCCCCCCCACGTAGTGGGGGGGATTGTTTTTATCAGAAAATTTTATCTAATTATAGATTTTATTTATTAAATTTAAATCCAATCTTATTTATCTTAAAATTTTAATTTAAATTTATCCCGCGAAGCGGGATGAATTTGGGGTAAAATAATACCCCTAATTTCTTATTTCTCTTATTTGTTATTAAGTTTGGTTACTTATAAAAGGTATTTTAGTTAATTTTTTATATATATAATATATATAAATACCAAAGGTGAGACATTTAATTCCCGCCTAGCCTACTTGGGACATATTATCCACAGAAGTATATAATTAATAAACATATTTAAAGATATGATATGTTTATAATAGATATATCCGATTTTATATTTATTCTTTTAACCAAACCAACCAAATCAAACCAAACCAAACCTATAATTTTTATTATATAAAGTTTAAATTATTAACTTAAATACCCAAATTAGTTAAATTTTTAATTTCTAAGTAGGTATATAATACCTACTAATTAAAATTAAAATTAAAATTAACCCCCCGCTTCGCGGGGGGGGTTATTATTTATCGAAAAATTAAAACTATAAAAATACTAGACTAGACTATACTAGACAATACTAGATATACATAAATAAAATACCCGGTAACAAGGTGTATGTAATAAAATTATAATACTGAATACCATTAAACCTTAGGTTTAGGATAGTTAAGTGGGGAGGAGGTTAGTGAGATATATTATAATTTTTATAAAGCCTTATAAGTTAAGTGTTAATATATATTATTTAAAACTAATAAGAGTCAAGTTAAGTTAAGTTAAGTCAAATAAAGTAAAAACAAAAAAAAATATATATAATAATAAAAGAATAAAAAACTAAATTTAGTTATTAATGAGTAATTAATAAATTTAATATAAGTAATTATTAAGGTATATAATCCCCATAATATCTTAAATATTAAAAAATAGGCAATATAATCAATATGAATAATTTCCGATACCTAAATTAAAATTTACCCGCCCGTAGGGCGGGGATGAATAATCGGATGATTATGGGGTTTTTCCCCTAATCATCCCTAGGAGCCGGGATCATTAAATGCCCCATGTAGTTTCCTTAACCAAAAGTTAAAAGATTAAGAGGGGTTATTTTTACTATTTATAAATGTATAGTATTATATTTATCTAATCTATTCCTCATTTAATATCTAGATTAAAATATCGATATTTAGGGTTAACCCTAAAGTATAAGATTTTATTAAATAAAAACTACGTTAAGAAAAATAAATAGTTTTTTATATTATATGCCCCCCGCGTAGCGGGGGGATATTATATTATATATATTTAATAGGGTTAGGTTAGGTTAGATTATAGAAAGAATAATTACATTAATAATAAAATAAAAATAATTAATATAGCATTTATTTTACCCCACGTAGTGAACTACGTGGGGGGCTTTTATTTATTAACCCCGCCCGTAGGGCGGGGTTGATCTATTGTTTAATTTATTTTTAATAAAATTCCCACTATTTAGTTAATAAACTTTACCAAACTTAAATATGATTAATATCAATAATTATATTTAATAACTCTAACCTTTATTATTATTATGTTAATTCACATTATCCTGCTAGTAGTCTACATGATTTACCAATATATGATAAAAATTATTTTGGAATATCGTCGAAAATATTAAAATATTCTTATATTCTGATATTAAGATATTCTTATATTCAGATATTCTGATATTAAGATATAAAAATATCCCCGAAGGGAATATTATAAATTTAATTATATCTTGTATAAATATTTTAAATATTAATAATTATTAGGTATATATCATCCTAAAGAATAAATTAAATCCCTTTAAATTAAAATAAAATAAAATAAAATAACCCCGCCCTACGGGCGGGGATGTTTAATACCCCGCTTCGCGGGGGTTGAGATCATCCCTAGGAGCCGGGAGAATTTTCATAATATTAAAGCAGTATAGAATTAGATTATATTGTTGAAAGAGGTTATTAAATAACCTAGTTAAGTAGATTATTATATACTTATAAAGATGATATATAAAAAAAATATGTTAAAATAATGTAAATAATAAAAATGTATGAACAGGTTTAAATAAATCCTACTACAAATTTATGCAAAAATAAGAATGAATCAACCCGCCCGTAGGGCGGGGATTATTAAATAGGTATATTAGGATTTAATTTTTGGGGTAAACCCCATAAATACAATCCCCCCCACGTAGTGGGGGGGATTTAATTTGTTAAGTTTGGGTTATTCTATAACTTAAATTAACAATTTTAATAATAACTATGTTATTTAAAGTTGATAAATCTAAATCTAAAAATGTTAATATTTTAAGTCTTAATAAAGAGGATGTTAAAGAATACATTAATAACAATTAATATATAAAATAAAAAGAATCAATAAAAGCAGTAACTAGAAAGCTATATCAATAGTTAAAACTTTATTTATTAATGTTGAAGCTAGACTAAGATTATAAAAATTGATTAATAAACTTTAAAACCTATAAGTTAAAATTTATTATAGTGATACAGGTAGTATTATTATAACTAATTCTTACTCAATAATAATATAAAAAATAGATTAGGTAATAAAAAATAATAAAAAATAAAATATTAATATCAGGGAAAATATATTAAAACTAAATCTAGAAGATAAAACTAAAATAGTAAATAAAGGGATATCTAATAATCTTAATTATAATGATATAAAATATATATGCATATATGAAAAGATAAACCAGTAACTGGTATGACTAAACATACTAATAATAATTATTAATAATTAATAAAATTATATGTTATGTTATAATAATATAATTAAATTATATAGATAGTAAAAATAAATATAGTGATATAAATAAATCACTTAATATAAAATATAAATAATAAAAAATACCTAATAAGATAATAAATAATAGTTTATAACTTTTATAATTATATTTTTTATAAGAAAATAAAATAAGATAAAATGAAACAAAAATAACAAAAATATAATAAAAATATATGAGGATATAAGAATATATGGTCTACGGCTATAACCTTTTAAATATGGCCAACAGTTATATAATAACCTATAAAATATGTATATATAATAAAAAATTAAAAATTAACTATATATATTTAAACATTGATAAAAGGGATAAGAATCCAACCCCCCCCCGCTTTGCGGGGGGGGTTTATTAATTAAAAATTAGGTTTGATTTATTATAATTTATTATATTTAGATAAATATTAAAAAGAAATAAGATTAAACTAAACCAACAGTATAAAAAAATTTACCTAAAATATAAGATTTATCTTAAATTTAGCGGTATCCAATTACGGTAGGGAATCTTAGTACGGGTATATATTTTTATGAATAAAATCCCCGCTATGGGATTTTATTTTTTGATAAATAAAATCTATAATTATATTTGATTTACAATCATAAAAATCCCCCCCGCTATGCGGGGGGGGTATTTTATTTATAGGGTTAACCCCCCAAATATAATGGATTTTATTAAATACGAATTTAATGAATTCAAATAAAATATATAAATCATTTTATATATTCATTAAAATTAATAATTTATTTAACTTACGTATTTATTTTTATCAATTATTTAATAATTATACCTGTTTTAGTTTTAGTTTAGTATTTGATGGTTATTAAATGAAAATGGTTTATTAAAACTTTTAGGTAGTATTGGTAGATAAAATCTTTATATACCTTTAATTATATAAATAAATATGCCCCCACCTACGGTGGGGGATTTTAGTTTTTATTATTCCCCCTTGTAGCTGTAACAGTAGCTGTCGCCAGAAATAATAATTTTATATCTCTTTTTACTATATTTTAATTATTATAATTATAAAAGTCAAGTCAAGTCAACATAAAAATTAATAATTTAGAGAAAAAGTTGAGTCAACAGAAAATATAAATATAATAATCTATGGGATAATTTTGGGATTTATCCCATGAATCATCCTCCCCCCGCTACGCGGGGGGAGGATAATTGACAATAATAAAGATATTAATAAATACTTTAATGATAAAAAATATATGAAACTAATGAAATAAAAAAAGAAAGAAATTAATCCGTTTTATTAATGCTTATTCTATAATTACAATTTTATTTATTAATCTAATGCTGAAGCTAGTTTTAGATTATTTTAATTTATATAAATTATAATAAGGTATTTTTATATA